ATCCAGAATTAAGTTTTTTCATGAGTGCTGGAGAAAACATCAAACGTAAGTTTACTATTAGTTTTTCCAACCTCAAACAGGTAACTATAGGTTACTCTTTTACCAAGGCAATTGTCAACCCCTAAATCAAATAAATTACAGCATTCACACAAACCAGAATTATCATATTCTACAGTACAGAAAAAACTAAAATAACAAAAACATTAAACAGTTCACTCAAGATTAAACAAAAATCACTTACAATATTAATAGTATCAATAATACGAACAAGTAATATAATCAAGAAAATGTTGGAGCAAACTATAAATTGGACAATCAAAAAGAAAAAATACTTGTAGTTGATGATGAAACAAGTATAAGAAGAATCTTAGAAACAAGACTCTCCATTATAGGCTATGAAGTTGTAAGTGCTTCTGATGGTGAAGAAGCACTCATACTATTTAGAAAAGAATATCCAAGCTTAGTTGTTCTAGATGTAATGATGCCAAAGTTAGACGGTTATGGCGTTTGTCAAGAACTACGCAAGGAATCAGATGTACCAATTATAATGTTAACCGCATTAGGTGACGTATCTGACAGAATTACAGGTTTAGAATTAGGAGCTGATGACTATGTAGTGAAACCTTTTTCACCTAAAGAATTAGAAGCTAGAATCCGATCAGTTCTCAGAAGAGTAGATAAAGTATCAATAAACCCTGGCATACCAAGCTCCGGAATTATACATATAGGATTTTTAAAAGTAGATACTAACAAAAGGCAAGTTTACAAAAATAATGAAAGGGTGCGACTTACAGGAATGGAATTTAGTCTTCTCGAATTACTGGTTAGTAGAGCTGGAGACCCTTTCTCACGTGCATCAATTTTACAAGATGTATGGGGCTATACACCAGAGAGACATGTAGACACCAGAGTTGTAGATGTACACATATCTAGATTACGAGCTAAACTTGAAGACGATCCAAGTAATCCCGATTTGATACTTACAGCACGAGGTACAGGTTATCTTTTTCAAAGAATTACCGAGGTCAGTAAACCATAACTAATAGAAAATCCGTGATCTATCATCTAAATATTAACAGTTATGATAAATATGCAAGATCAAATTACGTATAGAACGAAAAAATAGTGATGACCATTATAGTGTAAAACAGAATAGACATAACAACTCCTATATTTCATGCAATCTATAATTAACTTAGAGAACTAGTAATCATCTTAAATCCATAGAACGAGAAATTTCACTCAACTTAGTTTATAATTAGTTAACCGTAAATAAAAGTATCATCAAAAACTATCAAAATACATAGATAGTAATTTATATACTTGCAAACTTTGCTCTGGAGAGTATAATTATGACCATAGCAATTGGACAAGAAAAAAACCGTGGACGGTTCGACCTAATTGACGACTGGGTAAAAAGAGATAGATTTGTATTCGTAGGATGGTCTGGACTGTTACTTTTCCCGTGTGCTTACTTATCTTTAGGTGGATGGCTTACTGGGACTACATTTGTAACATCATGGTATACACATGGTTTAGCAAGCTCATACTTGGAAGGATGTAATTTCTTAACAGCAGCAGTATCAACACCTGCTAATAGCATGGGTCACTCACTACTATTACTTTGGGGACCTGAAGCACAAGGTGATTTTACAAGATGGTGCCAAATTGGTGGTCTGTGGTCATTTATAGCTTTACATGGATCATTTGGGCTAATAGGCTTCTGTTTGAGACAGTTTGAAATTGCAAGACTTGTAGGTATAAGACCATATAATGCAATAGCATTTTCAGGTCCGATCGCAGTTTTTGTTTCAGTATTTCTTATGTATCCTTTAGGACAAGCTAGCTGGTTTTTTGCTCCTAGTTTTGGTGTTGCAGCTATATTCAGATTTTTACTATTCCTACAAGGGTTTCATAACTGGACACTAAATCCATTCCATATGATGGGTGTAGCTGGTATATTAGGCGGAGCACTTTTATGTGCGATTCATGGTGCTACAGTTCAAAACACACTATTTGAAGATGGTGACGCAGCTGATACATTTCGTGCATTTACACCAACGCAGTCTGAAGAAACATATTCAATGGTTACAGCAAACCGTTTTTGGTCACAAATTTTTGGTGTTGCATTCTCCAATAAAAGATGGCTACATTTCTTTATGCTTTTTGTTCCAGTAACTGGTATGTGGACAAGCGCTTTTGGAATCGTTGGACTGGCTCTTAACTTACGTGCATATGATTTCGTATCACAGGAACTAAGAGCAGCTGAAGATCCTGAATTTGAGACTTTCTATACTAAAAACATCTTACTAAATGAGGGTATCCGTGCCTGGATGGCTGCTCAGGATCAACCTCATGAAAACTTTATATTCCCTGAGGAGGTTTTACCACGTGGAAACGCCCTTTAATAGTAACACAAATGTAGGTGGAAGAGATATTGAATCAACAGGATTTGCCTGGTGGTCAGGGAATGCAAGACTTATCAATGTATCAGGAAAACTACTAGGTGCACACGTAGCACATGCAGGTGTAATGGTTTTTTGGACTGGTGCCATGACACTCTTTGAAGTTGCACACTTCGTACCAGAAAAACCTTTATATGAGCAAGGATTTATTTTAATACCCCATTTAGCTACACTTGGATGGGGAGTAGGGCCTGGTGGTGAAATCACAAATATCTATCCATATTTTGTAGTAGGAGTACTACATTTAATTTCATCAGCTGTTCTAGGATTTGGCGGTCTATATCACTCATTAATAGGACCCGATACGTTAGAAGAATCTTTTCCATTCTTTGGCTATGACTGGAGAGACAAAAATAAAATGACCACAATCTTGGGAATTCATCTTATACTCTTAGGAATAGGCTGCTTTCTATTAGTTATTAAAGCATTATTTGTAGGTGGAGTATACGACACATGGGCACCCGGTGGAGGTGATGTACGTTTTATAAACAATCCAACTCTTAATCCAGTCATCATATTCGGATATGTATTTAAATCTCCTTTTGGCGGAGATGGATGGGTAGTAAGTGTAGACAATATGGAAGATTTAATCGGTGGACATGTATGGCTAGGTGTAATATGTGTGGCAGGAGGCGTTTGGCACATTCTAACTAAACCGTTTGCATGGGCTAGAAGAGCATTCGTATGGTCAGGCGAAGCTTATCTTTCATATAGCTTAGGTGCACTATCGATTATGGGACTAACCGCATCTAATTTTGTATGGTACAATAATACTGCTTATCCGAGTGAATTCTATGGTCCTACTGGGCCAGAAGCCTCTCAAGCACAAGCATTTACATTCTTAGTTAGAGATCAAAGACTTGGAGCCAATGTTGCTTCTGCTCAAGGACCCACTGGATTAGGTAAGTACTTAATGCGCTCTCCAAGTGGTGAAATCATTTTTGGTGGTGAAACTATGCGATTCTGGGATTTACGTGCTCCTTGGGTAGAACCTTTACGCGGGCCTAATGGACTAGATCTTAACAAAATCAAAAATGATATACAACCATGGCAAGAAAGAAGAGCAGCTGAATATATGACACATGCACCACTAGGCTCACTAAACTCAGTAGGTGGTGTAGCTACAGAAATTAATTCAGTGAACTACGTTTCACCTCGTAGTTGGTTAACTACCTCTCATTTCTTCTTAGGCTTCTTCCTGTTTATTGGACATTTATGGCATGCTGGAAGAGCACGGGCAGCTGCAGCTGGTTTTGAAAAAGGTATTAACCGAGAGAATGAGGCAGTATTATCTATGCGACCTCTAGACTAATTACTCAACAACAATCAAAATATCTATCAATAAAAAATAAAATAACCTTATCTACTTATTAAGTGGATAAGGTTATTTTCATTCTCAAAAAATACATATGGGATTGTTCATACATTTACATAGTAGCCTTATTCAATATTCCTGTTTCTATGTGTTATATTAAATATGCACACTATCACAGAAATTTATAGACGCACTACAGACATGGCTATTAATATCTACTCTATTAAACACCCCTTAGCACTAAATTGGATGAGTCAATTACTCAATTCCCATGTAAGCCAGTATCATAAGCAAGAATTAATCAATAAAATAAGTATAGCATTAATCTATGAAGCAACCCGTCGATCAATACAGCATAAAAAATTATATATTAAATATATTAATTACATACACGAAACATATATGATAGACAGATGCAATATTGTTGTTTTTTGCACTAGCATAAATATATGTCAAATTGTCAGTAAAGATTTACAGTACTTAATACCCAATCTCAAATTATATCCTTTTATAATTAAACAACTTTCTACTACAAATAGTTGGGAAATAATAACTGAACAACAACATTTATCATCTGCAATCAATAAAAATAGCCAAATAATTATTCTATCGGAAGAACTGCAAGCATCAAAAATAAAAGCTCTGATTAAACATATAACTTCTGAATATTATATAATAAATAATATTATCCAAATTTGTTGTGCTATATGCAATCATTCAGAACTAGATAATTTAAGCTCGACAAAGACTAACTTAGATATTTACACAAGTTATATCACAACCTATTAAGCACCAACAATTTTATAAAATAATTAAGCGAACAATACTATTATCTTAAATCAAAATTCCTTGGATAACATATCATATATCATATATTAGACAAAAAATCACGTAATCATATGAATATTGTCACAAATTCTTTTAATCTTATATTTACTTCCATAGCAAGTTTTTCGGAAATTTATTTGATACTCCTACTACTCAAATTATCTTTAGCTTGGTTTCCAACAGTTAATTGGTATACTGAACCTTTTTGTTCTTTAAATCGCTTAACCGATCCATATTTAAGACTATTTAGAGGAACCATACCTATGATTTTTGGCATGGATATATCTCCAATGCTAGGTATCATATTTCTACAGTGTCTCATGGTAATTTTCAATAATATTAGACTTGAAACCGTCTCCTAAACTAACAAGACAATCATTGCAATTAATGATAACATACAGATAAAAAGTCCATAAATCCTTATATTTATGTTAGACTTATCATATCTGATGCTAATAAAAACAAATCAAGAAATATTATGCTAAAAATTAGACTCAAAAAATATGGTCGAAAAAAAAGACCAAGTTATCGCATTGTGGTAATCGATAGTCGAAGCAGACGAGATGGTAGGCCAATAGAAGAATTAGGATTCTATGATCCAATCAGTGATCAAACCACATTAAATATAGACTTAGTTAACAGTTATAAAAGTCATGGAGCACAAACAAGTAAAATTGTTGAAGCGATATACTTAAAAGCAATACAAGCATAAAAGAAAAGTTAAAACTTAATTCAACTCTTCAAAATAGTTTACTAAGACGATCATAAAAGGAGCTAATCACTTGCCTAAATTTATACTTAAAATCCTATGGCTAGACAATAACATTGCTATTGCAATCGATCAAGTAGTTGGCAAAAGTCATAGCCCATTAACTTCATATTTTTTCTGGCCAAGAAATGATGCTTGGGAACATTTAAAAGCTGAACTAGAATCTAAACCATGGATCGCAGAAAATGATAGAATTAACTTACTCAATCAAGCAACCGAAATAATTAACTATTGGCAAGAAGAAGGTAAAAATAATTCTATTCTTCAAGCCCAAACAAAATTCCCAGAATTCTTATTCTCAGGGAACCATTGAACTTATGACGAACATAGTATTATATCTTAGTTATAGTATTTACTAACATATCATTTATATTGACGCTTCTATGTTTCTTTACCATAACTATGACATGCTTGTAATGTCTTTACAGTCTCTAGATGCTTATGCACACGATAAACTAACTAATCATTCATGTCACCTAAATATTCTTGAGTTATTTATGATTAAAACAAGTAATATAATGCAATATACAGAGACAAGTCATTATCATAAACTATATTACATAATGATAATGACACAGGATTTATCATACATATTACTCAATAATGATATCCAAACACAAACTTATAAGATCTTAAAAGATATTATTAACCACAACAAAGAGTTATCATTGAATCCCTATTTACCTGCTACAAGTAATTATATGAAGCGGTTCATTCTGAACTATAGACAATGCTATGCACCATATTTAATAGGTCATAACAAATACTCAAGTGATAAATATTTAACCCAACTTAGCTTAATCAATTTATTTCTACTATATAAGTTTTATGAAAAAGAAGGTGTATATTTCATATTTTTCTATCTTTTGTATAACTATCATCAATTATAACCTTAGTTTAAAGCTTAACAAAAAAGATCATAATATATGAATAACTCATCTATTTTTGCATGTTTGTATCAGCAGCTTGTGCACTATCTACAATAATACAATCAGTTGTTAAAATCATAGATGCTATAGAGGCTGCATTCTGCAAAGCAGAACGTGTCACTTTGGCAGGATCAATAATACCCTGATTAAACATATCTACAAAAGAAGATGTATTTACATTATAGCCCATATCAAATGGAGATCTTAGAACCTTCTCCACAATAACAGCACCATTAACCCCCGAATTTTCCACAATCCTCTGCAATGGTGCAGTTAAAGCTTTGTGTAAAATTAATGCTCCTATCAATTGATCCCCCGTCATGTTTGATTTTGACCAGTCTTCAAGGTCGCTGGATAAATGCACAAGAGTAGAACCACCACCTGGCACTATTCCTTCTTCAATAGCAGCACGAGTAGCATTAATAGCATCTTCTAAACGTAATTTACGATCTTTCATCTCTGTTTCTGTAGCAGCACCTACTTTAATAACAGCAACACCGCCCGATAATTTAGCTAACCTTTCTTGTAATTTCTCTTTCTCATATGTATTTGTACTAGCTTCTAATTGTCTTTTAACTTGTTCACATCTTTGACGAACATTTACTTCTTGACCTTCAGCAATAATAGTTGTTGTGTCTTTATTAACAACAATTCTACGAGCTTGACCAAGATCCTCTAATGTCAGACTATCCAATGTTATACCCAGATCCTCGGAAATAACATTACCTCCAACTAATACACACATATCTTCTAACAATAGTTTTCGACGGTCCCCAAAACCCGGCGCTCTCACTGCAACAACATTAATAATACCCCGCAACTTATTGACAATTACAGTAGCTAAAGCTTCTTTCTCAATATTCTCACAAACGACTAACAATGGCCTGCCGGTTTTCGCAACTTGCTCTAGAATTGGTACTAATTCTTGCTGTACCAGTGTAATTTTTTTATCAGTCAACAAGATATAAGGATTATCCTGGACAACTTCCATGCGAGCTGAATCTGTAACAAAATACGGTGAGATAAATCCTTTTTCAAAAGACATACCCTCTGTAATTTGAAGTTCTGTCTCTGTAGATTTGCCTTCCTCTAAAGAAATAATTCCTTCCCTACCCACTTTTTCAATAGCTTCAGAGATCATTTGTCCAATATTATATTCATTACCCGCTGATATAGCAGCCACTTGAGCAATATCTCTAGGATCCGCCACTGGACGTGAATATTGAGCTATTTGATTAACAACAAATTGTGTAGCCTTCTCAATACCTTTTTTCATTTCCATTGGATTGGAGCCTGCAGCTACACTACGCATTCCTTGTTTCACCATTGCATGTGCTAACACAGTTGCAGTAGTAGTACCATCTCCAGCAACATCATTAGTTTTCGAAGCTGCTTGCCTTATTAACGCAACACCTGCATTTTCCAAATTACCTTCTAATTCAATCTCTTTAGCAATAGTTACACCATCATTAACTATTTGCGGTGCACCAAATTTTCTCTCTAAAACAACATTTCTACCTTTTGGACCAAGTGTAACAGATACTGCTTCAGCTAAAATATCCATACCCTGCTCCAATGCTTTTCTTGCATTATCTTGATATAAAATTTGTTTACTCATAAAAAATCGTTTGAAGAACTATAGCTAGCTAATAACCAAATATACTTTAATATGTCATGATACTATAATCAAAACACAATCTCGACCTCTAATATAACATAGTTTACATAGAAAAGATAATCTCTAAAGAAGCTGTATACTAATACATCCAAAAGTGATATAATCGAGTCAGGGGCTTGTAGCTCAGTGGATTAGAGCACGTGGCTACGAACCACGGTGTCGGGGGTTCGAATCCCTCCTTGCCCGTTATATATTATATTATTGTTCTTAAAACAAATTCAAAATCATTAAAGAGGATAACGATCTATGCAATCTGTCAGAGGTATGCAAGATATCTTACCTGAAGAAAGCAAATACTGGCAATATATTCATCAAATAGCTTTAAACATATTAGAATCTGCCAATTATCAAGAAATAAAAACGCCTATAGTAGAAGCAAGATCATTATTCGAACGAAGTATTGGAGAAGAAACAGATATCATTAGTAAAGAAATGTATACATTTAATGACCGTGCGAAACGAGCTTTAACTTTACGGCCAGAAGGTACCGCCAGCATCGCCAGAGCCATATTACAACACAATCTTTGTGCTAATAATAGAACCCAAAAACTTTGGTACTTTGGACCTATGTTTCGGTATGAAAGACCGCAACAAGGAAGACAACGACAATTTCATCAACTCGGAATAGAATGTTATGGGAGTAATCATCCAGCACTAGATGCTGAAATCATATATATTGCCTGGAGTATCTTAAGCAAATTACAGTGTGGCCAAGTAGTACTACATCTTAATTCTATTGGAAACTCAAAAGAAAGACAAATGTATTCAGAACAACTAAAACAATACTTCTTAAAATACATTAAAAATCTAGATCTTCGATTAGTGCAGACAATACATAAAAATCCTTTAAGACTTTTAGACTCTAAAGAATCAAAACTACATGAAATTATAAGTGGTGCACCAAACATACTACAATATCTAGATAACAATTCAACACAACACTTTGATCTAGTACAACAATATCTTACAGATCTTAATGTACCATTTCAAGTTAATAATAAACTTGTCCGAGGATTAGACTATTATAATAATACAGTCTTTGAGTTCAAGACTAATGCACTGGGCACACAAGATACAATTTGTGGAGGTGGTAGGTATGATAGCTTAACTCAACAAATAGGAGGGAATCCTATTCATGCTATTGGATGGGGGATGGGGATCGAAAGACTAATAATATTACTTAAAAACCACATAGATATTATAAATAAGCCACCTTGTATTTATATAGCAACTCAAAATACTAACTATATAGGATATAGCTTACGTATCTTGCCAGTTATCCAACAATATAATCTTAAATATGAAATAGATCTAAGTGGTAGCTCACTAACAAAACAATTACAGAAAGCAAATAAACAAAATGCAATGATCTGCATCATCATAGGAGAAGAAGAAATAACTAATCATACTTTAACAATTAAATGGCTTGAAGAAGGTGATCAAAAAACGTATTCAACTGCTTCGTTTGAACAATTAGTTCCTGTTATTGCATCAAGATATAAGGATAAATTTACTCAGAATATATATAAAGCATACAGTACATGTTTATAAGTTGACATATATTCAAAATGATCTCATAATGTAGCAAGATAAAAGTATTGGGGTGTCGCCAAGTGGTAAGGCAGCGGACTTTGACTCCGCTATTCGCAGGTTCGAATCCTCCCACCCCAGAATATTGAGTAGACATCATAGATTATATGCCATAATATAATTAACTAATAAATAGATTTACGTACAAATTCTAGAAGCAACCAGCTTCACTTGAACAGAAGTTATTTATTACATAATAATAACCTTAATTAGCAAGAGAACACACAATAAATATGGCAGTTATACAATTCATTAAAGGCATTAACGAAACAGTAGTACCAGATGTAAAACTAACTCGATCTCGAGATGGGAGCACTGGGACAGCTACATTTCGATTCACTAACCCCACCATTTTAGACGTAGGCATGGAGAGTAAAGGTGAAATTACTGGAATGTATCTAAAGGATGAAGAAGGTGAATTAATCACTCGTGATGTAAGTGCTAAATTCATCAATGGGAAACCTCAAGCGATTGAATCAGTATACATTATTAAAGATCCAGATAATTGGGACAGATTCATGAGATTTATGGAAAGATACGCCAATGAAAATAGCTTATCGTTCACTAAAGCTTCAGATTAAAGAGATATATAATCTAGATAAACTTCCTATATATGAATATTTCGTGGAAATGGCTAGAAGAACTAGTCGAATTACATAATATAGATCCAAAACAGCTAGCAGCACGACTTACAAGCGCTGGCTTTGAGATAGAGAACTTAACAGATACTCCGAATCAAGATACGATTATAAATATCACTCATACCGCCAACAGGTCTGATATAGTAAGTCTAATCAGTCTTGTAAGAGAAATATCTAGCATACTGAAACAAAAACTGAAAATATATCAAATACATAATAATGTACCGGTATATAAAAAAAGTATACCATTATATTATAAAAATTACGGCCCTGTACTTCTGAGTAAATTATACAATGTCAAAATTCAAGAATCACCAAAGTGGCTTAAAGAGAAACTAGCAGTATATGATATAACTAGTGTCAATAATCTAACAGATATAATCAATTTCATAACAATCAAATGGGCATTTCATATAAAGATATATGAAATGAATAATATAGACACTGATATAAATACTGAATATCAAAGTATACTTAAACAAGTATCTAAAGTAGCAAGTAAACCAAGTATCTCCACAAATACAAAACTCAATATACTTTTACATTTAGACATACCAACTCAAGACAATCAAATTACACAAACTACTTTCTTTAATTCCGAAGATCCTGAATATATACAACAATTAGATAAATCAACCAATACTTACAATAAATACGATATTTTAGATGCATATAATGAATCTTTATTACTTGTTACTAAATTCTGTAACACCAGTTATCCAAATCAAATCATATATCTATCCGAAGCAGAAAGAATATATAAACCCATCCAACTAAATTACAATAGAACTGTCACATTTCTTGGACCTATTGCTATTCCTCAGTATAAAACCTCATCTACTACAACATATATTAATAAATACGAGATACATAATATCTTTCATCATTTATATTTTCATATACATTCTAACATCACACAATGTTATGTAGACATACCAAGTTATCGTATAAGAGACATAGAGAGAGAAATAGATCTCATAGAAGAAATTAGCAGAATCTATGGTTTTGATAAATTTATAGACAAACTGCCTTATCTTGATAAAAAAGGTATACAATCTCCAACCAAATACCGGATAAACCATATTCGTTCTGTTTGTAGAAGTATTGGATTACACGAGGTAATACATTCTTCACTCAACAACAGTTCTAAAACTCAAATATACAATCCACTAACTAAAGAATATAATAGTTTAAGGTACGGATTATTACCTAACTTGATAAAAAGTAGTATATATAATATTAAACAGAGTAAACAATATATCGAAATGTTTGAAATTGGACGTATCTTTATAAAACATAATCATAAATATACTGAAAAAATTCATTTAGCAGGCATATTTGGTGGTAATCGATACACGAGATCCCAATGGTATGAACAACCTGCTAATATTAGCTGGTTTCAGGCTAAAGGAGATATTGAAGAAATATTAGAGAGATTATCTATAAAAGTACAATGGTACAAAAATATAATATCCTCAACACGTAATATAGAAACTCAAATATTAGAAACTTTACAAACACATTTTAAAAACAACTATTATTCTATTCTATATACACACAACAATGTTCCTATCGGCATATTTGGTGAAATAAACAGTATACATGAAAAACATAAAGACCCCGAATCACTATATGGATTCGAATTTATATTAGAATCAATTATGCACCATGAAGAATTTACTCATACACAACGTTTCCAACAATATACTAAATATCCATCAATCGTTCGAGATATTAAAATCAATGTACCTAAAGGATGGCCGATGCAAAAAGTATTTGATATGTTTAATGATATCAATGAACCCTTGATTGAATCTATTAAGCTTTTCGATGTATATGATATAGAACAAACTGATTTAAGCTATAAAAGCTTGGGATTTCGTATTACTTATAGTAATCACACAAGTACCTTGACCAATCAAGAAGTCAACGAAATAGAAAATAGACTTAAAACAATCTCAATAAATTAAAACAGACAGATGTCACATCATATGCTTCTAAATATATATAAATTAACTCTATAGAGTAAAGACATAAGCCGGATTCTGTTCTTTAACCTATTACATTCTATTGACGAACAGGGCAAAGGGTAGTTATTGATCTAAAGTAGAATTTTTATACTGTATCCTACTTAATGCGGTATTTAATTATAAGTAAATTAAATTAATTATCAAAATTAACCAATTTGTCTTTATAGATGATTACCAGCTTACATCTTTGCTCCTTAATGGGGTTTACCTAGCAAGTATCTTAACAATACTTCTGGTGCACTTTTAATACACCTTTGCACCCTTACCTTATATATATTAAGGTGGTATTTTTCTGTGGCACTATCCTCATAATTACTTATATTGAATTTTATTCAACAATTAATTTCTATCAGGAGTCCGGACTTTCCTCAAATTATATTAATTTGTAACTACCTACGCTTACTCTATAGATAAAGTCAATCATAACAGTAAACTACTAAAAAAGGAATTAGACAGTGTCTTTTATATATAAAAATTTTGCTACAGTATTAAATAAATATGACTATAGCTTTAATGAAGGAGATATCATTGCAGGAACCATATTTAGTCAAGAAACAAGAGGATATCTTGTAGATATTGGTAACAAAACAGCAGGTTATCTACCACAAGAAGAAATATCATTGATAGATACATCTTCTCAAGATTTAACTATCCATGATACACGAGAATTTTTTATTTTGGCTCAAAATACAACATGTCAACAATTAGTTTTATCCATTAAACGTCTTACATATATACGAGCATGGGCAAGAATTAAGCAAATCAAATATGAAGACATTACCATTGAAGCATATATTAAAAGTATCAATAAAGGCGGAGTTCTAGTAGATATTGAATCAATTCAAGGCTTTATACCTAATTCCCATCTACCTTATCATACCAACAAAAAACATCTATTACATAAAAATGTATCATGCAAATTATTGTTAGCGAATGAACAAGATAATAAATTAATATGCAGTATGCGTTGCGCGATAGTAGCACAAATAAGTAAAACTATTAAAGTAGGAGCAATAATTGATGCAAAAGTTATAGAACTGACACACTTCGGCATTTTTTTCAACATATATAATATACCAGCACTCTTGCATAAATCTGAAATACATAATGAGCATCTAGAGAATCCAGAAGATATATTTACAAAAGGTACCTCATGGCCCGTGCAAATTATTCACTTAGATATCAAACAAGGTCGCATTTCAGTATCTTTATCAAAAGAAAGCCATGTTATCCTCCACCAACTAATGTAATAATTTCGATTTTGTCATTTTCTTTTAAAATAATACTTGTAAATTGAGACTGATCTAATATCTCATTATTATATTCCACTATATTGGATTGAATATCAATCAACAAATAAGATAACAAGTCATGAATTGTTATATTATGCGAACAATGAAATGGGCGACCATTAATTTGTATATTGAAATTTTGTTTTAACATCTTAATATTAACATCATAAAAAATAGACTTAGTGTAAAAAAAATATTAAAATCTTAAAGGTGAATTATGGCGGGTGTAGCCAAGTGGTTAAGGCAATGGATTGTGACTCCATCATTCGCGGGTTCGATTCCCGTCATTCGCCCTCAAATCTATCATTACTATGACGTATTAAATTTCTGTCTAGAGTAAAAATATTGTGCTAATTCTGTCCGATTACGAGTAGTCGTTTTAGAAAGTAAACGGCTGACATACTTTTCTGTTGTACGTACGGTAATATTAAGAGTTGATGCAATCTCTTTGTTAGTCCTACCTTTCAACACAAGCTTCAAAATCTCTTGTTCACGGTTAGTAAGGACTAAGTTTTCATCAATCAAGGTCGTATTTATAACTGTATTATTATGATGATGTATTGTAGACAACTGTTTATCATTTAGTATATTTCGCACTATAGACAATAGCTCAGCTGGATCAAAAGGTTTAGTTAAATAACCACGACATCCAAGATCATAACCCAAAATTCTATCTTTTGTCATGCCTTTAGCTGTTAAAAAAATTAAAGGTATAGAATTTAAACTACTATTACTGGTAATATACTGTATTAGGTCATATCCATTCTTACATGGTAATACAATATCAGCAATAATTAAATCAAATTTCTCATCAATCAGTGCATCAATAGCTTGCGATACAGTAGTAACTATTTTAGTGCAAAATCCCGCTTCTAATAAGTACGAAGATGTTGATAACAATAAGCTTGTATCATCATCAACCAATAAAATTCTATATGACATAATCACAACTCATTAAATTCAAGATATAGAATCATAATTTTATAATGTATAAATGAACTCAAATTAACATAATATGCAACTTATTAATCTCCCCATGCAAAATCAAAGTTCTAAGTATATTTATAAACTTGAACCTGGTGATCGATTAATGATTTATCCTAGTAATGACAATATCTACGTAATTATAGATGGAATTTTAATAATTAATAAGCTCTTTTCTAATCAAGAAAAATTTAGTACAGATCTTATATACACAGGATATATTATCTATAATTTATTTCAAACACATAAGATATCTAACTACTGTTACGAGGTGGAACCATTATCAACATCTTATATTATCAGTATAGACTATAAAAAAAACAATGACATATATCAATATTCACAAGTATTATACAATACTGCACACCATGGACATGCATTATTATCACATATTAATTTATTAGATTTATGGGTACATAAAAACATCAAACATCGTATTATACATCTAGTCCTGGCATTATGTGAAATCGCAGGACAAGATTATCAAACATACATCCGGATTGATATTAGATTAACATATAATACAATTGCAACTATTACAGGAAGCAATAGAAACACAGTAAGTACTTTAATGAAACAATTAGAAACAGACAGATTATTAATACACCAAATACCCTACATTATCGTGAATAACATATTCAAGCTAAACTCATATACAATTAGATAACCGAAAAGATTTAATAAAATATGCTATAATATTACATATGCTACTGCGAGCTTCTAGTCTATATGTAAAAATGAATAGATACCAATAGGATCTAAATAAAATGGGAAAGATTTATGACTGGTTTGAAGAACGATTAGAAATTCAAGCAATTGCTGATGATATCACAAGCAAATATGTTCCACCACATGTGAATATCTTTTACTGCATCGGTGGTATCGTATTCACATCATTTTTAATCCAAGTTGCAAGTGGTTTTGCAATGACTTTTTATTACAGACCCACTGTTGCTGAGGCGTTCTCATCAGTTGAGTATATTATGACAGACGTCAATTATGGTTGGCTTATCAGGTCAATACATCGTTGGTCAGCAAGTATGATGGTTTTAATGTTGAACTTGCATGTGTACAGGGTATATTTAACTGGCGGATTCAAAAAACCTAGAGAATTAACATGGGTTACAGGAGTCATACTGGCGGTTTTAACAGTATCATTTGGTGTAACCGGCTATTCACTTCCATGGGATCAAATTGGCTATTGGGCTGTTAAAATTGTAACCGGTGTACCTGAAGCAGTTCCAGTTGTAGGGGGGACAATTGTAGAATTACTAAGAGGTGGAGTAAGTGTAGGTCAAGGTACACTAACACGCTTTTACAGTTTACATACATTTGTTTTACCTCTACTAACAGCCGTCTTTATGCTGATGCATTTCCTAATGATCCGCAAACAAGGTATTTCTGGACCTTTATAAATTATAAATAATAACTCAAAGACAAAGGAATTCAAAAATGTCAATCATCAAAAAACCTGATTTAACAGATCCAAATTTAAGAGCTAAATTAGCTAAAGGCATGGGTCATCATTACTATGGTGAACCTGCATGGCCAAATGACCTTTTATACATGTTCCCAACTGTCATTTTAGGTACAATAGCATGTGTAGTAGGATTAGCTATTTTGGAGCCTTCAGCATTAGGAGAAAAAGCTGATCCATTTGCAACACCCTTGGAAATTTTACCTGAATGGTACTTTTTTCCAACCTTTAATTTACTACGTGTTATACCAAATAAACTAATTGGAGTCTTATCTATGGCTGCTGTACCAGCAGGCCTAATAGCTGTACCATTTATAGAAAGCATCAATAAATTCCAAAATCCTTTTAGACGTCCTGTAGCAACAACAGTATTTCTGGTAGGTACATTTATTAGCATTTGGCTAGGTATAGGCGCAACTATGCCATTATCTAAAGCAATTACGCTAGGAATATTTTAACTGGATATACCAATAAAGAATTAACACACATCAAATTAAAATTCCTTGAATCTAAACAAAGTTATCAGATTCAAGGAATATATGCACCAATTAGTTTATTATTTCACCTCAACTTTTGCTCCTGCTTCCTCTAACTTTACTCTCATCTGCTCTGCATCATCTTTAGAAATTGCTTCTTTTAGCATCTTTGGAGCAGACTCAACTAATTCTTTCGCCTCTTTTAAGCCTAAGCCTGTTAGTGACCTGACTACTTTTAATATAGCAATCTTTTTAGGAGCCGGGACTTCAGTCAAAATAACATCAAATTCAGTTTTCTCTTCCACGTCAGCTACCGCTGTTCCGGGCATAGGACTAGCCATCATTACTGCACCACTAGCTGACACCTGAGATGCATCAACATCAAAAGTAGCTTCAATTTGCTTAACCAATTCTGCTGCTTCTAACAATGTTAAAGACTTTAGATCTTCAATAATAGTTTCTATTTTACTTGTCATATGATCTTTAGAAATAAATTAATAAACGAATAAATATATTAAGCTTAATAGCTATTGCTATAGCAGATATTATACAACTTTTAAACTTCCTATGTCGACTGCTATTGATGGTCCCATCGTACTACAAATATAACAACTTTTCCAGTACTTTCCTTTTGCCCCTGAAGGTTTACTACGATCAATTGAATCTTGAATAGTCAACAAATTGTGAGATAAATTTTCAATAGAAAAATCGCTTCTCCCAAATGGCATATGCACAATACCTGTTTTATCAATTCTATACTCCAGTTTTCCGACCTTAAACTCTTTTACAGCACTAGCTATATCTAAAGTAACTGTCCCTGCTTTGGGTGATGGCATCAATCCCTTCGGACCAAGAACACGCCCTAACTTAGCAATCAGAGGCATAACATCTGGAGTTGCAATTAGTTTATCAAAATTAATATCACCTTGTAAAATTTGATCCAAAATTTCTTCAGAGCCAACGATATCTGCACCTGCCTCTAGTGCTTCATCAATTTTTTCACCCTTCGCAATGACTGCGACAGATACTGATTTACCTGTACCTTGAGGTAAAATAACTGTAGAACGCAGTTGCTGGTCAGCATACTTTGGATCAAGGCCCAACGCAATATGTACCTCTGCTGTTTCAATAAACCGTGCAGAAGATGTTTTTTTCAATAATGCAATAGCTTCTTTATAATGATATAACCGATCATCTACTAAATCACATAAAGATCGAAACCTACGTGATACTTTTTGCTTTCTCATAATATTTCATCCTTATAAAAATTATTTTCGCTTTTTGCAAGATCTATTAAACTTCAATTTTAATTCCCATATTCCTAGCAGTACCTGCAATAATTTTTTTAGCTTGTTGAATACTATCCGTATTTAAATCCTGCAACTTAGTTTGTGCAATTTCTGTAAGCTGTTGATCTGATATAACTCCTACAACATTTCTATTAGGCTCACCTGAGCCTTTATCTACACCAGCAGCTTTAGATAACAACACAGACGCTGGTGGTGTTTTCAAGACAAAAGTAAAACTACGATCATCATAAATAGAGATTTCCACTGGAATTACTAAACCTTGCTTATCAGCAGTTCTTGCATTATAGTCCTTACAAAACATCACAATATTAACACCATGTTGACCAAGTGCAGGACCAATCGGTGGTGCTGGTGTTGCTTTTCCAGCATTTAAAGCCAATTTCACGATAGCAATAATTTTTTTAACCATACATTAAATTAAAATTATGACGAAATAAATAAAATATACTGAGAGAAAAACTTAATTATTGACTAAAGATATAACTCATAAATTAATATCTTCAAGACAATATATTAAACTGGTGTTCTCTGGATTTATTGTATATTAATTTAACTGTAAAAAGATAGCCTTCAACATATTGCAAATTTCTTGCACTTGCTTTAATTAACGCGCTCTGAAGGACTTGAACCCTCGGCACTAGGTTTTGGAAACCTACGTTCTACCAACTGAACTAAGAGCGCATACACCTTATAAAATATATAATACTCCATAAATATTAAACATCACAACTTATATCTAGACTGGTTATATTTTTTAGTATGAATCTCAACCACACTGTACTGAATCAAGAAGAATACGAAATCTATGCCAAACACATAGTAGTACCTGAGATACAAATATATGGACAAGAAAGATTAAAACAAGGCCGTATTTTGTGTATTGGTGCAGGAGGACTAGCATCAGCTAGTCTTCTTTATCTAGTAAGTAATGGTATCGGACATATTGGAATCATAGATAACGATATAATTGAAAAATCAAACTTACATAGACAAATTTTATATCAACAAAAAGATGTTGGTCAGTATAAAACAATAATAGCAAAAACAAGATTAGATCAACTGAATCCATTATGCAATTTCGAAATCTTCAATGAACTTTTTAACGAATCTAATGCTTATCAGATTGTTAAAAAATACGATATCATTATAGATAATACCGACAACTTTAGAACTAGATTACTCATTAGCCAGGTATGTTATCAGTTACATAAAATACATATATATGGTGCTATCTCAACATTTACAGGACAGGTCAGTGTGTTCAATTACCAAGGTGGACCAACATATTTAGATTTAAACCGTAATTATAATACAGATCATAATACCTGCAATAATGAAGGTGTTTTAGGCATTCTACCAGGTATCATAGGGATCCTTCAAGCAACAGAAACACTAAAATTGCTGCTAGGTATAGGAACAATACTAAATGGGAAAATACTAACATACAACTTGCTAACTAATACTTTCAGAACAAGTTATTTAAGACACATTATCAATATAAACCCTAAGCTACTTAGGCATGAACGTCAATACAAGACACAATACATAAATATACAATTAAAACACCATAAACAAATCTCATTATCTACATTTTATCAAATTATGCAAGACAATCAAGCTATATATTTGATTGATGTACGAGAGAAAAAAGAATATGAATTTGAACATTTATTCAAAGCAATTAATATTCCTTTAAGCGTACTTCATATTTCTAAAAATCAGGAGATGTTAAAGAAACGTTCATCCGAATCTCATTTAATTATATACTGTAGCTCGTCTATCAGATCTTATATTGCCGGATTATTATTAGGACATCAAGCTATAAGCTATTCAACCCTTCAAGTATAGTCAATACATATGTACATACAAATAATACAAGACATTTCATAGTACTAAGGAAAGGAAGGGATTCGAACCCTCGTTAGCTACATAACTAAATAGCATTTCCAATGCTATGCCTTAAACCACTCGGCCACCTTTCCACAATGATTATATCACAAAGAGTAATGCGTACATATATTTAGTAAATATGAAACATATATCATATTTAAATATTATTATATATAATAGAAAGCAGGAAAATCACATAAACCCAATAACTTAATTTATAACAATATTATGTCTAATAAAAACACTCAACTAATCCTGAATTCTAAACAACAACATTTAGGCAATACTGGGGATATTATATATGTAACCAGAGGTTATGCAAGAAACTATTTAATACCTCAAAATATAGCTGAACCAATTACCAAAGCTAAACTGAACTATATCACTAAATTAAAAAAACAAGAAGCAAAAATTTATGCACAAGAAAAACAATCAGCCTTAAATATTAAACAACAACTAGAAAGCATTCATAAATTCACTACTAAACGCAAAATTAGTGACAACAACAATATATTTGGTAGTATCACAGAAAAAGACACGTTAGAAATTATCAAAAAAGCAACAGGTATTACAATAGAGAAATCCATGATCCATCAACCTATTATCAAAACTATAGGTTTACATGATATATATATTACATTAATGAACGATATAGAAGTAAAGCTAAAATTACAAGTTCTCCCAGAAACTACATAATATTAATATATCACAGAATATACGACTACCCTCACAAGTAGAACGTTATATATAAATATGCTTAATCACGACTCTCCAGGCAAATACCATACACAACTACCACCTCAACACAATTTAGCTGAAGAAATTATTTTAGGTGGCGTGTTAATTAGTACAGACATTGCGGATCTCGCAATAAATGAGTTGATTACAGAATCTTTTTCTCTTGAAGCTCATCAAATTATTTATAGAACCATAGTTGAAATTTACATTCAGAAAACATATGTAGACTCTATTATACTTATTAATACTTTATGGGAACTAAATTTACTAAGCATTGTTGGTGGTATCAGGAAAATTCTTAATTTATTGAAACATGCTCAAGTTTTTATTTCACAAGATACAACATACCTAACGGCACAATATTATATACATATACTTAAGGATAAACATGTACGTAGACTTTTAATACAATATGGCTACAATATCATTAAACTTTCCTATATACCTTCTATTACACCACATAATATATTTGCTAAAACTGAGAAATATATTGAAGAAATTAAATTAAAATACACAGAGAAAGACACTAAAGATATCAGCAACCACTTATCAGAACTGTTAATTAACCTGAAAACAAACCATCCAATCAATAACAATGACAAGCTTAGATATGGTTTTCATGGACTAGACAAAATCAGTAATGGTTTAGCTGAAGGGGATTTAATTGTTATTGCAGGACGTCCATCAATGGGCAAAACATCACTAAGTTTAAATATTGTCTTGAATTTGATTGCACAAACATGCAATAACATCTGTATTTTCAGTCTAGAAATGTCAAGAGAACAAATACTATATAAATTATTATCAATACATACAAAAATACCAGTACACAAGCTACATTTGGGTAATCTTAGCCATGGAGACTGGATCCATATACAACAAACAGCTAATCTGTTAGTACATTCTAAAATATATATCAATGATACAGCCAATCTATCTATCAGTGATATCATAACAATAACAAAAGCTATTAAAGATGAATATTCTCAACTAAAAATTATTATCATAGACTATTTACAATTAATTCAGAGTGAAGCTCAGACCTTTTCTAATCGTGCAGAAGAACTCTCCGTCATTACAAGATCTCTTAAGATTTTAGCCAAAGAACTGAATATAACAATTATTATCCTATCACAATTAAATCGAAACGTTGAAAATAGAATCAATAAACAGCCTCTCTTATCAGATCTTAAAGAAAGCGGATGCCTGCATTCACAAAATACCATAAAACAACTACATAATATTTTATATGACAGTACCATTCTTTACGAAGAATATTTTAATCAATACAGAAAGCTTTTACTAACATACCAAACATATAATATACAACCGAAAATCACAAAAACATATAAACAATATAACTATCAATGTACATCGATAAAATATCTTAATTCAAATTTAACTCATAACCATCAAATATTAAGCGCACAAAAATGGCAAAAAATAGATAATTTAAAATATAAAAACAAAGTAATACTCAAATACAAACATTATCATCGATTATATAACTCATTACAGAACATACTATTTCAATACACAAAAACCAATATGTATGACATAATTACAGATGAAACTAAAGCATTCATATGCAATAAAAACTACATATTACATAATTCAATAGAACAAGATGCTGATCTAGTTCTAATGCTTTATAGAGAATCTTATTACCTAGAGAATAATAATAAAAGCAATAAACAGAATATAACTAATTTAATTATTGCAAAGCACAGGAACGGACCTACTGGTAATATCGAACTACATTTCAATCCTATACTATGTTCTTTTAATAATCCATAAAAAAAATTATAAGATAAACTTTGTGATTAATAACAATTTTATGTTATGATCTTATAAGTATCAGTGCCGGGATAGCTCAGTTGGTAGAGCAGTGGACTGAAAATCCTCGTGTCACCAGTTCAAGTCTGGTTCTTGGCAATGAAATAACTAAGCTATAACTTATACAAAGAATAAAGTATAAGATTGCGTAGCTTAGTTATCATCATGCTTAATGTATAAGAATTGCTATTGAACTTAAATTAACTTGATAATAACTCCAGCTTCTCTCCTAATAAAACAGTAACTTCTCCTTCATCTGTAACATCCACAACAGCACTATCTCCAGCTTTAATTTTACCAGATAATACTTGTTCAGCTAAACTATCCTCTAAAAGACGCATCACTGCCCTTCTTAAGGGTCTAGCTCCATAACTTGGATTATATCCTTCATCAACTAATCTATTTTTAAATCTTTCTGTAACATCTAATTGTATTTCTTGCTGCTTAATTCTATCAAATACTTCATTTAACATCATATCTGCTATTTCACGGACTTCATCTTTAGTAAGCTGACGAAAGACAATAATTTCATCTAAACGATTCAAAAATTCAGGGCGAAAGTACTGCTTCAATTCTTCATTAACAAGAGTACGAATTCGATTATACTGAGACTCAACTTGAGATTCACCTAATTCGAATCCTAAACTACCACCTCCCTTTTCAATAACTTTAGACCCAATATTCGACGTCATAATTAATAAAGTATTTTTAAAATCAATTGTTCGACCCTTAGCATCCGTCAATCTACCATCTTCCAAGATTTGCAGAAGCAAATTAAAAATGTCAGGATGTGCTTTTTCGATCTCATCGAACAAAATCACTGTGTATGGTCGCTTCCTCACAGCTTCAGTCAAATAACCCCCTTCACTATACCCCACATAACCTGGAGGTGATCCTATTAATTTGGATACTGTATGTCTTTCCATGTATTCAGACATATCTAAACGGACCATAGCTTCTTCTGCACCAAAGAAGTAAGAAGCTAATGCTTTTGTCAGTTCAGTTTTTCCAACTCCAGTAGGACCAGAAAAGATAAAGCTAGCTATAGGTCTACCAGGATTTTTCAAACCTACTCTTGCTCGCCTAATAGCTCTAGAGACCGCAATTACAGCTTCATCTTGTCCAATAATACGACCATGCAGTGTTTCTTCCATATGTAATAATTTTTCAGATTCACTCTTGGTTAATTTTGTAACTGGAATACCAGTCCAAAAAGCAACAATTTCAGCAATATCTTCTTCAGTTACTACAGGGTCTTCTAAACTAAGATCAGGTTCTGTTTTCTTGCTTTGTGCAATAGCTGCTATCTGTGCCTTAATTTCCATTTCTCGAGTTCGATATTGCTCAGCTTTTTCATATTTTTGAGCACGTATAGCCTCATCTTTTGTTTTTAATACTGTACGTAACTCTTTATCCAATTCTCTAGCAGCTGGCGGCAATTGAGAATTTAATAGACGAACTCTAGAGCCTGCTTCATCAATTAAATCAATTGCTTTATCCGGAAGAAATCTATCAGAAATATATTGATTAGCATATTTTGCTGCTGCCGCTAAAGCACCATCTGACATCTTTAATTGATGATGTTTTTCATAACGATCTCTTAAACCAAATAAGATTTCGATTGTTTCCTCTACACTCGGTTCTCCAACCATTACTGGCTGAAAACGACGCTCTAATGCTGCATCTTTTTCGATATGTTTACGATATTCTTCCAAAGTTGTTGCACCTATACACTGTAAATCTCCACGTGCTAAAGCAGGTTTCAATAGATTGGCTGCATCAATAGCCCCTTCAGCTGCTCCTGCTCCAATTAAGGTATGGACTTCATCAATCACAAGAATGACGTTATTAGCAGATTTAATTTCATCCATAATGCGCTTTAAACGTTCTTCGAACTCGCCACGATACTTTGTACCAGCTACTAACAATCCCACATCTAACGTAATCACCAGCTTATCCTCTAAGATTGAAGGAACATCACGATTCGCAATTCTTTGTGCTAAACCTTCTGCCAATGCAGTTTTACCAACACCTGGTTCACCAATTAGTACTGGATTATTTTTAGTACGTCGACCTAAAATTTGAATTACTCGTTCTATTTCCTTCTGTCTTCCTACTACAGGATCCAAAACTCCCTCTATAGCTAATTCTGTTAAATTAGAACCAAACTCTTCTAATGTAGGTGTTTTACTTCTAGTTTGAACATTATTTGTACCATTAGCATTAGCTTCAGCATTATCACCTAACATTTGGATAACTTCAGTCCGAATAGAAGATACATCAACAGCTAAATTTTCAAGTACACGCGCAGCTACACCTTCGCCTTCACGCACTAAACCCATTAATAAATGCTCAGTGCCAATATAATTATGGCCTAATTGTCTCGCCTCTTCCAAAGACAATTCTAGCACTCGTTTAGCACGAGGAGTAAACGGAATTTCTACAGCAACAAAACCTGATCCACGGCCAATAATCTTTTCTACCTCAATACGGGCATCTTTCAAATTTACATTCATTGATTTCAGTACTTGCGCAGCTATACCTGTACCTTCACCAATTAATCCAAGAAGAATTTGTTCAGTGCCAACAAAATTATGCCCCAAACGCCTTGCTTCTTCTTGGGCTAACATAATAACCTTAATAGCTTTTTCAGTGAACCGTTCAAACATATAAATACATATAATAAAAATTATTACCTTTGATACTAATCAATATTAGCACAATTAGTAGAAGAACTTAATACGTATAATAAAAATTATTACCTTTGATACTAATCAATATTAGCACAATTAGTAGAAGAACTTAATACGTATAATAAACAAAAATACAAAAAAGGTTAAAACTACCATAAAAGACACCTTCTATAAGTGTTTTTTATTTTACTTTTTTCAATTTTTAGTTTAACATAAGTGTTCATATAATTAACATTTTTTTGTACATATATAATCTTAAAACCTAACCATATATATACAGTGATTGCACGTTTATTAGAGGATAATACTTGCAAATATAAATACTGATCATCTATTATAGATACCGGCAATAAAACATATATATACAACAATAACAATGTTAAACCATAGTATTTGTACGAACTATTAGAAACAGAAGTCAAAAAATCTATTGATGATTTAGAGCAATCAAGAGAAGCACAATTATATATACTATTATCACTTATATATACTAATACATGTATATTAAAGTGCAAAGAGATACCATTAAAGTGATAATATAAACAATTAAATAACATATTTAAACCTAGAAGCAACTATTGCATTTACTTTACACAAATTACATTCAAAATCATAAACAAAATGAGCTTACAATCAGAAAGCATTATCAATAGTATAGAAAATAAATATACTAAGAAAGATATACCTGATATAAGAATCGGTGATTCTATAAGGATGGGTCTACTAATTCAAGAAGGAAATAAAGAACGGATACAATATGCAGAAGGTGTTGTAATTGCCAAGCATAAGGCTAAGTTAAATACTAGCATTACAATACGTAAAATAATGCAAGGCATAGGTGTTGAAAGAGTTTACTTAATTCATTCTCCTAGAATACAAAGTATCGAAATCACAAGAAGATCAAAAGTCCGCCGCGCAAAATTATACTATCTAAGAGAAAGGTCAGGAAAAGCTACACGCTTAAAACAAAAATTCACTTAAATACTTAATTAGAAAATTCTATGGAGGTACAGTGCAATGTGATACTGACTATAAATCCTAGAATTTTTCCTACACTTTAAGGACATATAACTCAGTTTGGTAGAGTAACACGTTGACATCGTGTAAGTCACTGGTTCAAATCCAGTTATGTCCACATACATCATAGCACACTTCATATCTGACTGATCAAAGCAAATAGAAAATATCTTATTAATCCATGTGCAGTTAATACTTGCTAACAAAAAAATAAAAAATTGACATTATTTGCTCGATAATGATAAATGATAGTAGTTAAACTCAGTCAAGAAGTAGTAAATTGATAAGCCTATTATTCTTCCAATTATGTAAAGGGATTACAAAACATAGATAAATTAACTCTTGATTAAAGAAGGTTTAATATTTGCATATTTACATAAACTTAATTACACATCCTGTTAAAAGTACAAGCTATACTCATGATTATTACAATATAAGTGAATGCAGATTACTAGAATAAGAATATAGCGTCGACAAGAAAATATATCTATAAATCTATTCAAGCATTAAATAATATTACTTAGTTTTCAAACAAATATAGCTTCATAAAAGCACATCAACTTAAAGTCTATCACTTAGCAGTAATTGTATTTTCATCTTAATTATGATACTATTAAGGTAATATGATTATATTATATTGGGTCGGTGCCCGAGTGGTTAATGGGGGCGGACTGTAAATCCGCTGGCTTTGCCTACGTTGGTTCAAATCCAACCCGGCCCAATCCATATCTTATATTATTTATACTTTTTTGACCTTTCTTAGGCCCTTATAGCTCAGTGGTAGAGCATATTCTTGGTAAGGATAAGGCCATGAGTTCAATTCTCATTAAGGGCTTTTAGAAGAGATTAATAATTAACTACCATATATTTATGCTCCATTCTAGACTCTTTTAAGATAGACTATTTGAAACATAATTCTGCTTGTGAATCCCTATCATTTGTGCGTTACTTTTTCCTGGTGCAACCATAGGATAGCAGTTTTCATCTTCTACAACACGACAATCAAGTATTATAGGTTCTTTTGCTGACATAAACATAGACAACATTTGATCAAGATCTTTACGATGTTCTAAAATTAATCCTTGAATACCATATGAATAAGCTAAATCTTTTAAATTTGGTGCTCCTAAAGACATGTTTGAATGCGAGTAACGCTCTCCATAAAATGCTTGTTGCCATTGCCGAACCATACCCTGCCATTTATTATTAATTACTAATATTTTAATTGGTAACTTATATTGTGAGATTGTACCAAGTTCTTGTAAATTCATTTGGAAACTAGAATCACCACTTATACATACAACATCAGCATTTGGAAAGGCTATTTGAGCACCAATAGCCGCAGGTAAGCCATAACCCATAGTACCTAAACCAGCACTTGACATCCAATGTCGAGGTAATACATTAAGAAACTGTGCTGCCCACATCTGATGTTGTCCAACATCAGTTGTATAGTAACTTTTAGTTGAATATTTATTTAAAGCACATAGAATTTCTTGAGGAGAAATTCGATCAATCTGTTTTGGGATTAGTAAAGGATATTGATATTTCCATTTTTTAATTCTCTCTTTCCAAGAATAAGTATATGTATTAGTAAATAAATTTTGTTTGTGAATCCTATCAAGTACTTCTGCTATAATAGCTTTAACATCTCCAATAATTGCTAACTGTGGTATACGGTTCTTTCCAATCTCTGCAGGATCAATATCTATATGAATTACTTGCGCATTGCATGCAAATTCATCTAATTTTCCTGTAACTCGATCATCAAACCTTGCTCCTAAAGCAATTAATAAATCACACTCACTAACAGCAAAGTTAGCATAAGCTGTTCCATGCATACCTAGCATACCTAGCGCAAGTTCATGATTTTCATTGATAATGCCTTTACCCATCAGAGTCGTAGTAACAGGTATTTGACATCGAATTGCTAATTCTTGTACTTCGATATGTGCATTTGCAATAATCGCACCTCCACCAATGTACATAAGAGGTTGTCGCGATCCATTCAGTAGTTTAATCATCTCCTTAATCTGAGTATTGTGAGAATGTATTATAGGTTTACATCCTGGTAAATTTACTTTACCAGGGTAAATAGGTTCATATATAAATTTTTCTAGCCCAACATCCTTTGGAATATCGATAAGTACTGGACCAGGTCTCCCATGTTGAGCTAAATAAAATGATTCAGCAACAATTTTAGACATATCTTTAGGATCACGCACTACATATGAATGCTTCACAATGGGCAATGTAATACCAAAAATATCTACCTCTTGAAAAGCATCAGTACCGATAAATGTTCTTGCAACTTGTCCTGTTACTATAACCATCGGTACTGAGTCCATCTGTGCTGTAGCAATACCTGTTACAAGATTTGTTGCACCTGGACCTGATGTCGCAAAACATACTCCTACTTTACCTGTGGATCTTGCATATGCATCAGCTGCATGAGCAGCTCCTTGCTCATGTCTTGTTAGTATATGTTGAATTTGACCCAGCTGTTCCCATTCGTACAGTTCATCATAAATTGGCAAAATTGCACCGCCAGGATACCCAAAAATATGCGATACGTCATGTCGGACTAAACTATCCATTAAAGCAAAAGCACCAGTCTTATATATAATTTCTGTATTCATAGTAGTAATTGAAATAAGATTAAATAGAATAATAAATAATAGATTAGATAAAAGCAAAAATCTTTAGCTGAGCAAAGTATAGTTATTAACTATATATTACTTATGTCGAATTTTAGAAAAATAAATTTTGTTTGTAAAACTCTTTATTTATTCTGATGGTGTTTCTAGGTGTAACCTAGCATATATTTTAATATGATGTATAACAAATAAAGATTTACTGCAACAATTATCATGATCACGTATAATATTTTTCTACTTTTTGATAACTGTAAAAAAGGATAAGCAGCTGTCAAGAAAAAGCCTAAAAAAACTGATAAAATAAACTTTGGAAACTTCCAAATATTATCCCAAAATATATGCATGTAATTAAAATATGATATATGATAAAAAGTGTTTACTCTCAACTTTAACATGATTATTGTATACTTTGGTCGTTAGTATAGTTCGATTCATATTTGATACATTATAGGTAATATGATAAGGTTGATACTACAAATAGTAGTAGATGTGTCTATTTTTATTTTATTTAAATTATAATGATTATGGATTATTCGGACAAGATTGCATCTGTTATCGGGGAACTTGGATATAAAAGTATTGTTGTCAAATATGGCGGTGCTGCTATGAAAGATGAAAAATTAACTAATCATATGGTGCAAAATTTAATATTGTTACATAAATTAGGATTGAAATGTATCGTTGTACATGGAGGAGGGCCAAATATTAATATATGGCTACAAAAGTTAGATATCAAGCCTATATTTAAAGAAGGAATTCGTATTACCGATCCAATAACTATGGAAATTGTAAGGATGGTACTTATCGGACAAGTTAATAAAGATTTAGTAGCTCTATTAAATAAGTACCATGCGAATGCTGTTGGTCTATCAGGACATGATAGTAATTTAATTGTGGCAGAACCTGTAGATCATCAAAGCGATAATTGTGTTGGTAATGTGCATTCTATAAATACTGAAATACTTAAGTTATTTATTGATAATCATTATCTTCCTGTTATTGCTCCAATTGGTGTAAGTACAGAAGGGCGGTCTTATAATATTAATGCTGATTTGGTCGCAGGTGCAATCGCTAAATATATCGAAGCTGATGCTTTGATAATGTTAACAGATACTCCTGGGATACTAGAAGATTCTAATGATAAGTCGACATTATTGGACAATTTGACAACTTCTGAAGTATGTAATCTAATTGATACAGGTGTTATTTACGGTGGCATGTTGCCTAAAGTACGTTCTTGTCTGAATGCTTTGAATAACGGTGTAAGTGTTGCTAAAATTATTGATGGACGTATTGCTAATAGTTTAATTTGGAGTTTAACAAATGATAATTCTATAGGTACCTCAATACACAATTAGTGTTGTATATTATTAAATATTTTGCTAAAGTATATTTATGTTTGATAAGGCTCAATAGCTCAGTTGGTTAGAGCAGGGGACTCATAAGCCCAAGGTCGCAGGTTCAAATCCCGCTTGAGCCACATGAAATATGAGCCAAAAAATCTACCATTTATATCATTGATATGTTATTGTAATAATAACATGTCTAAAAAACCTGTGGAGAGGTGGCTGAGTGGTTTAAAGCGGTAGATTGCTAATCTGTTGTACACTTAATACTGTGTACCGAGGGTTCGAATCCCTCTCTCTCCTAAACTACTTAATAAGTATAATAATCTATGTAAGGGACTGTAGTTCAATTGGTTAGAGCACCGCCCTGTCACGGCGGAAGTTGCGGGTTCGAGTCCCGTCAGTCTCGTGATGTTAGCTTATACTAACTGTTTAATATAGTCTTGTTTTTTTGGAACTTGAGTATATTCATTGATAATTTCTTCTAGTTGCTGTCCATCAATAGTTTCTTTTTCTATTAAAAGATCGACTAATGTATCTATAACTACTCTATTATCAGTAATCATATCTAATACTTGTAAATGGCATTGATTTACTATATCTTGAACTTGTTGGTCTATTTTTATTGCTATTTCATCAGAGTATTCATTTCCTGAAGTCATTCCTCTTCCTAAGAATGGATTACTATCTTCACTTTCGAGAGAAAGGGGTCCAATATTTGACATACCGAAACGTGTTACCATTTGTCTGGCCATTGATGTAACTTGTTGTAAATCATTGCTTGCACCAGTGGTAACTTCAGTGTTACCAAAAACTACTTCTTCGGCTGCTCTACCTCCAAGCGCTCCCATAATTCTGGCTTTGATTTGTCCTCTTGAAATTAATGATTGATCTTCATTAGGGATAAACCATGTTAATCCTCTTGCTTGTCCCCTTGGTATTAATGTAACTTTTTGTACAGGATCATGTTCTGCTAGTAGTGTACCAATCACTGCATGTCCCACTTCGTGATAAGCAATTAATCTTTTACTTTTACTGTTAACTAATGGGGTGCCTTCCATACCAGCTACTACTCTGTCAATAGATGCATCAACCTCCGATATTGTAATAGAATCTTTTCGTCTTCTTGCTGTTAGAATAGCAGCTTCATTTAGTAAATTAGCTAAGTCAGCACCAGAAAAACCAGGTGTTCTTCTTGCAATGGTTTTAATGGATATATCTGTATTCATTTTTTTATTTTTTGCATGGACTTGTAGAATAGCTAATCGTCCATTTAGATCAGGAACATCTACACTTACTTGTCTGTCGAAACGACCAGGTCTTAATAGGGCAGAATCTAAGATATCTGCTCTATTAGTAGCAGCTATTACAATAATACCGGTATTACCTTCAAAACCATCCATCTCTGTTAGTAATTGGTTTAATGTTTGTTCTCTTTCATCATTCCCGCCACCAATACCTGTACCTCTTTGACGGCCCACAGCGTCAATTTCATCAATAAATACAATACAAGGCGCATTTTCTTTTGCTTTTTTAAATAGATCTCTGACACGTGATGCTCCAACTCCGACGAACATTTCTACAAATTCTGATCCCGATATGCTGAAGAATGGTACATTAGCTTCACCAGCAATTGCTTTAGCTAATAGTGTCTTACCAGTTCCAGGAGGGCCCACAAGAAGGACGCCTTTTGGGATTTTAGCTCCAACAGCTGTGAAAGAGTCGGGTTCTTTTAAAAATGTAACAACTTCTTGAAACTCTTCTTTAGCTTCATCTACTCCAGCTACATCATTAAAAACAACACCTGTTTTGGCCTCCATTTGGAATAGTGCTTTGGATTTTCCAAATGACATTGCTTGTCCTGGTCCGCCAGGATTATTATTAGATCTGCGAAATAAGATTGCTAAACCACCGATAAATAATAAGGGGAAAAAGAGATTGCCAATTAAATTTAAAACAGCGCTATTGTTCTTAGAAGGATGAGCATCAATATCTATTTGAGCTTGACGTAATTTTGTAATTAGTTCAGGAGCACTTGCAGGTAATTCTACGCGTATTTTTTGTACTCTGTTACCTAATTCTGGTCCCATAGCTTCAACTATTGCAGTATGACCATTGTCATACATATCTACTTTCTTAATCCAGCCCATATCTAGATACTCTAAAAAGCGTCCATATGTCATGCGTGAGCTTGCTACATTATTGTTTAATTCTGATGTATTTGGGGTTAGAAAACCTTGCCACACAAAAAAACCTATTACCAAGAAGGGTAGTGACCATAGCATAATTGTTTTCCAAGATACTTTCATGATGTACTGCCTTTTTACTTATTAAATACATGTTTTTACTTCTGTAGAAAATGTAACAATTCTAATAATGTTTAGGCAATTAATTCAGTACTTAATAGTAATTATTGAATTGCATAACTCACTAGTCTTTTAAAAAGTTATTATTTTTATTTTAAAAGTAATACTATGTATTATATTTATGTATAGATAAATGTTTGAAAATAACTAGGATGTTTGTTTATGGTTAAGAAAGGTAGTGTTGTGAAAGTGTTGCGTAAAGAATCTTATTGGTATCAGGATACAGGTACTGTTGTGAAAGTGGATACAGGTATTAAGTACCCAGTATTAGTCAGATTTACAAAGGAAACATATAGTGGAGTTAATAGTAATAATTTTGCAGAGGAGGAATTAATAGAAGTAAAATAAATATATGAAAATACACATGATATATTATATATATAATACACCATGTGTATATTATTTTAATTACCTAAGGTTGCCCAATCTACATCTACATTTTCTAATACTAATGAAGAATTGTATATCTGTAAAATAATCAGTAGAAACAGGAAAAATAATAACATGAAAACTGCCATTATTGGTGTAGTTCCCCATCCTGGTGCTACCTTACCATATTCTGAATTTAAGGGTCTTAAAATTTCGCCTAATCTAGTTCGTAATGCCATAAAAATCTTTTGTTGTTTTTTGTTATAATTTATATTATATTCTGACATTAGTCAGAGTAGTAAAATTTACTTTGGTTAACACTATGGAAACAGCAACTGTTTTAAGTATTTTTATTTCGAGTTTGCTTCTTGGAATAACAGGATATTCAATTTATACAGCTTTTGGTCCATCTGCTAAAGAGCTAAGAGATCCTTTTGAAGAGCATGAAGAATAAATTGATTGATATTTGTATCTATATATTACATCAATAAAGATAATATATAGATACAAATACGTTGTCTTGTATAAGCAATGATTTATTTAGCTATACGAGGCGGATCACGGAAAAAGATAGCAAAAAATATCACCATTAGTGTCCCTGTTAATAAAAAAACATATACGAGAGCTTCCATTATATATAGTCTCCTAGATTAATATAATTATAATATTATACAGCACCTTGTCTTTTACTACTTCTATCACCTAGTTTTTGGAAAGCACCAAATTCTACTTGTTCAGTAACTTCAGCTCCAATTCCTGCAAATACATCTCTAAAGATTGTACGTGAACCATGCCATAAGTGACCAAAGAAGAAAATCAAGGCAAAATTTGCATGTCCAAATGTAAACCATCCTCTTGGACTGCTTCTGAATACACCATCTGCTTCTAATGTAGTTCGATCGAATTCAAATACTTCTCCCAGTTGTGCCTTACGTGCATATTTTTTTACACTTGGTGCATCAGTGAAGACTTTACCATTTAGTTTGCCGCCATAAAAATTTACTGTTACCCCAACTTGTTCAATGCTATATTTAGATTCAGCTCGTCTGAATGGTATATCTGCACGAATAATTCCATCTTTGTCAACAAGTATAACTGGAAAAGTTTCAAAAAATGCTGGCATACGTCTAACAGTTAGTTCTCGACCATCTTTATCTTGGAAAATAGGGTGACCTAACCATGCTTCTGCGATGCCATCTCCTTTATCCATTGGTCCAGATCTAAATAGACCACCTTTTGCTGGATTATTACCAATATAGTCATAAAATGCTAGCTTATCTGGTATTCTTGACCATGCCTCAACAGGACTTAAGCCTTCTGTTAAAGAGTTTTCAACGCGTCTTTCTATTTCTTGTTGGAAATATCCGCTATCCCATTGATATCTAGTTGGACCAAATAGTTCAATTGGAGTGGTTGCTGAACCATACCACATCGTTCCGCATGTTATAAAAGCACTAAAGAAAACAGCAGAGATACTGCTTGATAAGACAGTTTCAATATTGCCCATCCTTAATGCTCTGTAGAGTCTTTGCGGAGGTCGAACGGTTAAATGAAAGACACCAGCTAATATTCCGACAGTACCTGCTGCAATATGATGTGATGCTACACCACCAGGGTTAAATGGATTAAATCCATCTGGACCCCATGCAGGTGCCACTGGTTGAACTTTTCCTGTAATACCATATGCATCTGATACCCATATACCTGGTCCAAATAAGCCTGTTGTATGAAAAGCACCAAATCCAAAGCATAGTAAACTAGATAATAACAAATGAATCCCAAAAATTTTAGGAAGGTCTAATGCAGGTTCTCCTGTTCTTGGATCACGAAATAATTCTAGATCCCAATACACCCAATGCCAAATTGATGCTAAAAATAGCATACCGGATAATACAATATGAGTGATTGCAACTCCTTCAAAACTCCATAGCCCTGGATTAGATACGCTTTCTCCTGTGATGGTCCATCCTCCCCATGAGTCAGTTACACCTAATCTTGCCATAAACGGCATAACAAACATGCCTTGTCTCCACATTGGGTTTAAGACAGGATCAGATGGATCAAAAACCGCTAATTCATATAATGCCATTGATCCAGCCCAACCTGCTACAAGTGCTGTATGCATCAAATGTACTGAAATAAGGCGACCAGGGTCATTTAAAACAACTGTATGTACACGATACCATGGTAATCCCATTTAACGTATATACCTCCAACTACAAAAAATAAGTGTTTTACTTTCTTACTTGTCTACTATTTTCGTATTGCGATACAAACTGTATATCATAATCTATGTTAATTATAGTATAACATTCTTATGATTATTTATTTTTCGTATTTAATCTTCAAATTTATTTGCTATTAATTTATGTCCCAAAAATACAGTTATAAGATTGGTCCCGATTAATATGATAAGTATGTGTTCAAAATTAATAGGACCCCAAATGGTATTTGCTATAATTGATGTTGATGATATGTATTGATTGAGAAATATGTATCTAATAGTTTCAATCGCATAAGTAAGTGGATTTATACTAGCTATAATTTGTAGCCAAGATGGCATAAAATGCATGGGTGCTAAAGCTGTACTACAAAATAATAATGGAAGATTAATGATTAGAATACATGCTAGTAGTTCAATATGTCCTGGTAAGATAAAGGCAAGAATAAGGCTAAGACTAGTAATAGTATTGCTCAATAAAAATAAAATTAATAGAATTTTTAAAATATGAGTAGATAATTGCAATTGTATAGATTGACCTAGATTATTTATAATCCATGTAATAACTCCAATTTGTATAAAGCTAGAGATAATAATATGTATTGATGAAGAAATTAGAATTGAATATCGTGAATATATTGATGAGCTGATTATACGATTGAAAAAACCAAACTCTCTATCAAACATAATAGGTAGCCCTGAATTGAGAGAAGCTGTAAATCCGGTAAAGACAATAATGCCACTACTAATAAATTCGCTATATGTTTGGCCTTGTGTAAAATTCTGAATTGGTGCATGTTGGAACAACGCACTAAATATAATAAGCCATAATAATGGTTGTATTATACTAGTAATTAGCAAAGATGGTCTTCGTAGAGATTGTTTTATTAGTCTGACTGTTAATACATAAGTTTCCTGTAGATATCCAAATAATTGTTTATTTAGTGTTTTACAGTTAAAATCTGGTTGTAGTGCTGAAAAATTATTGTTGTTTTTTTGAAGATACCTACTCATTTTGTATTGATTATTAGACATATCAGATATGGTATTTTAAAAGTGTAAATATTGTAAACTTGTAAAAAAAAAATATTTTCTTTATTCTAGTCTGAAGTCATAAATCTTATGTTAATTCATATTTCTAAAAAAAATCTTCATAAAATTGATTAGTGTTATGGTTAGATCTAATTTACGTATATATTTTTACCAATATTCTAGGTAAATAATATAGTATTGGTATTGGATCAGTATGAACTATAAAGGAGTATATTATGTCTACTTATTCAGTGAAATTAGTCTTAAATGAAGGTGACCCGGTTACAATTGAATGTCCAGATGACGAATATATTTTAGATGTTGCTGAAGAAGAAGGTATTGATTTACCTTATTCTTGTCGTGCAGGTGCATGTTCAACATGCGCAGGTCAAGTGATTTCTGGTGAAATCGATCAGTCTGATCAATCGTTTCTAGATCCCGACCAAGAGGAGAAAGGTTTTATTCTTACTTGTGTAACATATGCAAAAAGTGATTGTGAAATAAAAACACATCAGGAAGAAGAATTATATTAATTAATTTACTCTAAAGTAATTGACTAAGAGTGCTTAATTTATTTTCAGCACTCTTAGTCAATGTTCTATTTATGTATTTTATAATTTTACCTCGATATCAACTCCTGCTGGTAAATTGAGTTTCATCAATGCATCGATTGTATGAGAAGAAGGATCGTAGATATCAATAATTTTTTTATGTGTCCGTAACTCAAAATGTTCTCTAGAATCTTTATCTACATGTGGAGAACGTAAGACACAGTATATTCTTCTATGAGTTGGCAATGGAACTGGTCCTACAGATCTTGCATTTGTTCTATTCGCTGTATTAATGATATCGTTACATGATGTGTTCAGTAATATATGATTATAAGCTTTTAGCTTAATTCGGATTTTTGTTGTTTGTTCTGTATCCATATTTTGTCGATTTAAACTTATCTATTTAACCTAATAGTGAATTTATTCTAGGATTTTAGACACTACTCCGGCACCTACAGTTCGTCCACCTTCTCTAATAGCAAACCTCATTCCTTGTTCAATAGCAATAGGATTAATTAATTGAGCACTCATTTTTATTCTGTCACCTGGCATGACCATCTCAGCAGCAGATCCATCATCAGCAGTAAATTGTGTGATAGTTCCTGTGACATCTGTAGTTCGAACATAGAATTGTGGTCTGTAACCAGAAAAGAAAGGGGTATGTCTACCACCTTCTTCTTGTGTTAGTATGTACACTTCCGCTTCAAATTGTGTATGTGGTGTTATAGTACCTGGTTCTGCAAGTACCATGCCACGTTCAATATCCTTTTTTTGAATTCCACGTAACAGAATACCAATATTATCTCCTGCCATCCCTTCATCTAATGTTTTTTGAAACATTTCTAGTCCAGTGATTGTAGTGGTCCGGGTATCACGTAAACCAACAATTTCAATAGAATCGCCAACTTTAATAATACCTCGTTCAATTCTACCTGTTGCTACTGTTCCTCGACCAGTGATAGAAAATACATCTTCTACTGCCATTAAAAATGTTTTGTCAATATCACGTTCAGGGGTTGGAATATAGTCATCAACAGCATCCATTAGAGCATGAATTTTATCTACCCATTTATCATCTCCTTTTTGTGTTTCTGGATGTTGGGTAACATAATCAAGAGCCAATAGGGCTGAACCAGCTACAAAGGGAATATCATCACCAGGAAAGTCGTACTGCGCTAATAATTCTCTAACTTCTAGTTCGACTAATTCCAGTAGTTCTTCATCATCTACTTGGTCTTCTTTGTTTAAAAAGACTACAATATTAGGTACACCAACTTGTTTAGCAAGTAAAATATGTTCTCTTGTCTGTGGCATTGGGCCATCAGCTGCAGATACCACTAGTATTGCTCCATCCATTTGTGCAGCACCTGTAATCATATTTTTAACATAATCAGCATGACCAGGACAATCAACATGTGCATAATGCCTATTTTCTGTTTCATACTCAACATGAGCAGTATTGATTGTAATACCACGAGCCTTTTCCTCAGGCGCAGCATCGATTTCATCGAACTTTTTTAGTTGTGTATTACCTGCAACTGCTAAAGTTGCAGAAATAGCTGCTGTTAAAGTGGTTTTTCCATGATCAACATGTCCAATGGTGCCAATATTTACGTGTGGTTTTTTGCGTTCAAATTTTGTTCTAGCCATATTTTTTGCTCTTGTATAAGGTTAATGTATAAATTACTTTTGGCGATGTTAATTTTATATACTATTAGTACCTGTAATGTGCGAAAGCTTTATTTGCTTCTGCCATTCTATGTGTTTCTTCTCTTTTGCGGATTGAACTCCCTGTTTCATTAGATGCATCAAGAATTTCGTTGGCTAGTTTTATGGCCATATTTTTGCCAGAACGATCTTTTGCAAAGCGCGTAATCCATCTTAAAGCTAAGTTAGTTCCTCTATATGCCCGCACTTCAATAGGTACTTGATAAGTAGATCCTCCTACTCGTCTTGCTTTTACTTCTACTAACGGTGTTGCATTCCTTACAGCCTGTTCTAGAATTTCTAAAGGATCATTATTAGAGCGATTTTTAATAAGTTCTAATGAAGTATATATGATTTTCTGCGCTATACTTTTCTTTCCATTCTTAAGAATACGAGCTGTAAGCATACTTACTAGTTTACTTTGGTATATTGGGTCAGGTTGTATGAACCTTTTTCTTGATGTATTTCTACGAGACATAGGTTAGGTTGTAAATATTAGTGATATTTGTAATTTAACTATTTATGCTTTGGGTTTTTTAGTGCCATACTTAGACCGGCTTTTTTTACGGTCTTTGACTCCAGCAGAGTCTAATGTTCCTCTAACTATATGGTATCTTACGCCAGGAAGATCTTTTACTCTGCCTCCTCGTATTAAAACTACTGAATGTTCTTGTATATTATGTCCTATCCCAGGTATATACGCTGTTACTTCAAAGCCAGAAGTTAGCCTGACTCTGGCTACTTTCCTTAAAGCGGAATTAGGTTTTTTAGGTGTTGTGGTATAAACACGTGTACAAACACCTCTTCTTTGAGGACATTGTTTTAAAGCAGGTGATTTTGTTTTTCTGTCGGTTTTGATCCTTGGGGATCTAACAAGTTGTTGTATCGTTGGCATTAAATTAGTATGTGTCTGGTAAATTATTGTTTTTAAAACAAATTTATTGTATCTGTTTGATCAATTGGCTGTCAAACTCCAATTAATAAGTATCAACATGTAATCTAATATGCAATAGAGGTTTTATGTTTCATGATTATTTAATTTATACTTACGCATAAATCTCTCTACTCTTCCTTCCGTATCAATAATTCTCTGTGACCCTGTGAAAAAAGGATGATTGCCTGACCATATGTCAACATGTAATTCAGGTTTTGTAGAGCCTATTGTCATAATATGTTTACCATCACAGTAGACTTTAGCTTCGGGATACCATTTAGGATGAATATTGTTTTTTGCCATTTAATATACTTGATAATTTTAAGGAATAAAAAAGTAGTTATCGTTTAGAAAATTGTGGTGCTTTTCTAGCTTTGCGTAATCCGTATTTTCTGCGTTCCTTAACACGTGCATCACGTGTTAAATGACCATCAGCTTTTAAGGCTATTCGGTTTTCGGGATTAACATAGCATAATGCTCTTGCTACTCCTAATCTGATAGCATCGGCTTGACCAGTTAGCCCACCACCTTGAGTATTAACTAAAATATCATACTCGTTGTTTAAACCTAAAGTATATAATGGTCCGTAGGTAATTCGGATATAATTTGGACTAAATTGTAGATAAGATTCTCCTGGTAGCCCATTTATAATAAGTTTACCTGATCCTGGTACTAGTCTAACTCTTGCTATAGATGATTTACGTCTACCTGTTCCCGTATATATTGCTTTAGTATTTTCTGTTGAATTGTTCATATGTTATTTGATAAATGTTTGTTTTATAATTGGATATTTTTCGGTTTTTGTGCTTGATGAGGATGTTGTGTTCCTGAGTATATTTTTAAATTTCTAAACACTTGTCGACCTAAAGATCCTTGAGGCAACATCCGTCGTACAGCGTTTTCTAAAATTTTATGTGGTAAACGTTGTTTAAGATTCTCAAACTTTTCTATTTTAAGATGTCCAGGTTTTCCAGAATGTCTATAATAAACTTTTTGTTCAGCTTTACGACCTGATACTTCAATGTATTTAGCGTTAATAATGACAACATGATCTTGTATAGCTTGTGAAGGATGAAAACATGCTTTTCTTTTTCCGCGCAGTATATTACTAATCTCTGTTGCAAGTCTACCTAGTTTATGTCCTTTGGCATCTATTAAATACCATGTTGGATGATCTTGCGAGCCTAAAAACGATGTTTTATTCATTATATGGAAGGTTGTTTAATTAGGATGATGGTTATTTTGCTTGTTTGCAATGTTAATTATAAGAATTGCAGGTGTATATATTAAGTTTGTATTTTTTCTTTAGGTAATGTTATCCCTAATCTTTTATGTAATGCATCAATAACTTCATCTGCAGATTTTTGTCCGAAGTTTTTGATTTCCAGTAATTCCTCTTGTGAATAGTCCAATAAGTCCGATACTGAATGTATATGGGCTCTTTTTAAACAATTATATGCCCTTACTGAGAGTTGCAATTCTTCTATTAACACTAAACTAATTTGCTGTTGGTCTTGTATATTTGTATCTTCTATAGGTTTGAAATCAATTTTCCGAAGAGGATAAAATAAGTTAGTGAGAATTGTTGCACCTTGACTCAGAGCTTCTTGTGGAGATAAGCTACCGTTTGTCCATAATTCTATTGATAGTTTTTCTTTTACTATGTATGGATCAATCCTAATTTCTTCTACTGTATAGTTGAATTTTTTAGCTGGCATAAAGACAGCATCAATTTGTAAAAAATCTATAGCTTTGTCGTCCATTCCTTTATCAATTAATCTATATCCTCTTCCTTGTTCAATTCGAAATTCCATCTCAAAAATAGTGTTATTACATATGGTGGCAATATATTGACGGGGATCAATAATTTCAATTTCATTGGGTATATCAAATAAGCCAGCTGTAATAATGGCAGGTCCTTGTACTCGTACTCTACCTATCTGTGGTTTATCAGTATAGCTTTTGATTACTACTTCTTTTAAATTGAGGAGAATTTCCAGTATGTCTTCTCTAACGCCTGCAATAGTCGAGAACTCATGGTTAATACCGGCTATTCGAACTGCTACAATCGCTGCGCCATAAAGATCAGATAAAATTGTTCTTCTTAATGCATTTCCTACTGTAATGCCCTGGCCTTGTTTTAACGGTTCTAAAATGAATTTTCCATACTGTTCTCGCGCACCTTCAGTGTTTGACTCGATGCATTCTATTTGAAAAGGAGCCATTAAAAGATAGTTTTTTCTTAAGGATAGATATAGCGAATATACTGGTAATGAATATGTTTAAAAATAAATGCAGGTAAGACCTTAGACCCTACGTTTTTTAGGGGGCCTACATCCATTATGTGGTACAGGTGTGATATCTTTAATTAGAGTTATATGAATACCTGCTGCTTGTAAAGCTCTAATTGCTGTTTCTCGACCTGCACCAGGACCATTGATCATTACTTCTGTATGCCGCATGCCTTGATCTATAGCATGTTTGGCTGCTTTTTCAGCTGCTGTTTGTGCTGCAAAAGGTGTACTTTTTTTAGCTCCTTTAAAACCACTCCCACCAGAAGAACACCACGATATAGTTTGTCCTTGTAAGTCTGTTATGGTAATGATAGTATTATTAAATGTTGATTTAATGTGTGTAATACCGTTGATAATATGTTTTTTGTTTTTTTGCGATGGGTTATTTTTTTTTACTTGTCTAGCCATAATATGAATGATTTATAATTATTTTTTAGGTGCTTTCTTCTTGTTCGCCATAGTCTTTTTAGATCCTCTGCGGGTTCGAGCGTTAGTCCGAGTTCTTTGTCCACGCAATGGTAAACCCAATCTATGTCTTTTACCTTTGTAAGAATTAATTTCCATTAAACGTTTAATATTCATGGATTCTAGTCTACGTAAGTCACCTTCGATTTTATAATGATTGTCCAATATGCTTCTAAGTTGTACAATTTCTGAGTCTTCTAAATCAATAATTCTAGTATTTCTATCAATTCCAGTACTTTGTAAAATTTTTTGTGCACTTGACAAGCCAATTCCATAAATATATGTCAAAGCTATTTCAATTCTTTTGTGTCTTGGTAAGTCTACTCCTGCAATTCTGGCCATATAATACTCCTGTAACTATTTTATTTAATCAAATCAAATTATATGACATTATTTTATCCTTGTCTTTGTTTATGTTTTGGATTATTGCATATAACCATTATCTTACGATGTCTACGAATCACTCGACATTTTTCACATATTTTTTTTACTGATGGTCTAACTTTCATTGTTTATTGATTGTATAATTGATAGATAAATGTACACTTATTTCATTAAGCTTTCATATTTCTCTGAAATAATGTATGTTTGTATTTGTTTTGCTGTGTCAATAGCCACTCCTACTAAAATAAGTAATGATGTAGCTCCAAAGCCTCTGAAGCTGTTTACATGGGTAATTTGGGCTATAAGTGAAGGTACTAAAGCAACTGAAAACAGAAAGAATGATCCTAAAAATGTTAGGCGATTTAGGATCTTATTCAAATATTGGATTGTATCATCTCCGGGTCTAATATTGGGTATGCTGGTACCCATTTTTTTTAAGTTATTTGATAAATCTTCAGTATTTAATATAAGGGAAGAGTAAAAATAACTGAAAAACATTATCAGTAAACCATATAACATAATATAGACAACACTATTATTAATACAAGTATCAATTATTTTTTTTAGATAGTTCTCTGGCATAATAGAGCTTAAATAAGCAGGAAGAGCCATAGATGCAGATGCAAACACTATTGGCATAACACCACCTTGATTTAGTTTTAATGGCAAATAACTTTGGGGATCGAATTCGTTTTGTTTTATTAATTGCCTTGCAGATACAATATTTATTTTTCTAACACCTTCTTGTACTAGTATTGTTATAACTAACATACTAATAAATAACGGTAATAATATTATAGTTTGATTTAAGATTAATTGATCGCTATTGGCAATAGAGTTTTTAAGGCTTTGTGGTATTCCAGAAATAATATTTTGAAAAATAATAAGTGATGCCCCATTGCCAATCCCTTTTTCTGTAATTATTTCTGCAAACCACATGACAATCATTGATCCTGCACTAAGACTAATAATTACATCTAGAATGAAGCGAATATTCCAATAAAAAACATATGGTTTGATCCATAAACAAATACCAGCACTTTGAATAATAGCCCAACCCAAAGCAAGATATCTTGTGATTTGATTGATTTTTTGTCTTCCTTTTTCTCCTTCTTCTTTCTGTAAATTTTCTAAAGCTGGGATTGTTTTGTTAAGTAATTGAATAATAAGTGATGAGTTAATGTAAGGTACAATGCCTAATGCAAATATACCTATTGTTGAAAAACCTCCCCCTGAAAAAATATTCAAAAAATTCACCAAAGCATTGTTTCCAATGCCATTATAAAAAGCATCATGATCGATTCCTGGAATAGGGATAAATATACCCATTCTAGCAATTACCAATAATAATAAAGTTAATGTGATCTTTTTAATAAGGATTTTGTTAATCTGCATTACTAAAGTATAGAGCGATGTAGAATTGAATAAGTTAAGATATTAGTTGTATAATGTTTCGGTTAATATATTCCGTTCATTAGCAGCTTGAGGAAATGTTTTTAAATACGATAAAGCATTTATTGCAGCTCGTGCATTATTTAAAGAATTAGAGGATCCCAACTGTTTTGCTAAAATATTCTGAACTCCTGCTAATTCTAAGACTGTTCTAACAGCTCCTCCTGCAATAACTCCAGATCCTTGTGCAGATGGTCTCATAATTACAGAAGCAGCACCTGAGAAGCCTTGAATAGGATGTGGTATAGAGTTAAATTTAGTTAGTGGTATTGTAACAGTATTTTTTTGAGCATTGGACACAGCTTTTTTTACTGCTCCTATTACATCACTTGCTTTGCCTACACCAACTCCAACTTGCCCCTGTTCATTTCCGATAACTAAGATAGCTCTAAAGCTTAGTTTTTTTCCACCTTTAACCACTTTAGTGACCCTACGAACTTGTACTACTCGTTCTTGCCATTGGTTTTCTTGTTCTTTGGTTTTAATATTTTTCTTTTTGCCAGTCATGTTTTATTTAGATAAATATGGTTAAAATTTGATTCCTGCAGAGCGGGCAGATTCTGCTAATGCTTTAATGCGCCCATGATATAATTTGTCACCTCTATCAAAAACAATTTTCTGTATTCCTTGTTCTAGACAAGCTTCTGCTACTAGTTTACCAATCATTTTAGCTGTTTCACAATTAGCATATACTATAGATTTGTTATTGTCTTGGTATGAAAGACTAGATTTAGTAATTAAAATTTTGTTTTGGTTATCATCAATAATTTGGGCATAGATATGTTTATTGGATCTAAAAACATATAATCGTGGCCTATTAGCATTACCTCTAATTTTTGTGTTTTTTTTCTTCATCATATTTATTTGCCTGCCTTGCCTATTTTTTTCTTGACTATTTCATCTCTATACCTAATACCTTTGCCTTTGTAAGGTTCAGGAGGTCTAATAGAACGAATCTGTGCTGCTGTTTGTCCAACAAGCATTTTATTGATTCCTGATACAATAATATTTACATTATTTTCGACTTTAATGGTAATACCGTCTGGGAAAGGTATGATTACAGGATGGCTGTATCCGACATTTAATATAAGATTAGCTCCATCGATTTGTGATCTATACCCTACACCACGTATTTCTAAACGTTTGGTAAAGCCATCTTGAACGCCAATGATCATATTGTTAATAAGTGTTCGAGATAAACCATGCAGTTCTTGAGCTTTTTTGGTATTGTCAATAGTAGTTAATAATAGTTTTGAGTCTCCAGCACTGTTGAGTTCTTCAATATTGATTAAGGTAGATATCTTTTCTTGTAATTCGCCTTTAGGTCCTTTAATCGTAACTATATTATTTTTAATAGATGCTTGAATTTCATTCGATAGATTGATTTCTTTTTTTCCTATTCTAGACATTGTTTTTATGTATTGTTATGAAATATAATTACCAGATATAGCATAAAACTTCTCCGCCTAATCCGTTATGCCTTGCTTTACGATCTGTCATAACTCCTTTTGAAGTTGATATAACAGCAATACCTAATCCACCGAGTACTTTAGGTATTTCTTTATGATTGGCATAAACTCTTAATCCCGGTTTACTTACTCGTTTTAGTGATGTGATCACACAATCTTTCTTTGTTCCTCTGTATTTTAAAGATATTAGAATAAAGCACTGTAGTGCTTCACCAATCTCTTCAAAGTATTCAATAAAACCCTCTTCTTGTAAGACTTTAACTATATTGCGTGTCATTTTCGTTGCTGGTACTTGGACAAGTTGGTGTTTTGCTAGGTTGGCATTACGTATACGTGTTAGCATATCGGCAATAGTGTCATTAACCACTTTATCTCCTAATTTCTTATTTATATTAATAGTTAAAACTTAACTGTGAAAAGGCATACCTAATGCTTTAAGTAGAGCTAAACTTTCTTCGTCAGTTTTAGCAGTGGTTACAATCGAAATGTCAAAACCACGTATCGTATCCACTTGATCATATTCAATTTCAGGAAAAATCAATTGTTCTTTAAGGCCTAAATTGTAATTACCTCGACCATCAAATTGTTTACTGTTGATACCTCTGAAGTCTCTTATTCGCGGTAACGATAAATTAATTAGTTTATTGAGGAAATCATACATTTTTTGGCGACGTAAATTGACAGTAATACCTACAGGAATATCTTCCCGAATTTTAAAACCAGCTATAGCTTTTTTTGATTTGCATACAATTGGTTTTTGACCACTGATTAATTGTAATTCTTCAATACTTTTTTCTAGAGCTTTTGGGTTTTGCGATGCTTCTCCTAAGCCACGGTTGATAGTTATTTTGACTAGTTTAGGAATTTCATGTTCATTTTTATAGTGAAATGTTTTTTTCAGTTCTGGAACAATCTTGTTGATGTAAAGTTCTTGTAAGGCTTTATTCATATAAATTAGTTTCGAAATATTTACTATATTTGGTATTGGTGTAGTATTTTTTATTACTGCTAAGGATTACTGTTATTTTTATATAACATTACATTAGAGCTATGTATAGGTGCTTCTTTTTTCATTATTTGTCCTGATTCTCCTTCTTGTTGAGGTCGTATATGCTTTGTTTTCATATTTATGTCCTTAACTAATATTTTACTTTTCTTGGCCCAGGTTTTTGTGACTTCTCCAATTTGTCCTTTATAGTCTCCAGCAATAATTTTGACAGTGTCTCCAATTTTGACATGTAACTTCAATTTTTTTTGCTTTATTTTTCTCATACAACCTCCGGAGCTAAAGATATAATCTTTGGAAAACTTTTATCTCTTAATTCTCTGGCAATAGGTCCAAATACACGTGTGCCTCTAGGATTATTTTCTTGATTGATAATTACTGCGGCATTATCATCAAATCGTATACTCATGCCATCAAGTCTTCGAATTGTATGTTTAGTTCTAACAATTACTGCTCTAACAACATCAGATCTCTTAATTGTCATATTTGGAGACGCGTCTTTTACAACTCCAATAATTATATCTCCTAATCCCGCATATTTTGGATTACTACTGCCTAATATACGTATGCACATCAATTTTCTAGCGCCACTATTATCTGCTACATTTAAGTAACTTTGTGCTTGAATCATAATTGGTATCTTGGTTAAAATCAGTTTAAATATTATGTATTTTGCCAATTGTTTGGATAAGTACCCAACATTTAGTTTTACTTAATGGACGGCTTTCTTGAATTTTGACAATATCACCAACTTGAGATTTATTATGTTCATCATGAACCTTATATTTTTTTGTTCGGGCTAAAATTTTACTATATTTTTTATGTGGTATTTTGGTTTTGACTGCTACTGTAATTGTCTTTAGCATTTTGTTGCTAACCACTATTCCTACTTTTTCTTTCGCTGACATCTGCTATCCTTATAATTAACTAGTTATTGTAATTTTCTTTAAATTGAATTGATTTGTTCATGTTTTGCGGTCATCATTTGTGCCAGTTGTTTTTTATATATACGAATCAAATGAGGTTTGAATGACTGTTTTGTAGCTTGTTTCATTCTAAAATCAAAAAGTGTTCTTTTGATCTTACGAATTTGTTCATCAATCATGTCATTATCCATCTTTCTAATATCTTGCATATTTTTGATATTCATATTTTATTTTGTAATAAATTTAGTTTTAATAGGTAGTTTATATGAAGCTAGTTTCATTGCTGCTTTGGCTGCTTTTTCAGGTACACCATTCATTTCAAATATTATGTGTCCAGGTTTAATTACAGCGACCCAATATTCAGGTGCACCTTTACCAGATCCCATACGTGTTTCTGCAGGTCTTGCAGTGACTGGCTTGTCAGGAAAAACTCGGATCCAGATTTTGCCTCCTCTTTTAACATATCTAGTAATAGTTCTCCTTGTTGCTTCTATTTGGCGTGATGTAAGCCATACTGGCTCAAGAGCCTGTAAAGCATAATCTCCAAAACAAATTGTATTACCTTTACTTGCTTGTCCTTTCATTCTCCCTCTATGCTGTTTCCGAAATTTGGTTCTTTTTGGGCTTAACATAAGTATTTATAATATAGTTAAGATTATATTTTACAATGCTGATGCATTGTTTGGTAGGCTTTCTCCTTGGAAAAGCCATACTTTGACACCTAGTACTCCATAAGTAGTTTGTGCTGTCCGATATGAGTAATCTATATTTGCTCGTAGTGTTTGCAATGGTACTCTACCTTCTCTAACCCATTCACTGCGTGCAATCTCAGCACCATTTAATCTACCAGATACTTGTACTTTGATGCCTTGTACATTTGCTCGTTGTGCTCTTTGTACGGCCTGTCTAACAGCTCTTCTAAAAGCAATACGTTTTTCTAATTGAGTAGTTATAAAATCAGCTAATAATCTAGCTTGATTATCTGGTTCTGTTAGTTCTATGACATCAATACGAATTTGTCTTTGTTGATTTGTAATAAGTTTTAGGTCATCGCGTAGACTTTCGATACCTGTTGCAAATCTACCTAGTACTATGCCGGGTCTGGCTGTATATATTTTAACTTCTATCTGGTCAATTTTCCTTTCAACTTCAACTTTAGCTAAACTCGCATTATGTAGTTGTTTTTCTATATGTTGTCGTATCTGAAAGTCTTCCTGTAAAAATATAGGATATAATTTAGAATTAGCAAACCATCCTGATAGATGGTTTTGTGTAATACCAATTCGAAAACCTAACGGATGTGTTTTTTGTCCCATTTATGATTTATTAGTATTTTAATAAAAATAAAGATTATGCAGTTATTTTCTTCTATTCTTTGGTATCATCCATTAAGATGATAGTTATATGACATGTGGGTTTATGAATAGGAAAAGCCCTACCTTGTGCCCTGGGTTGAAAACGTTTCATGGTTGGTCCTTGATTAGCAAAAATAGATTCTATTATAAGTGTTTGTCTCTTAAGACCATAATTATGTTCTGCATTAGATACAGCTGAATCTAAAATTTTTGCAATATTTAAACATGATTTGTAGGGTAAGAATTGTAAAATAAGTTTAGCATCTTGATATCGCTTACCTCGAATTTGATCTAAGATTCTATTTGCTTTTGTTACGGATACTCTTAAATATTTACCAGTTGCTTGCACTTTTGTTGTAGTCATAGATTACCTGCGGGTTTTACGATCATTTTTAATATGACTTCTAAAATTTCTTGTAGGGACAAATTCTCCTAATTTGTGGCCAACCATCTGATCTGAAATAAATACTGGAAAATGTTGTTTTCCATTATAAACTGCAATCGTATGACCAACCATATCAGGTAAAATTGTCGATGCTCTTGACCATGTTTTTAGTGTTCTTTTGGATTTATTTTGGTTCATATTAGTTATTCTATTAAATAACTTAATTTCGATAAATGGTCCTTTTTTTAAAGATCTTGACATAATAAACAAATTTTTATGTGTTATATAAATTATGGATTTATTTCCTTCTACGTAAAATGGAAGTATTACTATATTTTTTAGTTTTACGTGTCTTTATTCCTAATGCAGGTTTTCCCCATGGTGTTACAGGGTGTGATTTACCAATTGGTGATCTTCCTTCACCCCCTCCATGAGGATGATCTACCGGATTCATAACAACGCCACGTACACTTGGTTTTTTACCCAACCATCTATTGCGACCTGCTTTACCGATTGTAATATTGCTTGCATCAATATTGCCTATTTGTCCGATACTAGCATAACATAACTTACGAATTAGTCTGACTTCGCCTGATGGTAATTTAAGTGTAACAAAATTCCCTTCTTTTGCAACTATTTGAGCATAAGTTCCGGCAGACCTAACAATCTGTCCTCCTTTGCCAGGTGTAAGCTCTACATTGTGTACTGCTGTACCTAGTGGTATACAATATAAAGGTAATGCATTCCCTACCTCTACTGGAGAATCTGGACCCGAAATCACCACTGAGTTGATATTCAACGATCTGGGCTGGATTATATAGCGCTTTTCGCCATCAGAATATTTGAGTAAAGCAATACGAGCATTGCGATTAGGATCATATTCAATAGAAGCAACTTTGGCTGGTATACCATGTTTATCACGTTTAAAATCGATGATTCGATATCTTTGCTTATGACCTCCTCCTCTATGTCTACAGGTGATTTTACCTTGATTATTATGTCCTTTTTTATTATGTTTTTTGGCAATAAGTGATTTTTCAGGTGATTTAGTAGTAATTTCTGAAAATGTAGAGACGGTCCTATTTCGGGTTCCGGGTGTATAAGCTCGATATAATCTAATGGCCATATATATTAAAATTGATTGCTTGTACTAATGGTGATATACTTTTATCTGATATATAAGAAGTTAAAGTAATTTTAGAAATTATGTTTCTGGAAATAGCATAATTCTATCTCCATCTCTTAACTTTACAATAGCTTTCTTATACATTGTTTTGTAGCCAACAAATTTTCCAACTCTACGTTTTTTAAGAGGCTTTCTTAATGTATTAATACGAATTACTTTTACATCAAAAAGTTCTTCAATGGCGTATTTGATCTCTTCTTTTTTTGCATTTTTTCTAACAGTAAAACAGTATTGATTATCTTCAAGAATGCGAGTAGTTTTATCTGTCAAAATGGGCTTATTTATTAAATCAATAAAATGATTTTGATTATCTTGTTGCATTATATACCTCATTAATTATAGATAGAGCTTGCTCTGTTATAATAATTTTTTTTGCTCTTAATAATGATCGAATATTTAAATGATTAGCTTGTATTAATTCTAAATACGGTAAATTTCTACTTGATAAATATAAATTGGTTGATTTATTTTTCACTATAAATAGAGTGTGTTGTTTATCTATGATGCCCAGATCATTTAATTTTTTGACTACTATTTTAGTTTGTGGAATTTCGAAGTTTACTTCATTTTCATTAATCAATATAGTGCATGCAGTCTTGTTATATAATAAATTGCGTAAAGCAAGTTGTTTTTCTTTACTGTTAAGTTTCAGTTTATAGGTTTTAGGTTTTGGGCCAAAGATTACACCACCACCTCTCCACAGAGGTGATCGAATAGAACCAGCTCGAGCTTTACCAGTTCCCTTTTGTTTCCAGGGTTTTCTACCACCACCTCTCACTTCACTACGTGTTTTAGTTGAAGCTGTACCTTGTCTTTTTTCTGCGTTTTGTTTTATTAGACTGCGATGTACGATAAATCTATCAGTGTTTTGTGAGCTTATGTTTAAATTTATTGTTGTACAGTTATCAGTTTTTTGATTTGCTTGGTAGAGATTATAAGAAATAGTTTTTTCAATCGTCATAATTAGTAGTTTAGTAGTACATGCATTAGATTTTTAACACAAATTTTATTTACTATTGATACTTAACACTGTTCCAGGTTTTCCTGGTACAGATCCTTTGACTAACATTAGATTATTTTCGGTATTAATATCAATAACTAAGAGATTTTTAACAGTTGTTGTGTGATTGCCCAGTCTTCCAGCCATCTTTTTACCAGGAAATACTCTTCCTGGTGTTGTACCTGCACCTATTGATCCAGGTTGTCTGTGATTTTTACATCCATGAGACATTGGTCCTCGGCTGAAATGATGTCTTTTTTGATAGCCTGAAAAACCTTTTCCTATACTATTACCTTGTATGTTAACTTTATCTCCTACTTTAATTTGGTCTACTTTAAGAATTTGTCCCACGCAAAATGTTTCTGATAAATTAGTTTTATATTCACGTAAGTATTTAAGAGCAGGTGAATTAGTTTTATTTAAATGACCTAACTGTGGTTTTGTTAAAAGATGAGTAGACACTTGAGAATACCCTAATTGTATGGCATTATATCCATCTGAGTTCAGTGTTTTAATTTGGGTAATGATACAAGGACCTACTTTTAGAACTGTAACAGGTATGCATATACCTTGATCCGTGAAGACTTGTGTCATCCCTATTTTAGTCCCAAGTAATTTAATAGACACTTTTATGTTTTCTCCTGATTATATTCAGAGTTTTACAGACGTACTTATCCTTAAAATGAATTATTATCGTATTAATCATATATTGTTTTATGGATAATCAAATTGTAACAGCTGTCATATTGACTTGCAAGTATATATCCTTTGAATATAGGATTTTCTTGAAATATTTGGCAATCATATTATTTAATAGAGTTCAGCGATTTTATCTATACATTAATTTTTGATTAATATATATTAGAAGATTTCGGTAATTACACCTATCAAAAAAATGGAAAATAGTTCAGAATATTCATATATAGAGAAAAAATATTATGTTATTTTGGAATAAAGGTATATAAAAAAATTATGTCAAAAGTGGTTGGTATTGATTTAGGTACAACTAATTCTGTGGTAGCGGTAATGGAAGGTGGTAAGCCTACTGTTATTCCTAGTTCAGAAGGTTTTCGTACAACAGCATCAGTTGTAGCATACACAAAAACAGGAGATAAATTAGTAGGGCAAATTGCCAAAAGACAGGCTGTGATTAACCCTGAGAACACATTCTATTCGGTAAAAAGATTTATTGGCCGTCGTAAAGATGAAGTCGATCAGGAAATGTCTCAGTCATCTTATCGGATTAATTCCCAGCAAGATAGTATTAAGATTCAGTGTCCTGCTCTAGATAAAGAATTTGCACCAGAGGAAATTTCTGCACAAGTTCTAAGAAAGTTGTCTGAAGATGCTAGTAAATATTTAGGTCAACCGGTAACTCAAGCTGTAATCACTGTTCCAGCTTATTTTAATGATTCACAAAGACAGGCTACCAAAGATGCAGGTAAAATTGCTGGCCTAGATGTATTAAGAATTATCAATGAACCGACAGCTGCTTCACTGTCTTATGGGTTAGATAAACAAGATAACGAAACGATCTTAGTATTTGATTTGGGAGGCGGTACATTTGATGTCTCGATTTTAGAAGTTGGTGATGGTGTTTTTGAAGTACTATCTACATCAGGTGATACGCATTTAGGAGGTGATGATTTTGATCGCAAAATAGTTGATTGGTTGATTCAAGAGTTTAAGAATACGGAGGGCATTAATCTCCGAGAAGACCGTCAAGCTTTGCAAAGACTAATGGAAGCAGCTGAAAAAGCAAAAGTAGAATTATCTAGTCTTCCACAAACAGATATTAATTTACCATTTATTACAGCTACAAATACAGGGCCAAAGCATTTAGAACGTAGTATTTCAAGGGCTAAATTTGAAGATCTGTGTGCAGATTTGATTTCTCGTTGTGAAATTCCTGTTAACAATGCATTGAAAGATGCTCAGTTAGAAAAAGAGCAGATTAATGAAGTAGTATTAGTTGGTGGATCTACAAGAATACCTGCGGTTCAAGAAATAGTTAAAAAAGTTATAGGTAAATCTCCTAACCAAAGTGTGAATCCTGATGAAGTAGTTGCAATTGGAGCAGCTGTCCAGGCGGGTGTATTAGCTGGAGAAGTAAAAGATATTTTACTGTTAGATGTTACTCCATTATCTTTAGGAGTAGAAACTTTGGGAGGAGTAATGACTAAAATTATTCCGCGAAATACTACGATACCAACTAAAAAATCAGAGGTATTTTCAACAGCCGTAGATAATCAACCTAATGTAGAAATTCATGTATTGCAGGGTGAACGAGAATTTACTAAAGATAATAAAAGTTTGGGGACATTTAGATTGGATGGTATCATGCCTGCACCTCGAGGTGTGCCACAAATAGAAGTAACTTTTGATATTGATGCTAATGGTATTTTAGCTGTAAAGGCTGCTGATAAAGGTACTGGTAAAGAACAATCTATAACAATTACTGGGGCATCTACTTTGCCTAAAGATGAAGTAGATAAAATGGTTGCAGAAGCCGAAAGCAATGCAGATGAAGATAAACTTAAAAGAGAAAAGGTAGATACTAAAAATCAAGCAGATTCTTTTTGTTATCAAGTAGAACGTCAATTAGATGAATTGGGTGATAAAGTTGAAGATAAAATGAAACAAAGCATCCAGAAGAAAATTCAAGATCTACGAGATCTAATTCAACAAGATGATACAGAAAAGATTCCACAAATTCAAAAAGAGTTGCAAGATTTAATTATGAATGCTGCTAGTAATGCTTCAAAGGATAATACAAATGTTGCACAATCCAGTGCTCCAAAAGAGCCGAAAGTATCATCTCAAAAAGACGATAATAACAATGTAATTGATACTGATTTTTCGGAAACTACTAAATAATTAATGAAAAGCGGGTAACGCGACTCGAACGCGCGACATCAACCTTGGCAAGGTTGCGCTCTACCACTGAGCTATACCCGCACTATCTCTATGAGACAATAATATCATATAATGATGACAGATCTTGCATGAATTTGTCAAGTTTTATGCTAATTTGTATCTTTTTTATATTTTCTGATTGATATTTTGATCTCTGTCAGACGCGATAATTTAACTCTGATATTATTATTTTATCAAATAATATTTAAATTATCGTGCCTGAATTCTTCTTGGCTTGTATTAAATATTTTGGTTATTTCTATTTCTTGATATTAAATTATTATTATAATTGAGTGTATCATGAAAAACACCTTATTTAAAATTTAACCTATTATTAAACAAAGGAATTGACAAGTCCTGTGATTATAACAAGACCTGCCCATACTCCTGATCCAGTATAAATCAAGTTTTTAGATTGTTCCCATTGACCAGGAGAAGCTAAAGTGACTGGTACGCTGATTACTAAAATTGTTGATAAAATTATTAGTAAGAAAACAAGCAGTTGAATAATAATTGACATGAGGCCTCCATATATTTGTCTCGTATGATAGCTGAACATGTATATATTGTACAAGTTTTTTTGTTTTTTAGAATCTATTTGTATCTTTATTTTATAGATCGGCAAATAGACCTTAATATAGTATTTTATATAATTATGTCTTTACATGAAAATTTAAGAAGAAAGTATAATAAAAAACAATCTTTCATGTACATTATATAATTAGAAAAAGTCAGTCTTATATAAGGTAGTATACGTATGGAATTCACTTTAATAATGGCAAAATTGCCAGAAGCTTATGCAATATTTCGACCACTGGTAGATATACTTCCAGTAATACCTGTATTTTTTTTATTGCTTGCTTTTGTTTGGCAGGCAGCTATTGGTTTTCGTTAAATTGGCTTATATTTTATAACAACATGCCAAGTACTTGAAAGAGATCTTGGCTGATTATAATCTGTAATGTAGTTTACTAGAAATATATAAGTAGCGATTGTGCTAAGTTGAATGTTTTAATATTTTGTTAGATTAGTAATATTAATATTTTTATTTATATATGGTAGAACCTCTTTTATCTGGAATTGTATTGGGTCTTATTCCTGTGACTGTTTTGGGCTTATTAGTTGCTGCATATTTGCAGTATCGTCGAGGAAATCAATTTGGCTTATAGTTGTTATTAATGTATTTTTCTTATAGAAAATTTATATGTGCATTTATATGCACATATTTAAGCTACTATTAAAAACGATTAAGTTACCAACTTGATTTCGTAACGCCAGGTAATAAACATTCATGGGCCATCTCCCGTAAGACATGCCTTGAAAGTCCAAAATCTCTATAGAAACCTCTGCTACGTCCTGTCATCCAACATCTGTTCCGACAACGAGATCGTGCGCTATTTCTTGGTAGTCTTTGTAATTGTGTTTGTAATTCTAACTGTTGTTCAAAAGAGTTAAGAGCATTAATCTGTTGTTTAATCTTATATCTGTTAGCTTGATACTTTTGTACTAATTTACTTCTTTTGATTTCACGTTGTCTCATTCCTTTTTTAGCCATGTTGTTCTAATATAGTATAAGTATATTCATAACCTGATAACCTGATTTATTCTAGCGTATTTTTTTGTTTAATGCAATAAAAAGTTACAGCAGCTACAATTGGTTGTAGCTGCTTATAATTATTGATGTATAAAATTTAGCGACTATTTAATATATATACTAACCAAATTTGCCGGCTGTTGATGCTATGACAAATGCAGCATAAGTCAAAATATAGCCAACTGAAAAGTGAGCCAAGCCAACTAATCTTGCTTGTACAATAGATAAAGCAACAGGCTTGTCTTTCCATCTAATTAGATTTGCTAATGGTGTACGTTCATGAGCCCAAGCAAGTGTTTCAATTAGCTCTTGCCAGTAACCCCGCCATGAAATTAAAAACATAAAGCCAGTAGCCCAAACAAGATGTCCAAATAGAAACATCCATGCCCATACTGATAAACTATTCATTCCATAAGGATTGTATCCATTGATTAGAGGAGATGAATTCAGCCATAAGTAGTCTCTTAACCAGCCCATTAAGTATGTTGATGATTCATTGAATTGACTGACATTACCTTGCCATATAGTGATATGTTTCCAATGCCAATAGAAAGTAACCCATCCAATTGTATTCAACATCCAAAATACTGATAAATAAAATGCATCCCATGCAGAAATATCACAGGTTCCACCTCTACCAGGACCATCGCATGGAAAACTGTATCCAAAATCTTTTTTATCAGGCATTAATTTTGAGCCACGAGCATCTAAAGCTCCTTTTATAAGAATTAATGCTGTTGTATGTAGACCTAAAGCAATAGCATGGTGTACTAAGAAATCACCAGGACCGATAGTTAAAAATAACGAATTTTTACCACTATTGATTGCTTCAAGCCATCCAGGTAACCAAACATTAATTCCGGATTTACTTGCTGCACTATCTGCTGATGATAATAAAATATTAAAGCCGTAGAGTGCTTTACCTGAGCTTGCTTGTATCCATTGAGCAAATACTGGTTCAATTAAAATTTGTTTTTCTGGATTACCGAAAGCTATTACAGTGTCGTTGTGAATATACAGACCCAAAGTATGAAATCCTAGAAATAATGATGCCCAACTCAAGTGTGATATAATAGCTTCTTTATGTTCTAACATTCTTGCTAAAACATTACCTTCGTTTTGTTGAGGATCATAGTCTCTAACAAAGAAAATAGCTCCATGAGCAAAAGCTCCAACCATTAAAAATCCTGCGATATATTGATGGTGTGTATATAAAGCAGCCTGCGTGGTAAAATCTTTTGCCATAAATGCGTATGGTGGCATTGCATACATATGTTGTGCAACAAGTGAAGTAATTACACCTAATGATGCAAGGGCTAAGCCTAATTGCATATGCAATGAATTCGTAATAGTTTCAAATAAACCTTTATGTCCTGCACCAAGTCTACCGCTAGGTGGTCTATGTGCATCTAAAATATCTTTTAAATTATGTCCAATGCCCCAATTGGTACGGTACATATGACCAGCTACTATAAATATAATAGCTATCGCTAAATGATGGTGTGCCATATCAGTAAGCCATAGAGATTGACTTTGAGGGTGGAAGCCGCCTAAGAATGTTAAAATAGCTGTTCCTGCACCATCACTTGTACCAAAAATATGACTCGCTGAATCAGGATTGCTTGCATATACATTCCAGTTACCTGTAAAGAAAGGTTGTAGGCCTGCAGGATGAGGCATAATCTTGGTAAAGTTGTCCCATCCGATATGTTGTCCACGAGACTCAGGAATGGCTACGTGTACTAAATGACCTGTCCATGCTAATGAGCTTAAACCAAATAAGCCTGATAAATGGTGATTTAGTCGTGATTCATTATTTTTAAACCAAGCCAAACCAGGTTTAAATTTAGGTTGCAGATGTAACCAACCAGCAAATAACATTAAAGCAGATAATACAAGTAGGAAAAGAGAACCACTGTATAAGTCGTTATTGGTTCTCATACCAATTGTATACCACCAATGGTATACACCCGAATAAGTAATATCTACTGGATATGAAACACCACCTCGAGTAAATGCTTTTAATGCTTGTTGACCAAAATGAGGGTCCCATATTGCATGTGCAATAGGTTTAACCTTTAATGGTTTTAAAATCCATTGTTCAAAGTTACCTTGCCAGGCTACATGAAACAGATTACCGGACGTCCATAGAAAAATTATAGCTAAATGTCCGAAATGAGATGCAAAGATCTTTTGATAAAGATTTTCTTCTGTCATTCCGTCATGTGTTTCAAAGTCATGTGCAGTAGCAATTCCATACCATATTCTTCGAGTAGTAGGGTCTTGTGCTAAAGCTTGGCTAAATTTTGGGAATTTTGTTGCCATATATTTATTATCCTAATTTCATATTATCCAACTGCAATTATTCTAGCTAAGAAGAATGCCCATGTAGTACCAATTCCTCCCAGTAAATAATGGGCCAATCCAACAGCTCTTCCTTGTGTAATACTTAAAGCTCTTGGTTGTATTGCAGGTGCTACTTTTACCTTGTTATGAGCCCATACAATAGATTCAATTAATTCTTGCCAATAACCTCTACCACTGAATAAAAACATTAAACTAAAAGCCCACACAAAATGAGCTCCTAAGAAAATTAGTCCATAGGCAGATAATGCAGATCCATAAGATTGAATAACTTGAGATGCTTGGGCCCATAGAAAGTCTCTTAACCAGCCATTTATAGTTAAGGCACTTTGAGCGAAATTACCACCAGTTATGTGAGATATAGAACCTGAGCTTGAAACACTACCCCAGACATCGGATTGCATTTTCCAACTGAAGTGGAATAAGACTACAGATAGAGTATTATACATCCAAAATAAGCCTAAAAATACATGGTCCCATCCTGATACTTGACAAGTACCACCCCTGCCAGGACCATCGCATGGAAATCTAAAACCTAGGTTAGATTTATCTGGAATTAATCTAGAGTTTCGTGCAAACAAGAAACCTTTGACAAGAATTAATACTGTTACGTGAATAGTGAATGCATGAATATGGTGTACCATAAAATCTGCTGTACCTAATGAGATAGGCATCATAGCTACTTTATTACCTACAGATATTACATCCCCTCCAAATGCATAACTTGCAGTTGTAAGTGCATTTGGTGCTGTATTACCAGGCGCTAATGTGTGTATATTTTGAACCCATTGTGCAAAGATTGGTTGTAACTGTATTGCAGTATCAGAGAACATGTCTTGCGATCTGCCTAAAGCACGCATTGTATCATTGTGGATATATAAGCCAAAAGAATGAAAGCCTAAGAATATACATACCCAGTTTAAATGAGAAATAATAGCATCTCTATGACGTATTACTCGATCTAACAAATTATTGTAGTTTTGAGCAGGGTTATAATCACGAACCATGAAAATAGAAGCATGTGCTCCTGCACCTACAACACAAAAACCACCTATCCACATATGGTGTGTGAACAACGAAAGTTGTGTTGGATAATCAGTAGCAATGAAAGGATATGGGGGCATAGCGTACATATGATGAGCTACAATTATACTCAAAGAGCCCATCATTGCTAGATTGATTGCTAGTTGAGCATGCCATGAGGTAGTAAGAATCTCATATAGTCCTTTATGCCCTTCGCCAGTAAATGGTCCTTTGTGAGCTTCTAATATTTCTTTCATGCTGTGTCCGATACCCCAGTTAGTACGGTACATATGACCAGCTACTAAGAACATCACGGCTAAAGCCAGATGATGATGAGCGGTATCACTGAGCCATAGTCCTCCTGTGACAGGATTAAGACCACCTTTAAATGTTAAAAAGTCAGCATAAGTATTCCAATCAAGTGTAAAGAAAGGTAATATTCCTTTGCTAAAGCTTGGATATAGTTGAACCATTAATTCTTTGTTAATTAAGAACTCATGTGGTAAAGGAATTTCTTGAGGTGAGATACCTGAGTCCAGTAATTTGTTAATTGGTAGAGAAATATGGATTTGATGACCTGCCCACCCTAAACAGCCTAAACCTAATAGTCCAGCCAGATGATGATTCATCATCGATTCTACATTTTGGAACCATTCAAGTTTTGGTGCAGCTTTATGGTAATGAAACCAACCAGCAAATAACATGATAGTTGCCATAATTAGTCCACCAATTGCAGTGGCATAGAGCTCATATTCAGTAGTAATACCTGACGCACGCCATAATTGGAACCATCCAGAGGTTACTTGTACTCCTTGAAAACCACCGCCCACATCGCCATTTAGTATTTCTTGGCCAACTATTGGCCATACTACTTGTGCGCTTGGTTTAATAGCAGTTGGATTATTTAACCATGCAACGTAATTTGAAAAACGTGCACCGTGAAAGTACATTCCACTTAGCCATAGAAAAATAATTGATAGTTGACCAAAGTGAGCACTAAATATCTTTCTTGAAACTTCTTCTAAAGAGCTAGTATGACTATCAAAATCGTGAGCATCTGCATGTAAGTTCCAGATCCATGTTGTAGTTTTTGGACCTTTTGCTAATACACGAGAGAAATGTCCTGGCTTTGCCCATTTTTCAAATGATGTGCTTACAGGATTTTTATCTACAGATATCTGAACTTTCTTTGTCTCTTGCTCTTGTGAGCTTAGTGCCATGGAGATTCTCCTTTCATGATGAGACAAGGAATTAAAACGCTTACTAACCTTCATGTTATGTAGTAAGTTTTCATTCTAATATTATAAGCACAATTTGAAACTTATTTATAATCTTTTAACAATAGTTAAAATCTTGTATTAGATTCTATATATCGTGAAAGTTACGAAGGCTTTATTCTCATTAAAGCTTGACCGCAATCTACTATTTCACCATCTTCTACAAGTATTTCGACTATTTCGCCATTTATTTCAGCCTCAATTTCATTCATTAATTTCATTGCTTCTACGATGCAAACTGTTTGATTAACTTTGACTACATCGTTTAGCTCAATAAAAAAAGGTTCGTTAGGAGCAGGTGATCTATAGAATGTACCAACCATAGGTGATACTATTGTAAAGTAGATATCAGAAGTTTTTGTTTTCTCTTTAGATGATTCAATTGAGGAAATACTTGTAGGATTGTTATCGTATACAATCTGAGTATTTTTTTTCTGTATTCTAGGTGATTTTGCAAGTCTGTTTGGCAAAGCGTGAGATTTATGAATAGTTTCTTTGCTAATAACCAATTCAAATTGGTTTTGGGTTACACTTAAGCACTCGATATTATTATCTTTTAAGCATAATAATAATTCTTTAAGATTAATTAAGTTAAAATGCACTATATATATAACTCCTTGAGTAAAAGAAAATACATTGACTGTAGTGGGCCAGAAAGTAAATATTTATTTTTTTTCTGCGTTAGGCGTGTTGTCGAAAGGTCTTTATATATTGTATGATCAAACTGATGAGATTTTATTAGATCTGTTGTGAATAGTCTTATATTTTTAATTAATAACTTATAATGTAGTTATATTTATAGCTTATCAATATAACTACTTTCTCTTCACTATACTATATTGATGTGTTTATATTAAGTATACTTAAAGATTTTAGATATACTGATTCCTTTAGTGCTTTTATATAAAATTTATGTTAATTGCAGATGATTTAGATCAATTATTAGATATATTGCCTCACTTTGTGAGGTATCCTTTAGAATTACATCCTAATCGTAAAAACTTAATTGAAGTAGTAATGGATCTAGGACGCCGTCCTGAAGCAAGATTCCCTGAAGGACCTGAATATTTATCTACCCAAACTGTTTCTTGGTATGATCTTGATTACTCAATTAAGCGTGTAGGGAACTTCAGTGGTGATAATCGTTCAGGTATAGAACGTACTTTACATCGTATAAGTTCTATTCGTAATCGTCAAGGCAATATTATTGGTCTAACTTGCCGCGTCGGCCGAGCTATTTTTGGTACCATTAGTATTATCAGAGATTTACTTGAAACAGGTCAATCAATTTTGTTATTAGGAAAACCTGGAGTTGGAAAAACTACTGCCATCCGAGAAATTGCCAGGGTTTTAGCTGATGAAATGGAAAAAAGAGTTGTGATTATTGATACATCTAATGAAATTGCTGGTGATGGTGATATACCACATCCAGCAATTGGGCGGGCAAGGCGTATGCAAGTTGCTTGTCCAGAACAGCAACACCAGGTAATGATAGAGGCTGTAGAAAATCATATGCCTGAAGTTATTATTATTGATGAAATAGGCACTGAATTAGAATCTCTTGCAGCCCGAACAATTGCTGAAAGAGGTGTACAACTCGTTGGTACAGCGCACGGTAATTATTTAGAAAGTCTAGTGAAAAATCCTATGCTATCTGATCTTGTGGGAGGTATACAATATGTGACTTTAGGTGATGATGAAGCTAAGCGTCGTGGTACACAAAAAAGTGTTCTTGAGAGAAAAGCTCCTCCAGCTTTCCAGATAGCTATCGAAATACATGAAAGGGATAACTGGGTAATCCATGAAAAAGTAGATGAAACAGTTGATCAAATATTGCAAGGATATCATTTTTTTATTCAACGTAGAATAATTGTTAATAATGCTGTAAATATTTTATGTGAAAATACTGTTTCAGATCCAGCTCAACTAAAAAAGAAAAAAAAGACAATAATTGCAGATGCTCAAGATTTAGAATTTATAAATAAATCAACTAGTAATATAATAGCTAAAGATGTACAAAAGATATCAAGTATACAGAAATCTCAGAATAAATTGAACTCTACATTCCAAAAGCATTTATTAATTTATCCGTATGGTTTAAATTTTCAGGAACTAGATGTTGTAATTAATATGTTACAATTACCTTTATCATTGTGTAGAGAGATTGGGAAAGCAGATGTCATCTTGGCTCTGAGATCTAATTTAAAACTAAATAGCAAATTGAGGCAAATTGCACGAACTAGACGGATTACGATTTATGCAATTCATACAAGTACTGTACCGCAAATTACTAGAGCATTAAAGAAAATGCTTGAAATTAACTCCGTGGCTTTTATCAGGTGGTCGGAATTTTGTTCTGGTAAGACAATTGAACAGAAAGCAGCATTGAATGAAGCTAAATGGGCTATTGAGAAAATTGTGATTGCAAAAAAACAACCAGTAGAATTATTATCGTGTTTAGCAGATGCGAGAAAAATTCAGCATGAACTTGTACGATTTTATAATTTACGGGCCAGAAGTTTAGGTGAAGAACCATATAGACGGTTGCGAATATATCCAGAGTAGTTAAGATGGTTTAGATTCGAAATATATATTATAGATACAGGCATTTAAAACTTTGATGATATTAAAGGAGCGTATCATGGCTGAAAGTATCTTTGACAAAGTACAAGATATTGTAGTACAGCAATTGGGTGTAGATAAAAAACAAGTCACTGAGGAAGCAAAATTTGCAGAAGATTTAGGAGCAGATTCTCTAGATACAGTTGAATTAGTCATGGCAATAGAAGAAGAGTTTTCTATTGAAATACCCGATGAATATGCAGAAAAAATATCTACTCTTGGCGAAGCTGTAGAATTTATAGAAGAAGCAGTCGGTAAAGATAAATAGTTTTTATATATTGTACGGAGAGGGTGGGATTCGAACCCACGGAACCTTACCGGTTCATCTGATTTCAAATCAGACGCAATCAACCAACTCTACCACCTCTCCTACAAGTATAGATGACTACAAAAAAATTTTATCATACTTGTATGACATATTCAAGTAATTGTTGAAGTATATTTTTACTTAGTCATATGTAGCTTCTGATGTGAATTTTTTATTAATAGGATTGACATTTTTACCAATCGAATGAGCAATATTATTCACTCCTTCACGACCAGCATTAGCTTTTTCTGGTGCTACACCATCTTTAGGATGTAAATATTGTACTTCACCGTTTGGAAATATTCTATAAATCTTGAAATCTGTAATTTTAAATTTATTTTTTAATTGTGTACTTAGTGCTAAGCATTGTTCTTTCTTTGCTAGATATAATAAATTTTCTCCATCTCTCATAATAGCAGCTCCACCAGTTGGCATTTCAAAAATCTGTTCTTTTTTACTAGTCCATGTAATAGCATATTTTTCTTCGATTTCAGCTGCTCGTAACCATCCTCCGGTACTTCCTCCAAATGTAGGAGAAGGCATTTTTAAATCAATAGTGTTATTCATACAAATACTCCTGCTCTTTGGTATCATATTTTATATATTATGTATAGAGTACAGAAGACTCTTGACTATTAGTTTAAAACTATATAAAGCTTTTGCGAATTCTTATTTGTACTCATCGTAAACTATAAATATTAAGAATAGTAAAACGTGTCTATCTTTTCCCCGATAAAGTATACCAAACTGTATTTAATTGATTTAACTATTACTTATTAGATAGAAGGGAATTTTATGAAATTAGCTTATTGGATGTATGCTGGCCCAGCACACATTGGAACATTGAGAATTGCTAGCTCATTTAAAAATGTGCATGCTATTATGCATGCACCGCTAGGTGATGACTACTTCGTGTGACTTGTTCTGCTATATCATTTAAATATGAAAAAGTAAATTTTAATTAATAACTATAAGTAAATATGGGTGCAATACCCACTTAGTGCATAGCTACAAGAACCTTTTTATGTACTTAATATTAGATACCGATTTATTGATATATTTATATTAAGTAAGCATACGTAAAAAGTAAGATAGTCATGATGAATTGAATTCAAGCTTCAATACTGGATCTACATAAACAGTTATAGAATATAAATATACGAAATAATTATTGTATATAATGAAGTATATATACAAGCTATGATTTATAGTATTTCGTTGGAGTATTGTTCACATCTAAAACTATTATAGAGTATTACTTATGGAACAAGAAAATAGCTGTTTCTTAAATTGATATAAATTGTATTTTGTATATTTATACAAGTAATTAAACAGTTAAAGGATTGTCTATTAGGCTAATGTTTTTTGGTAATCAAAAAAATATGCTCACTTAGACACTTAGATAGTCTTGTATATGACTAATTATAAAGTAATATAATGAGTAAAGAAATTAATCTTAGTTTCAATACAATATTTTGGACATGTGTAGACTGTGTCAGTCTATCTTTATATATGACCAAACTTCAATCTAGAATATACAAAGCAATAAAAGAAAATTCTCTCACAAAACTTTTTTTTCTTCAAGAAAAGTTATTTTATTCCATCTCATTAAGATATCTGGCTGCTAATATATTGTCTCAGCATAAATATCAATCTTTTTTTTATATATTCAATGATTCCTCATGGGTATCTATTGTTGAGTTGAGTAAGAATATAAGTACTTTACAAAGGTATTGCCAACCCGAATATCAACCCTGCTTCAAAGTAAAGCACTTTATTCATCAGTTAAATAATATATTGTATGTATGGATATTGCAGCCTCAACTTGATCTGTATGTAACAGAAAGACAAAGATATTGTTTACCGTTTCGTCATATGTTGTTAGACAATAAATTTATTAATAACTTGCAAATATATAAACAATATACTTTGGGACGCAATTACTATTTTAATTGCATCAATATATCAGGTTATTTGAAATCCTTAAATATAGAGTTTATTATGTCTAGAGTAGTTATGAACTGTTCTATTAATCGACCTTTAAAAAACTCTCTTAAGCATAATTTAATTCTAGAATACTGTACTAGTATAGAAGAAGATCATCATATACTTAATCATTTGTATGAGCATTTCAATCTTGGTAGATTAATAATAGCTTTAGTAACATATCATATTGTTATTGAATCGTATTATATCTTATATAGTTATAAGTCTAATAGTAAAAAAAAACTTTTTTATGTCTTCATGCAGGATGTTGTATATTATTATCGAGTAAATATCCCCAAGCTGCTCTTGAATTTAGCAATGCTATAAAAAATGTACTTTTTTTGAATAAGACTAAGCGTCAATCTGCTGTAACAAATCAAGATATTTTCTGTGGATATACATTATCTGTTAAGTCATATCGTCAATTTATAATTAGACCCAATATTAGAGAGCAAAAGAATCTTTTAAATGAATTAGATGTTATATTTAGCACTATGAAAGGGTTCTCTTTTAATTCATTAATAGCTGCATTAAATATGTCATTACAAAAATGGTTATTAAAATTTTATTGTACTAAAGATTATAAAACTTTTGTGATGATTGATTATCTAGTAAGGATAAAAATATCTAGTTTTATGAAAAACTATAAAATTTATTCTCCAAGATTAAATCTCTTTAATTCATATTTGAGTTTATTGAAGAGTGAGTGTAAATATAATGTAGAGAGGGTGAAATTGCTGAAATTAAGACAATATAGAAGAATGGAATAAAATAATTCATTTTAATATAGGAGTTATTGTATCTATCTAAGAGAAGCCGTATGAAGTGAAAGTTTCATGTACGGTTTTGAAGCCGAACAATAACATATGTGAATTTTGTTTTTGTTTAGGTAACAATGTTATGAAATCAATGTTAGAAAGAGATAGAAATTTTACACCTGTAACAGCTAGCATTGTCGATAGGCATGTATTGGCAAGAGGGTCTCAGGAAAAAGTTATTAATAATATTGTTAAGAAAGATAAAGAAGAAAAGCCTGAGCTGGTTATTTTAACTCCGACCTGTACTTCAAGTATTCTTCAAGAAGACTTACAAAATTTTGTACAAAGAGCATCTATTGAAACTGAATCTGATGTTATTTTAGCGGACGTTAATCATTATAGAGTTAATGAATTACAAGCAAGTGATCGTACATTAGCACAAATTGTTGAGTTCTATATAGAGAAAGCAAAAAAACATTGTACAATTGATACTCAAAAAACTATACAACCTTCTGTAAACATAATAGGTATTGTAAGCTTAGGCTTTCATCACCAACATGACTTAGTTGATTTGAAAAGATTGTTTAATGATCTGGATATACATATTAATCTAATTATACCAGAGCATGTGTCAGTCAGTGATTTAGCATTACTTCCGAAGGCTTGGTTTAACTTTGTTCCTTATCGGGAAGCTGGTTTACTAACAGCGAAATTTTTGGCTGAAGAATTTGATATGCCATATATAGATGTGACACCTATGGGTTTGTTGAATATCAAGACAGCTATTTGTAAGATGCAAGATATTTTAGCTAGTTTTCAATGCAAGCGTGATTATACAAAGTATATAGAATTACAAACTAAGTATGTTTCTCAAGCTGCTTGGTTTTCACAGTCTATTGATTGTCAAAATCTTACGGGTAAAACAGCTATTGTTTTTGGTGATGCAACACATGCTGCAGCTATGACGAAAATTTTAGTCCAAGAAATGGGAGTTAATGTTTTGTGGTCAGGTACATACTGTATTAATGATCAAGATTGGTTCCGCAATGAGGTACAACACTTATGTGCTCAGGTGATTATTACTGATGATCATAACTTAGTAGGTGATATGATTGCTACTACAGAACCAAATGCAATTTTTGGTACTCAAATGGAAAGACATATTGGCAAACGTTTAAATATTCCATGTGGTGTTATTTCATCGCCCGTTCACATTCAAAATTTTCCTCTAAGTTATAAACCATTCTTAGGTTATGAAGGAACTAATCAAATTGCAGATTTAATTTATAACTCTTTTACATTAGGTATGGAAGATCATTTATTAGATTTATTTGGTGGTCATGATACTATTGATGCTGTTACAACAACATTATCATCTAATGATCTTGTGCAGTGGTCTCCAGATGCATTAAAAGAATTAACTAAAATACCTGGTTTTGTAAGAGGAAAAGTAAAAAGAAATACTGAAAAATTTGCTGTAGCCAATGAATACCGTGTCATTAGTCTTGAAGTCATGTATGAAGCCAAAGAAAAAGCCAGTATTTAAATCTATATAATATTATAATATATATTATATGTTTGAATTTTGATAAGATCTGTAATAGACGAGTGTAAAACTCGTCTTGAAGTAGTTGTAAAAGTTATTTTACTGTAGTAAGCATATTCTGTGAATAAATAGGTTTCATCATATATAACTTACATAAATTAATGATCAAACCAAGGTATCCTGGGATTTTCCTCAAATTTTTTATTATACTATTATACGAAGCCTTATCTAAACTAATTAAATAACTATTTAATTGGGCACATTGATCCAATAATTGAAAAAACTTAGGATTATCAACATCTAAAGCAACAGGAAATATTCGAGCAGCACTTTCGTTGGTTTTGCGTATCACTTGAATATCATATTGTCTAGAATCAAGACCTAATGCATTATAGAATTCAGTTCTTTGAAAGTCATTTAAATACATAGTAGCAAAAACACTAAGTAAAAAGAAACGACACCAAAGCCTAGATTCTAATGTATTTAAAAATTGAGGCTGTGACTTTAAAAGTGCTGCAAAAAAGTCACCATGACGGTTTTCATCTTGACACCAGTTTTCAAAAAAACGAAAAATGGGATAAATTCTGTATTCGGGGTGCTTTTCTAAATGTCTGTAGATTGTTATGTAGCGCCAATAACCTATCTTTTCAGATAGATATGTAGCATAAAAAATAAATTTAGGTGAGAAAAATGTATACTTTCTACTTTTAGTCAAAAAACCTAAATCTAAAGCTAGATTAAAATCACCCATTGCCTTATTTAAAAATCCAGCATGTCTTGCTTCATCTCGAGACATTAGTAAAAAGCATTCAGCTATTAATGGACTTGATTTTTCTAACCTTCGGGACAGTTCTTTGTATAGTAAAAAACCAGAAAACTCAGCTGTGCAAGATCTTTCTAGAAATTCAATAAAAAGACTTCTAGTTTCTTTATCTAAGCTATCCCAAGATTGATTAAATTCGTCATCTCTAATAAAGTGTTGACGGTTATAGTCAGCCCTGAATTCTTCTAATATGGCCTCAAACTCATGTATATTGTTTGAAATATCTAAATTGGCCATCTCTTGAAAATCAGTTGTATAAAATCTTGGAGTAAGTAGTGTTTCTTTTATTTCGGAATTTGTATTTTGTAAAGTACTTTGCATAAATTTATCTGAAATTAATGTGAATGATAGTAATGAAACATAATTTAAGTTTTATTGTGTATATCATAGAATATTGTAGACAAACGTATTTGGCAATCCCATAACTCAAGATGGAATATTAATTTATATACTAGGATAACTATATTTAGAGATTATATTCATATTGTGTCTTTATTCAAAAAAGTCATATTTCTTTACTTTAAAGCATCTTTGATAAATCACGATGTTTCAGGTTGAATATATGAAGTCTTGTATGATTATTTAGTATAATGTAAGATAATTGTAGAATCTTAGTGAATTACTACTAGGTAACTGGTAAGTGCTTGAATAAAGAGAGCAAATTATTATTTTAATTATCAGGAGAGATAAGATGGACATAATTAGTTTAGGTTGGGGATCTTTTATGGCAGTTTTTACATTTTCTATTGCACTAGTTGTTTGGGGAAGAAATGGTTTTTAGTGAATTTGAGTTTAAATTCATATTATTGTAAATTGAGGAGGATAAAATGGCTGGAGAAATTGTAAATTCTGCTGTATTGAGTTCAACATTAGTATTAATAGGGTTAACTTTAGGTTTTGTACTACTGAAAATTCAAGGTGAATAATGCAAGATTAGTATAATTATATAGTTATCAAAACATACAAATAAATAATTAATTACTTCATTGATGCATGATAAAATTTGTTTGGTATATTAGTGGTGTGTTTCTAATATTTTTAATATTAAGTAATAATCCAAAGGCAGATGGCTTAGGTATATTAGGTAATCAAAGCCAACTTTTTAGTAACACACGTCAAGCTAATACTTTGCTTGAAAGCTTAATTTGGTTATCAATTATTCTATTTTTAATTTTGACAACAGTATTAGCAATAAGCTATGAATAATATTGTTTAAGTCAATATAAAATTCTTGAATTAATGATCTTGTTAAATATGTCATCAAGTAATAAAATATGTCCAGTCCCATTTGATCAACAGCCATTAAATGAATATAAGACTTTAAAACAGTCTTTCTTATTTCAATCTTCCACAATGGAATTACCAAAATTTATATTGAGGTTGTTGATTATATTTGTAGCTTTTGTTTTATTAGGTTTAGCTACAAGTTTTATCTCTATGAATACTAACAAGATTTCTTTAAGTACAATTAGCTACAATATATTATTTTCTTTACTAAGCTTGGAAGTATTGTTAATACGTTTATATCTAGGTTGGTCATATATATTGAAGCGTTTATCAAGTGCCAGTGTATTTTATGAAGAGTCTGGCTGGTATGATGGTCAATTATGGATAAAAAATGTAGATATGTTAACTCAAGATAGGTTGGTTGGGCTTTATCAAGTACAACCTATCATTGTAAGAATACAAAGACTTTTAATTGGCACATCTCTATTAAGTGTAAGTTTAATACTATGTCTATTGTTTATTTCCTAGATATTTAATTCTTGCATTCATATCTGAGGTATTATATGATAGAAAGTGGAAAGACGCGGGGTAGAGCAGTCTGGTAGCTCGTCGGGCTCATAACCCGAAGGTCAATGGTTCAAATCCATTTCCCGCTATTTGAATTTGTATGGATAACTGTTAGATAGATCATAATGATGTGGGAATCATATATTTACTATTTAGAACATATTTCTAGCTCTTTTATGTACTAAAAACAAAACCATATTAATAGATTGTTATATTTCTATTCTAATATTGTGTTATATTTGTAATTAATGTTTTATATTTTAGATAGGGTCAATACAAGTTAATGATATCAGATATAGATTGTCTAAAAGTTGGTAAACCAGCTCCAAATTTTACTGCTACAGCTGTATATGATCAAGAGTTTATTCGTGTACAGTTAGAAGACTATTTGGGGAAATATGTTGTATTATTCTTTTACCCATTAGATTTTACTTTTGTATGTCCTACGGAAATTATAGCTTTTAGTGATCAGTATGATCGTTTCCAAGGTATGAATACAGAAATATTAGGTGTTTCAGTTGATAGTGAATATTCACATTTAGCTTGGATACAAACAGATAGATCTGCTGGTGGGTTAGGAGATTTAAAATATCCTTTAGTATCTGATATTAAAAAAAATATTAGTTTGGCATATAATGTACTTAATGATGATGGAGTTGCATTACGAGGTCTTTTTATTATTGATAAAGAAGGGTTAATTCAATATAGTACAGTGAATAATTTAGCCTTTGGAAGGAGTGTTGATGAGACATTTCGAATTTTACAAGCAATACAATATGTACAAGCAAATCCTGATGAGGTATGCCCTGCAGATTGGCAACCAGGTGATAAGACTATGATACCGGATCCTTCAAAATCTAAAGAATATTTTACGGCTATTTAAAAGTTATGATAACTTTTAATTCTAAATTTTTAAATCTAAAATTATCCAATAGTAGAAACTATCTTAGGAGGAACTTAATATGTCTATTACATTAGCTGAACAACTAAGAGAAGGGACAACTAAATCACATAGTATGGCTGAAAACGTAAGTTTTGTGAAATCTTTTTTAGGAGGTGTTGTTGATAAAAAAGCCTATCGTCAACTAGTAGCTAATTTATATTTTGTATATATAGCTATTGAAGAGGAAATGTCTGCTAATAAAGATAATGAATTGATTAGTCCAATATATTTTACAGAACTCAATCGTCAACTGAGTTTAGAGCAAGATTTAAAATATTACTATGGTGATTCATGGAAAAGTCAAATATATGCTTCAGAAGCAACTCAAATATATGTAAGACGTATTCATGAAGTAGGTTTAAATCAGCCCGAATTACTTGTAGCTCACGCATATACAAGGTATATGGGAGATTTATCCGGTGGACAAATACTGAAAAGAATTGCTCAGAGTGCTATGAGTTTATCTGATAATCAAGGCACAGCCTTCTATGATTTTAATGAAATCCCAAATGAATCTGAATTTAAGGATCATTATCGTCACCAACTTAATCAAATACCTGTTACACAGGATCAGATTTCTGATATAATTTCTGAAGCAAATATAGCATTTACTTTAAATATGAAAATGTTTCAAGAATTAAATTCTAGTTTTATAAAGATTATGCTAATGCTTCTTATGAATACTATTAGTAATTTAAAGAATACTGTGAAGTTATTTCAAACTCAACAAGTTGCCAAATAAATATAATATGTATTATGCCTAAACTAAAAACCTCTTCATCTGTAACTAAAAGATTTAAAATGACTGGCACTAAAAAAGTTCTACGTCGTCATGCATCAAAAAGTCATTTATTAGAAAAGAAAACGCAGTCGAGAAAAAAGAAGCTTTCAAAAGTAGTACAAGTATATTCTGGTGATTTAAAAGGAATACTGCAAAAATATTTTAGTTAGTTCATAAAGGATTATATATTATGACACGAGTTAAACGTGGAAATGTTGCGAGAAAAAGACGAAAACAAGTCATGAAAGCAGCAAAAGGATATCGTGGTGCACATTCTGGGCTTTTTAGAACTAGCAAACAACAGGTTATGAAAGCATTACGTTACTCTTATGTTGGACGTAAAAATAAAAAACGGGATTTTCGTCGCTTATGGATTTGTAGGATTAACGCGGCTGCTAGATTAAATAGTATAACTTACAGTCAGTTGATATATAAGCTCAAACAAGCCAATATTGGTTTAAATCGAAAAATGCTGGCTCAAATTGCAATACTAGATCCGCATAGTTTTAGAGATATAATCAAACATGTTGCATAAGCTAAAGCTATACTATATGCTAGTATTTTCTATATTTGATTTAAGATATATTCCCCAAGCATAGTTAATCCATGTAGACTTGTATTATTTGGGATTTGATTTTTATTTGGTAATATTGTTAGAGCAGCTTGGATATGTTCTTCTGCCAAATCTTTTGCTTTTGTTAAGCCTTTACTTTGGTATATGATTTCTATAGCTTTTGTTATATCTGTATCATTTTCAAATTCATTTGTAATAATATATAGTAATTCAGGTGAGTCACTTAAACTAAAAAGTATAGGTGCAGTTAAATTACCATTTTTTAGATCTGACCCAACCGGTTTACCTAATTTGTGATGGGAGCCTATAATATCTAGGATATCATCAATAATCTGGAAAGCTAAACCGATGTGTTTACCATATGAATAGTATCTATTTTGTAGTGTAAACTCTAGCTTGCTAAGCATAGCCGATCCTTGACAACTTGCGGCTATTAGTGATGCAGTTTTGTAAAATGATTTTTCAATATATTCAGTCATTGACATGTTACAGTCAAATTGAATTATTCCTTGCCTAACTTCACCTTCAGCAAAATCTGTAATGACTTTGGAGATTGTTTTTACAACATGGAGATTATTTAAATTTGCTAAATACCACGAGGATTGAGCAAATAAAAAATCACCTGCTAAAATGGCCACTTTATTGTTGTAAAGACTATGTACTGTATTTACACCTCTTCTAGTTAGACATTCATCAATAACATCATCATGTACAAGACTAGCTGTATGTATAATTTCACTAATTTCTGCTAACCTCTTGTGTGAAGCTGTAATTAATTGCTGATCTGAAGTCGATTCGGCAACTAGTAGTACTAGAGCAGGTCTTAGTCGTTTGCCACCAGCAGAAAATAGATGTTCTGATGCAGCACTTAGGATAGGGTGTCGTGCACCAACCATAGACTGTAAATTCTTATTTAGAACTTGTAAGTCATCTTCTACAATAGAGAATATTTGTTGAGGTTTCATTAGCTTAGTCTTAGTTATAGTATATTTGTAAGCAATCAATAATATGTGCTTGATTGATGTTGATTTAATAAGTCAAGTTTATACTTAGATGCATTATTATAACATAGTTTCAGTTGAATCGTATTATTATAGATTATAGAATTACCAATTACTTAGAATGAATTAGCGTAAGTTTCTAATCGTATATCATTAGCATTGTGAGTCTGATTGTTTATTATACATTAATGGTTGAGTCAAATACGTAAATAATGATAGATAAATATATTGATTTAGATTAATCTGGAGATATTGGTCAAGTATGAATGAAGATGTAACATTTCCTGTTGTATATAAACAAGATGATTCTATTAAATCTCAAGAACTATTAGATTTATATCGTGATATGATATTAGGACGTAGTTTTGAAGATATGTGTGCACAAATGTACTACAGGGGAAAAATGTTCGGTTTCGTACACCTGTACAATGGACAAGAAGCTGTATCTACAGGAGTTATTAAAGCTTTAAGTGATTCAGATTATGTATGTAGTACATATCGTGATCATGTACATGCTTTGAGCAAGGGTGTTCCAGCTCAAGAAGTTATGGCTGAGCTATTTGGTAAAGAAACTGGGTGTAGTCGAGGGCGTGGCGGTTCTATGCATATTTTTTCCCATAAGCATAACTTTTTAGGAGGTTTTGCTTTTATTGGTGAGGGAATACCTGTTGCTACAGGCGCAGCTTTTCAAAGTATATATACAAAACAAGTGCTGGGATCAGTAGATAAAATTGCTGTTACGGCATGTTTTTTTGGTGATGGTACGAGTAATAATGGACAGTTTTTTGAATGTTTGAATATGGCAGTCTTGTGGAAGTTGCCAATAATTTTTGTTGTTGAAAATAATCAGTGGGCTATTGGTATGGCACATCATCGTTCTGCATCAACACCTGAAATACATAAAAAAGCCAGTGTTTTTGGTTTACCTGGTATAGAAGTTGATGGAATGGATGTCTTAGCAATTAGAAAGGTAACAATAGAAGCTGTAAAAAGAGCGAGGAGTGGTGAAGGCCCTACATTAATAGAAGCTCTAACTTACCGATTTAGAGGTCATTCTCTTGCTGATCCTGATGAGCTTAGGTCTAGGGAAGAAAAGGAAGCTTGGATTGCCAGAGATCCAATTAAACGTTTATACAATTATATAATTGATACAAGAATTGCAACAGATCAAGATTTATCTATTATTGAAAATAATGTAAAAGGGCAAATAGAGCAAGCTGTAGAATTTGCTATGTCTAGTCCTGAACCTCGTGTAGAAGATTTGCACAAGTATTTATTTGCAGATGATTAATTGATTATATATTTACAAGATTTTTAAATACTATGGCTAAAACTCTATTATTTGACGCTTTACGAGAGGCCACTGATGAAGAAATGGCACTTGATTCTACTGTTTTGGTGATTGGAGAAGATGTTGGGCATTATGGTGGTTCTTATAAAGTAACTAAAGGTTTACATGCTAAGTATGGTGATTTACGAGTTTTAGATACACCAATTGCAGAGAATAGTTTTACTGGTATGGCTATTGGAGCTGCTATGACTGGTTTAAGACCTATAGTTGAAGGCATGAATATGAGTTTTTTATTGTTAGCCTTTAATCAAATTTCAAATAATGCAGGTATGTTACGCTACACTTCAGGAGGAAATTTCACTATTCCTATCGTAATTAGAGGTCCTGGAGGTGTAGGGAGACAGCTAGGGGCTGAACATTCTCAACGTTTGGAAGCATATTTTCAGGCAATACCTGGACTAAAAATTATAGCTTGCTCGACGCCTTATAACGCCAAGGGATTATTGAAAGCAGCAATTAGGGATAATAATCCTGTAATCTTTTTTGAACATGTGCTACTTTATAATCTACAGCAGGATATACCTGAGAGTGATTATGTTTTACCGTTAGATAAAGCAGAAATCGTCCGTGAAGGAACTGATGTAACAATTCTTACTTATTCCCGCATGCGTCATCATGTTGTGCAGGCAGTAGATGTATTGGTCCAAGAAGGATACAATCCTGAAATCATTGATTTAATTTCATTAAAGCCTTTAGATATGCACACTATTTCTAAATCGATCCGTAAAACTAATCGAGTTATTATAGTAGAAGAATGCATGAAAACAGCAGGCATAGGAGCTGAGTTAATAGCGTTGATCAATGAAAACGTTTTTGATTATTTAGATAATCCTGTTGTTCGTTTATCTTCTCAAGACATTCCAACACCTTATAATGGAAGTTTAGAAAAAGCAACAGTTATTCATCCTCAGCAGATTCAACAGGCAGTTAGGGATTTAATTAAACTAGAAGCTTGACATTGATATTATTAATATGTATCTCAGGTTCGTGCAAGACAATAGTTTCTTGCACGACTTCTGTGGAGCTTAAAAATTGATTTCAGCTGCTTGTACTTTCTCCCATTGTTTTTTCTTTAAAACAAAGAAAATTTGAGATATGGTAACAAGTATAAAAAATGCTATCATACCTTGTATCCTGGCAGGACTTTGTAAAACAATTTCAGTTTCGTTTTGTCCAAAACCGCCTACATTAGGATCTTTGGTTAAGGCTTGCTCAGTAACGATGTTCTCACCTTCTTTTACTTTTAATTCTAATCCTGGTAAGATATTTTCCTTAACTATATCGCCATTGCTTTTAGCAATGCTAAGTTCATAACCACCCTTTTCTAAGTTGTTAATTTGTGTAATTCTTCCACTTGTACTAGAAAGAATAATATTATTATTAGTTTTATCACCATTAGGATAAACTTGTCCACGACCACGGTTAGCGCCAACAAAAACAGGGTATTTTAAAAAGGCTACATTTTTATTGGAGGATGGATCAGGAGACAGTATAGGGAAGATGATTTCTTTATTTTTATCACCTGCGATAGGTCCGACTACCAAAATGTTATCTTGTTGTGTGCTATAAGGTTGAATATATACACCTTTGATTTTAGTTTTCAATTCGTCTGATAATCGATTATTTGGAGCTAATTTAAATCCTTTTGGAAGAATAACAACGGCACCTACATTTAGTGAACCTTTAGCTCCATTCCCTAATATTTGTTTGGCGTCGTTATCATATGGAATTTTAACTACAGCCTCAAATACAGTATTAGGAAGTACGGCTTGTGGAACTTCTATCTCAGCAGGTTTTTGTGCTAGGTGACAATTGGCACAAACAATTCGTCCTGTAGCTTCTCTAGGATTCTCATAGGCTTGTTGTGCATAAATAGGAAAAGCATTTGCACATGTAGTACATACTAATATTAATGCTATTAAGTTTAAAATAAAGTATATTGCTAGATTATTTGGTCTTTTTAATGGTACGGAATAATTTAATGTCATATTACAGATGTATGTATAAATGATTATGGTCTATAGTATAACTTTAAAAGTTACATTAACTTTTTAATTATCGATTGACGTTATTTATTATTTTTTGGATAATTTCTCATACTATGGATACGAGCAACTATACTTATGTATTATATTATAGAATAGTTGTATTTTGAGTTATTTTTTTAAGATTATCAAAACGCTGATACCACTAAAGTATAAAGTGATTATTGCAGTAGACATTAAAATTTGTGTAAATGGATCTGTTGACGGTGTTAAAATAGCTCCTAAAATTGTTGCTATAACGATTACATATTTCCATGCTGCAATCATTTGCTTTGAAGAAATGATATTGAGAAAACCAAGAAATATTTGTATAATTGGTATTTGAAATGCCAAACCGGTACTCAATAGAAGTAAAAGAATAAAATCAAAGTATTGTTCAAAAGACCATAGAGGTTCAATGATATCTTCACCATAATGAATGAAAAAATTTAGAGCAGCTGGAGCTAAAATACTATACCCGAATAGAATACCAATGAAAAATAGGCAAACTGATCCTAATAAAGACGGTATAACTATTGAAGCTTCGGCGACAGTTAAACCTGGCAGTATAAACATAATCATTTGATAAATAGCAATTGGTAAAGATAGTAGTAAGCCAGAATAAAAGGCAATTTTGACGGATACGAAAAAATATTCTCCTGGTGCTAGCTGTAAAAATTTTACACCTTGTGCAGGCTGTTGTAAAAATACAGTCAATTGTTTAAGCATAAAAAAACTGCTGAACGTTGAAATGCTAAATAACAGTAAAGTAATTAAGCTTCTATGTCTTAACTCATTTAAATGTTCTGAGATAGACATTTCTTTATCATTATTTTTGGTATAAATTGGTTTGTTCATGAAAGAAGTTATTATCTAAGTATTACGAAAGATATCTTTATTCAAGCTAGTATTGTCTCTATCTATAATATATAAGTACAATTATAATATTAGCACTACTTAAAAAGCGATGGGAAATATCTGTATTTTACAATTTTATACTACTCGCACAGACTAATTAAATTATTAACTAAGGTTAAGGAGAGTTAACTTATGAGCGTGAAGGCAAGTGGTGGAAGCCCGGTAGCTCAACCACAGCTTTACCGGACTGCAGCCATATCAACAATTATACAGGCAGAACAACAAGATAGATTTCTTCAACTAGGCGAATTGAATCAATTAGTCGCATTTTTGAATTCAGGTAATAGGCGCTTAAATATAGCTAATATATTAACACAGAATGCAAACTTTTTGGTTGCTAAAGCCTCTGAAAAAATTTTTACTGGTGGATCAGCTATTTCTTATTTAGAAAGACCACAAGCATCTTTTGTTGATAATATGATATCGAATACTAAAGTATCAACAGAACAAATACCAATGGTTGCTACAAATTCTGAGGGATCTAGTACAACTATTTTTAATTCCACTGAAAGTATACCTGTTGGTTTTAAACCAATTAATGTCAACAAGTATGGTGCAACTCGTATGAAAAAATCTTTACGAGATCTTGATTGGTTTTTAAGATATTTAACATATGCAATAGTTGCTGGAGATCCCAATATTTTATCTGTTAATATTCGAGGATTAAGAGAATTAATTGACAATGCTTGCTCTAGTGCTGCTGCAAGTGTTGCTCTTAGAGAAATGCGTAAGATAGCTGTCACATTATTTAAAGATGATATTGAATCTACCGACTTAGTAACTCAGTACTTTAATATAGTAATAAGTGAATTTGAGTCAGCTGGTTATACTGATATCTTACGGAAACGTAATTCAGGAGATGCACAAGGTTTAAGATTGCCTCGAATTTATGCTGAGGCTGGTAGTAGTAGCCAAAAATTTGTGATGAAACCAACCTTAGCTTCCAATGAAAAAGATCTGGTTATTAAGGCATGTTATCGACAAATTTTTGAAAGAGATATTCGTAAAGGTTATAGTATTTCATTTTCTAATTTGGAATCTCAAGTAAAAAATGGTCAGTTATCTATAAAAGAATTTATACGTTCTATAGGTAAATCACAAGTATATCGTCAACAGTTTTTTGAACCTTTTGTTAATAGTCGCGCTGTAGAATTGGCATTTAGACATTTTTTAGGTCGTGGTCCAAGTTCACTTGAAGAATTTCAAAAGTTTTTTGCAATCGTTTCACAAAGAGGTCTGGCTGGTTTAGTGGATAGTTTGGTTAACTCAAATGAATATGCAGATTATTTTGGTGAAGAAACTGTTCCATACTTACGTTCTTTAGGTTTGGAACCGCAAGAATGTAGAAATTGGGGACCGCAGATTAATCTATTTAATTACAGTGCACCTTTTAGAAAAACACCACAATTTATCACTCTTTTCAGTAACTATAATCAAGCGTTGCCGGATCAGCATCCTTATGGTAGAGGAAATGATCCATTGCTAATTCAGTTTGGTGCTATTTTCTTAAAGGATACACAAAATCCTAATACTAATCCAGCTCCTTTTGGAAAGGATACTAGACGATTATTAATTCGTCAAGGGCCTGGAATTTATAATCAAATGAGTAATCCACAATTAAGGTCGAAATCACCTGGAAGCTTAGGGCCTAAGATTTTTAAGATGCTTCCAGTGCTGAATTCTACTAATAATTCTTCAGATTCAGATTTATTACGTGAATCTGTTATTAATGCATGTTATTTACGAATATTTGGCCGTAAGATTTATCAAGAAGAATTACTTATATTTAAGCCAACCGAGAGTAAATTAAGAGATGGCTCTATTACAGTGAAAGATTTTATTAGATATCTAGCAAAGTCATCTGTATTTAGATCATTGTATTGGGAAAAACTCTACATATGTAAAGCGATAGAATATATACATAATCGTCTATTAGGAAGACCTACTTATGGTCGTCAAGAAATTAATCAATATTTCGATATAGTTTATAAAGAAAATTACTATACAATGATTGATACAATGATTGACAGCATTGAGTATGAAGAAAGTTTTAGTCAAGATGTTGTACCTTATGAAAGGTATCTAACATCAAGTAGTGTAGCAAGTAGAACAATTAAGCAAATTCCAGCTCTAAATTCTTATGCTACTCAACCAAGCAGATTTGTGCAATTAGGTGCAATCCAAGAATCTAGAAGTGTTAATAGTATTGCTCGTAGAGTCAATCAAGGTGTCTCAGCTGCTCGAGACCAAATAGTAGTTTTTAAATTAGATACTACAGATCCATCGAGTTTAGAGACTATTTTAAGAGCGACATATCGTCAGATCTTTGAACGAGATTTAAATCCATTTAGCTTAGGTTATGAATTAATAGATTTAGAAAGAGCCTTTTTAGAATCAGAATTAACTGTCCAACAATTAGTTGAAAAATTAGGTTCATCATCATTATATGCTAAAGAGTTCTATCAACCCTATCCAAATACTAAAGTAATTGAATTAGGTACTAAGCACTTTTTAGGTAGAGCTCCTAATAATCAAGCGGAAATTAGATACTATAATCAAATTTTAGCTTCTCAAGGTTTAAAGGTATTTATTAGTAGTTTAGTAAATAGTAGAGAATACAAAGCTATATTTGGTACTAGTATTGTTCCGTATCGTCGTTTTCCAACTTTGCCAGCAGCTAATTTTCCTAATACAGAAAGATTACATCAAAAGTTAACTAAGCAAAATGATACTATTATAGTGCCTAGTTTTAAGCCAGTACAAGGAAATCAGTAGAATAGCTTTCTTGCTTTAGTACTTTGCTCAAAATATAGTATTAAAATTGGTAAGATAAGATAAAATATGTTCATAAGTCTATTGTTGCAATGATGGATAATACCATTTTGCAACCATATAAGCTTTGACCATTGTATCGAGCATTCACAGTATGATGCTTAAGAATCAGATTGGAGGAATTTAATTTATGAGTATTGTTACAAAGTCAATTGTTAACGCTGATGCTGAAGCTCGTTATTTAAGTCCAGGCGAGTTAGAAAGAATTAAAAGTTTTGTACTTTCAGGTCAACGTCGATTACGTATAGCACAAATTTTGACTGAAAATAGAGAAAGAATTGTAAAACAAGGTGGTCAACAGTTATTCCAAAAACGACCAGATGTAGTGTCTCCAGGTGGTAATGCATATGGAGAAGAAATGACTGCAACATGTTTAAGAGATTTAGACTATTATTTAAGACTTGTTACTTATGGAATTGTCGCTGGAGATGTAACTCCTATTGAAGAAATAGGTCTTGTGGGTGTAAAAGAAATGTATAATTCTTTAGGAACCCCTATATCAGGGGTTGCAGAAGGTGTAAGATCTATGAAAAATATTGCTTGTTCCTTATTGTCAGGTGAAGATTCAGCAGAAGCTGGCTTTTATTTTGACTACACTTTAGGAGCAATGCAATAAGCTTAAGTTATTGTTATTTTATAATAATAACATATAAGCTATATGGTGTAGATTTTTTGTATTAAGTAAAAAAGGAATCATTATAATTATGCAAGATGCTATTACTTCCGTTATTAATGCCGCTGATGTACAAGGTAAGTACTTAGATGATAATTCTGTTGAAAAACTTCGTGGTTACTTTCAAACAGGTGAATTAAGAGTACGTGCTGCTGCTACTATAGCTGCTAATGCTGCTACAATTATTAAAGAATCAGTAGCTAAGTCATTGCTTTATTCTGATATTACACGTCCAGGTGGTAATATGTATACTACTAGACGTTATGCTGCCTGTATTCGAGATTTAGATTATTATCTACGCTATGCAACATATGGCATGTTAGCAGGTGATCCTTCTATTTTAGATGAAAGAGTTCTGAATGGTTTGAAAGAAACTTATAATTCTTTAGGTGTTCCAATTGGTGCAACAATACAAGCTATTCAGGCAATGAAAGAAGTTACAATTGGTCTAGTAGGAGCAGATGCTGGTAAAGAAATGGGTTTATATTTTGATTACATTTGTTCCGGTTTAAGTTAAAGTATTAATTTAGCGTATAAATTTTTCAAAGGCATGGCAAAAGTAAACTTTTGCCATGCTTATTATCTTTAGAAGTATTACTCTGAAAAATATACTATTAGTTGTTTTAATTTATTACTAACTACTTAATGTAGCTAGTGCTTGTAATCTAGCTCGAGCTTTTCTAATATTTTGAGTTGCTTCAATTTTAGCTTTTGGGTTCATTGCCTCTGATAACATTCTTTCAGCATTATCTAAATTTGTTTGGGCTTGTTCAGAATCTATATCAGAAACCTCTTCAGCACCATTGACTAAAATAGTAATTTTATTTTTCTCTACTTCAGCAAAGCCACCTAATAAAACGATTGGTATCCATTCTTTATCAATCCGAACTCTCATGACTCCTATATCTAAAGCTGTTAGTAATGGTATATGTCCACTTAAAATACCTAATTGGCCTGTACTACTTGGAAGAATCACTTCTTGTGCAGAGGCATCCCATACAGTTTTATCTGGAGCAATTACACGAATATTTAATGTCATATGATAAATTGATTATACTTTTAATTTTTCTGCTTTGTTAATGGCTTCGTCTATATCCCCTACAAGATAAAAAGCTTGCTCTGGTAAGTCATCTAGTTCACCACGAAAGATCATTTGAAAACCTTTGATCGAACTTTCTAGTGATACATATTTCCCAGGAGAACCTGTGAATACTTCTGCTACGAAGAAAGGTTGTGATAAAAATCTTTCAATTTTTCTGGCTCTAGCCACTGTTAATCGATCCTCTTCTGACAATTCGTCTAATCCTAAAATAGCAATAATATCTTGTAATTCTTTATATCTTTGTAATGTAGATTTAACTTGTTGTGCTGTATCATAATGCTCGTCACCAACAATATTTGGTTGTAACATAGTTGATGTAGAATCTAAAGGATCTACTGCGGGATAAATACCTTTAGCAGCTAAACCACGGGATAATACTGTGGTAGCATCTAGATGAGCAAATGTTGTAGCAGGTGCAGGATCAGTTAAATCATCTGCTGGTACATATACTGCTTGAATTGATGTAATTGATCCTTCTGTTGTGGATGTAATTCTTTCTTGTAAAGCACCCATTTCTGTAGCTAATGTTGGTTGATAACCTACTGCTGATGGCATTCTTCCTAATAAAGCAGATACCTCTGAACCAGCTTGTACAAATCTAAAAATATTATCAATGAATAATAAAACATCTTGTTTATTAATATCACGAAAGTATTCAGCCATGGTTAATGCAGTCAAGCCAACTCTCATCCTTGCTCCTGGCGGTTCATTCATCTGACCATACACTAATGCGACTTTAGAATTCGATAAATTATCTTCATCAATAACTTTTGATTCTTTCATCTCTTCATATAAGTCGTTGCCCTCTCTTGTTCTTTCACCAACACCTCCAAATACTGAAACACCACCATGGGCTTTAGCAATATTATTAATAAGTTCCATTATAAGTACAGTCTTACCAACACCTGCGCCACCAAATAGTCCTATTTTTCCACCTCTCCTATATGGTGCTAACAAATCTACGACTTTAATCCCTGTTTCGAAAATAGATGGTTTAGTTTCAAGTTGGGTAAATGATGGTGCTGATCTATGAATAGGCAAACTAGAATCAGAAGCAACTGATCCAAGGCTGTCTACCGGTTCTCCAAGCACATTAAAGATCCTACCTAATGTTGGTACACCAACTGGTACAGTTATTGGTGCTCCGGTATCAATTACGTCTAAACCTCTTTTTAGACCATCTGTAGCACTCATCGCAACTGCACGGACTCTATTGTCACCTAAAAGTTGTTGTACTTCACAAGTAATTGTACCATCTGGTCCTTGTACTTTTAATGCATTAAATACTTTAGGTAATTGCCCATTAGAAAATTCAATATCTAATACAGGTCCGATAATTTGTGTAATAGCACCATTGTTAGTTGTTGTAACCATAATTATATTGTTCTTATTTATCAGTATATAATAATCAAAATTACGTTATATATATATTAAAGCGATTGCACATATCTCGATATATAACGGTAATCAACTAGATATAAGTCATTGTATATTAAAAAAGAGTAGTTTGTATCAAAATTAGAACTTTATTAATATCCTTGGTTTTGGATTTGTCGACCAGTTGTTTTTAACCAATTTTGAGCTTCTATATAATTATTAGGAGCTAAATGTATTGCTTGTTGCCAATATATAGCAGCCTTATCAAACATGCTCTTAGCAATATTTGGATTATTTTGGTTGGATGCTTTAATACCTTGATAATGGTATATTACAGCGATATTATTTAGAGCTTGTGTAAGACGTTGATTAAGCTCTAATGCTTTATGATAATACTCTAGTGCTTTAATATGCTCACCATTACTTCCATAAATTAAACCTATATTGTATAAGATATAACTTCGATCATAAGGATCTTCTTCTAAATTAAGCGCTTCGTAATAATTTTCTAGTGCTTCAGCATATTCTCCTTCGGACTGTGCAGACATGCCATCTCGATAATAAGAAAAAGCTTCTTTTTCTTCCTTACTAGTTGGTAATACTTTTAATACAATATCAGCCAATACTGTAAATGTTTTATCAATAAAATTATCATTTTTTTGAGACCTTGACATAAGTAAATCCTTTATTATTCGATATAGACCTTATTAATTATATGCTTTATCATACATATCAAAATGAGTACAATTTCAGACATGCTTTAATGTTAAAAAGATACTAGTATTAATTATAACAACTGCCCATGAACTTTATCTTACCTTGATATATTTTCTTAGAAACACTAAAATTCCAAATATAATTTTCACTTGTGTAATATATTCCTAAATCTTTCAACATTTATTATATGAACGTAAATAAAGATTCGCAATCCTCTTGGTTAAATTTAGATAATCCGAAGTTAATACATTATGAACAAGCAAATGTATCTAGTAGCACTGAAACTATTCATAATATATCTGATGTTTTAGTACCTGACATGAGTAATCTGGTAAATAGCAGATCTGAAAAAAAAAGTAAATATTATAATAATTTAATAGATCCACTGGAAGTAAAAAAAAATAAGGCAAAAATTAAGAAAAAAGTACGCTCAAAAATCCATATTAGTGATGAAGATGACAGTTTAGATAGTCAATACCATAGTATTAGAAAAATGGGTGAAAATTTAGAAGTTTCATTACGGCGCCCACCCAAACCAATCAAGAAAAAAGTGCATAGAAAAAATCATTTAGTTAATATAGATAAGTCGCAAAATGAGGCAGTAGAATTAACTAATCATAATATATTAAATGATGGAATTAAGAAAGTTGAAACAATTGTATTGACAAATCCAATGTCTATTCAAGAATTAGCAACTTTAATATCTATACCAGCTCCTGATATAATCAAATATCTTTTTTTGCAAGGTATTTCTGTTACTATAAATCAAGTGATAGATGTCGAGATGGCTAGGGAAATAGCTACTAATTATAGTATTGAATTTTCTACTAAAGATCGAGATGATCATAATCATATTGTGCAAGATGAACAAAATACAAAAAATCAACAAGAATTTGATCAGTACACTGAGGATCGTGCTCCAATTGTAACAATTTTTGGCCATGTGGACCATGGAAAAACAACTTTAATGGATGCAATAGCAAAAACAAATAACGCGAATATAGAATCTGGGGGAATTACACAAGCAATAGTTGCTCATGAAGTATATTTAAGTGATGCAGATAATAAAAGAAAAATTATCTTTTTAGATACTCCAGGCCATGAAGCTTTTTCTGATATGAGAATACGTAGTATTCAAATAACAGATATTGCTATTTTAGTCGTTGCTGCAGATGATGGCTTACAGTTACAAAGCAAAGAAGCTATTCAATATTTTAAAGACCATCAACTTCCATTTATAGTTGCCATCAATAAAATAGATAAAAACAAGCAAAATATTGATAATATTAAACAAGAGCTTGCTCAATATGATATTCTTGCAGAAGAATGGGGTGGTGAAAAAATAATTATTGAAGTAAGTGCATTACATAATAAGAATATAGATAAATTACTTTTAGCGATATTTCAAATTAATAATGCTCAAATTCTTAAAGCAAATCCATCTATTGCTGCGGAAGGTACTGTATTAGATGCCTATTTAGATATTAAGCAAGGACCTGTAGCTAAATTACTAGTTCAAAACGGAACAATGAAAGTTGGTAACTATCTTTTAAGTAATGATATAGTATCTAAAGTAAGAGCTATAACTAAAAAGAATAATCATCGTATTGAAGAGGCTGGTCCTTCATCAATTATTAATGTGTATGGTATGGAATCAATTTTATCTGCAGGTAATTCTTTTAAAGTAATTAATGATGAAAAATTAGCTAAAAAACAATTATCTGACTACCAAAAAAATAAAGATAAATATACTAAACATTATAGAAAGTTAAATACACGCTTTAATGTAGATCCTGTGAATAAAGATCGTAGTAGTTTGAAAACCCAAATTATTAATTTAATTTTGAAAACTGATTCTGAAGGTACAATTGATGCAATTATTAATGCATTTTTAAAAATTCCTCAAGAAAAAGTACAAATTAATCTTGTTGCAGCTGGTGTCGGGCAAATTACAGTAGGCGATATAAATCTAGCAATTGTAAGTCAAGCTAAGATAGTAAGTTTTCACGAAATACCAACTCATATTAAGAATTTGGCATCTCAATCTAATGTGTTAGTTGCTAGTTTTAATGTTATTTATGATTTATTAGATTATGTGCGAGATTTAATGATAGAATTAGTTCCTATTGAATATGTAGAAAAAAATATCGGTAAAGCTTTAGTTGAAAATACATTTGCAGTTAGTAAAGGTATAGTTGCTGGATGTACAGTAATAGAAGGTAAATTAAAGCAAGGTTCAAATATTAAAGTAATAAGAAATAAAGATACTGTATATATTGGGGAGATCACATCATTGAAAAGAATTAAAGAAGATGTTAATGAAGTAATTGCTGGTAATGAATGTGGTGTTATGTCTGCTAATTTTAGTTTATGGCAGCATAAAGATATGATTGAATCTTATGATCTACTGGAACAGGAAAAAACTTTATAAGATACTATAAGCTATTAAATTTAGTTACAATACTATATTATTTCACACAGTAAACTAGAAACCATAATAAAACTGTACATAAATGTTATTGCTAAATATACGCTATAATTTGTTATGAGCTCCATCTGCAAATTAGAAAAGAACTATTTTTTAGATGGAGTCAATATATATATGTGATGATTCACATTAGTGTGCGATACATTCTTGGTGTATAAGTAACTAATATAATATATTACTGCAATTATTAATCTTTATTTAAGAAAGGTAGTAAAGCTAGAATTCTAGCTTGTTTTATTGCTTTAGTTAATTTTTTTTGTTGTTTAGAAGTTAGACCTGTAGATCGACGAGGTAAAATTTTGCCTTGTTCAGTAATAAATTTTCTTAGCAAATCTATATCCTTGTAATCTAATACCTCAGTATTGTTGAGAGGAGAAAGTTTTTTATGATATAAAGCCATAGTCAAATCTTTTCTTTATCTTATTTAATTTCTTTAAATATTGCATGACAATTACATTGTCGACAAAATTTTCTTAATTCAATTCTGTTAGGAGTATTTCTTCTATTTTTTGAGCTGGTATATCGAAAAATACCATTTGCTCGTTTATCTGAGTTAGATTTACTCCGACATTCACATTCTAATGTGATTGTTATTCGAGCACCTTTGCTTTTTCCCATTATATAGACCTTAATAATAATTTCTCTAAACTAGTAACAGTATGGCATCATTATATATCAACTAGCAAGTGGTGTGCAAATTTTTTGTACTACGATTATAGATCTCTTGTAGATTTGATAAAATCAGTGTTATAATTAAGCCTAATTATTGTATCGGATAATATAATCATAATATTTACTATGGCTAAGAATGCATCTGTTTTAAAATCAATTTCGGTAGCAAATCGTAACCAAAAAAGAAATAAAATATATAAGTCTATGATAAAAACTTTAACCAAGAAGTTTGTAAGTAATCTTAAACAAGCAGAAAGTAAAGATGATCTTATTGCACTTCAATCAATTGTGTCTATGCTTAATAGTAAAATTGATAAAGCAGTTAAAAAAGGAGTATTACATAAGAATAATGCAGCAAGAAAAAAATCTTTTATTTCTAAACAGTTAAAACTATTGTAAATCTGCTTCTAATTTAATATTTAATATAACACGTTCATTAAAGAGAATATATGAGTTGTCATTTCCAACCATTTAATCATTAAAGAGACTGACATAATTAATCTCTACATTAATTTTATGGACTCTAAATTATACTGGCATACTATTGCATTAGATCATCTGTCTTTTTAGTGTCATTAACAACTAAAGTATTGCCACTTTAGTGTGTTGCATACCTATGTTGTTGCAGTACTTAAGTTAAGTAAGGGAAAATAATATATGGTAGCAGTACAAAACAGTCTCATTAATTCTATATTTCCGGATTTAGCTGACATTCAAATTGATAGCTTTCGTTGGTTTTTAGCAGAGGGTCTTTCTGAAGTCTTAGAGTTGTTTCCAATTATTACAGATCCTACAGGGAAATTAGAACTGCAGCTTTTTGGTAAGGACTATAAATTAAAGTTTCCTCGCTATAGCGTAAGAAAAGCAAAAAGTCGGGATCGAACTTACAGTGCACAGATATATGTTCCGTCCAAACTTACTCGTAAAGATGTAGAGATATTCAATCATACAAATAAATTAAATTCCATTGATTCTGTAAATTGTCAAGATGTAAATTCTATATATAAAAAATACAAAAAACGTCCTGTTTTTATTGGTGATTTACCACTTATGACAAACAGGGGTACATTTATTATTGCTGGAACTGAAAGGGTAATTATTAACCAAATAATACGTAGTCCAGGTATCTATTATAAAAAAGAATTAGATAAAAATGATAAACATATTTTTAGTGCTAGTCTAATTTCTAATCGTGGATCTTGGCTAAAGTTTGAAATTGATGCTAAAGGTCAAATTTGGGTGCGTATAGATAAAACACATAAAGTTAATGCTTATGTTTTTCTAAGAGCTATTGGATTAAATCAAGCGGATATAAAAAAAGGTCTAAGCAAATATAATTTTTTAATCAATGCATCTGTTACATATGAAAAGAAAGAACTTGAGAAAGAAATTGGTAAGCTATCAGTAGAAGATATTTCGGATGAAGAAGCTCTCTTAATTGTTTACAGTAAATTAAGGCCTAATGAACCTGCAACTGTTTCAATTGCTCAACAAATGCTATATTCACGTTTTTTTGATCCTAAACGTTATGATCTGGGGGAAGTCGGTAGACACAAAATCAATAAAAAATTGAAACTTGAAATACCAATGTCTTTTAGAGTGTTATCGCCCCAAGATATTATAGTAGCTATTGACTATCTGATTAATTTAAAAGAACAAAATATTGGCACTTTAGATGATATTGATCATTTAGGAAATCGCAGAGTTAGATCCGTTGGAGAATTATTACAAAATCAGATTAGAATTGGTCTTAATCGTCTGGAACGTATTATTCGTGAACGTATGATTATATGTGATTTAGATTCTTTAAGTCTATCTAATTTAGTTAATCCGAAGCCTATTATTGCTTCTGTGAGAGAGTTTTTTGGATCTAGTCAACTATCCCAATTTATGGATCAAACTAATCCTTTAGCTGAACTAACACATAAGCGAAGGATTAGTGCTTTAGGACCTGGAGGATTGAATAAAGATCGTGCTGGATTTGCAGTACGCGATCTGCATCCAAGTCACTATGGTCGAATTTGCCCTATCGAAACACCTGAAGGTCCTAATGCGGGATTGATTGGTTCTTTGAGTATATATGCTAGAATTAATGTTTATGGTTTTATAGAATCACCTTACCTGAAAGTTGTTAATGGACAAGTCACATCAAATGCAATACCTTGTTTTATGACTGCTGACGAAGAAGATGATTTAAAGATCGCTCCAGCTGACATATTAGTAGATAATGATGGTTATATTGTAGGAAATAAAATTCCAATTCGTTATAGGCAAGAGTTTTTAACAACTAATTCTAAAACAGTAGATTTTATTGCTGTATCACCTGTACAAGTTATATCTGCTGCAACTTCTTTAATACCATTTTTAGAGCATGATGATGCTAACCGAGCCTTAATGGGTTCCAATATGCAAAGACAAGCTGTTCCTTTGTTATATCCAGAGAAACCTATTGTAGGTACTGGTTTAGAAGCAAAAATAGCACGTGATTCTGGGATGATAGTAATAAGTAGAACAAATGGTTCAGTTGTATATGTATCTTCTACAAAAATAGGAATACAAGATGTTTTAGGTAAAACAATTCATTACCGCTTAAAAAAATATTATCGTTCTAATCAAGATACTTGTATTAATCAACGACCCATTGTTTGGCCAGGACAAATTATTGTCTCAGGTCAGACAATAGCTGATGGTGCATCGACTGATGGTGGAGAAATGGCATTGGGGCGTAATATCTATGTGGCTTATATGCCATGGGAAGGATATAACTATGAAGATGCATTTTTAATTAGTGAAAGACTTATTTACGAAGATATTTATACATCTATTCATATTGAAAGATATGAAATGGAATGTCGTCAAACTAAACTAGGTCCAGAAGAAATTACAAGAGATATTCCTAATGTTAGTGAGTCATCTCTACATAATTTGGATCGTAATGGAGTGATTTCTGTTGGTTCTTGGGTTGAATCTGGGGATATTTTAGTGGGTAAAATTACTCCTAAAGGGGAATCTGACCAATTGCCAGAAGGTAAATTATTGAGAGCTATTTTTGGAGAAAAAGCAAGAGATGTAAAAGATACATCTTTAAGATTACCTAATGCAGCAAAAGGTAGAATTGTTAATATTCGTGTATTTACTCGTCAGAAAGGAGATGAATTACCTCCGGGCACTAATGCCATTATTCGAGTATATGTAGCTCAAAAACGAAAAATACAAGTTGGTGATAAGATGGCTGGAAGACATGGTAATAAAGGTATTATTTCAAGAATTTTACCTCGCCAAGATATGCCTTATTTACCGGACGGTACACCGGTTGATATTGTTCTTAATCCATTAGGTGTACCTTCTCGTATGAATGTAGGTCAGCTGTTTGAATGTTTGTTGGGTTTAGCAGGTGATTATCTAGCAAAAAGATTTAAAATTGTACCTTTTGATGAAATGTATGGTACAGAAGCTTCACGTGCACTAGTAAATCATAAATTACGTCAAGCAAGTTTGATAAAAAATAAAGAGTGGTTATTTAATCAAAAACATCCTGGTAAAATAAGGTTAATAGATGGTAGAACCGGAGAAAAATTCGATAATCCAGTCACTGTCGGTAAAGCTTATATGTTAAAACTTGTTCACTTAGTCGACGATAAAATTCATGCAAGATCCACAGGTCCATATTCTCTTGTTACTCAACAACCATTAGGGGGAAGAGCTCAACATGGAGGCCAACGATTAGGAGAAATGGAAGTCTGGGCTTTAGAAGCATTTGGTGCTGCATATACTTTACAAGAACTTTTAACTGTTAAATCAGACGATATGCAAGGAAGAAATGAAGCACTGAATTCGATTGTTAAAGGTAAACCAATTCCAAGACCAGGTACTCCGGAATCTTTTAAAGTTCTCATGAGAGAATTACAGTCTTTAGGTCTAGATATTGCTGCTCATAAATTAGAATTGCTAGATAATGGTGAAAATCGTGGTATTGAAATTGACTTGATGTCAAATGACAAAATGCATATGCAAATCCTTGAAATTGAAAACAGTAATACAGATAATAGTCCTCACAACAAAAATAATTTTTTGTATGAAGATCAGGATATTTTAAATGATTTTGATATGAGTCATGAGATTGATATATAAATTATGTAGTAGTAAGAAATATAATAGAATGGATTATGACAAAGTTTGAACAGTATTTTGATTACATAAAAATAAGCTTAGCATCACCAGAAAAAATACGTTCTTGGGGAGAAAGAACTTTACCTAATGGTCAAATTGTAGGAGAGGTTACCAAACCTGAAACAATTAATTATCGGACATTAAAGCCTGAAATGGATGGTTTATTTTGTGAACGCATTTTTGGCCCCGTAAAAGATTGGGAATGTCATTGTGGTAAATATAAAAGATTTCGTTATAAAGGAATTGTTTGTGAAAGATGTGGAGTAGAAGTTACAGAATCTAAAGTACGAAGACATCGTATGGCATATATTGAACTTGCTGCACCTGTTACACATGTCTGGTATTTAAAAGGTAGTACAAGTTATATTGCTTTGGCTCTTGATTTTACAATTAAGGAAGTCGAAAAAATTGTATATTTTCATTCTTATGTTGTAACTGAACCAGGCACATATGAGTATTTACACTATAAACAGTTATTAGAAGGATATGAATGGCGCGCACTTGAGGATAAATTGTATCCTCAATCATCTAATTTGTTTGGTATACAAGTAAATATAGGAGCTGAAGCAATTCAAAAACTACTATATGATTTAGATTTAGATGAAACTGCCTCAATCTTGCGTGAAGAATCATTAAATCCTCCTAAGCAAACAAAAAATATCTCTCCCAAGTTTAATAAGAAAATGAAACGATTGAGATTGTTAGATCATTTTCTGGCAACTGGTTCTAATCCTGCATGGATGGTATTCTCAGTAATACCTGTTATACCACCAGATTTACGTCCAATGGTACAACTAGATGGAGGTCGTTTTGCTACAGCAGATCTTAATGAATTCTACAGAAGAATTATTAATAGAAATAATCGACTATCTCGTCTTAAGTCAATTCTAGCTCCTGAAATCATTATTAGAAATGAAAAAAGAATGTTACAAGAAGCTGTAGATGCATTAATGGATAATGGTCGCAGAGGTAGAACTGTTGTAGGTGCAAATAATCGACCATTAAAATCATTGTCAGATATTATTGAAGGTAAACAAGGTCGATTTAGACAGAATTTACTCGGTAAGAGAGTGGATTATTCTGGTAGATCTGTTATTGTCGTTGGACCCAATTTAAAACTACATCAGTGTGGATTACCACGCGAAATGGCTCTGGAGTTGTTTCAACCATTTGTTATTCATCGTTTAATTTTACAGGGTTTGGTCAATAATATTAAAGCAGCTAAAAAATTAATTCAAAAAAATGAGCTAGCTGTTTGGACGGTGTTAGAAGAGGTAATTCATGGACATCCAGTATTACTTAATCGAGCACCAACCTTGCATCGATTAGGTATACAAGCATTTGAGCCTCTGTTAGTTGAAGGTAGAGCGATAAAACTACATCCTTTAGTTTGTCCAGCTTTTAATGCAGACTTTGATGGTGATCAAATGGCAGTACATATTCCTTTATCTTTAGAAGCTCAAGCGGAAGCACGTTTATTAATGCTTGCACCACATAATTTTTTGTCACCAGCTACAGGTCAACCTATTCTTATGCCAAGTCAAGATATGGTTTTAGGATGTTATTATCTAACAGCAAATAATCCATCCAGTCAACAAGGGTCGGGTCATTATTTCTCAAGTCTGGAAGATGCTCTATTGGCATATCAGCAGAATACAATTGCTTTGCATGCATATGTTTGGGTTCGCTTTGATGGTATAGTAAATAATGCAGATCAAGAATCACTTGTTTTTGATAAACAAGTTGATGACAATGGATATGTAACGAAAGTTTTTAATGATAAAATTATCAAAGAGGACCATAACGGTTATTGTAGTGTCCAATATATACGTACAACACCAGGCAGAATACTTTTTAATAAAGTTATCCAAGAGGCATTAATTAATTAAAAAAGACCAATAATGTATTTACGAGATAAATTATGGATGAAAACAACACTTCATTGCAACCTAAATTTTCAAATCAGGTTATTGATAAATCTCAACTTAAAGAATTAATTGTATGGGCATTTCGCAACTATGGGATTGCACGTGCTGCTAATATGGCAGATAGACTGAAAGATTTAGGATTTTACTATGCGACTAAAGCTGGTATATCTTTAAGTTTAGAAGATTTAAGAATCCCTCCAGCTAAAAAACCTCTGCTAGAACGTACAATCAATTTAATTACATCAACTGATCACAAGTATTATAGAGGAGAAATAACAGCTGTAGAAAGATTTCAGAAAGTAATTGATACATGGAATAATGCAAGTGATTCTTTAAAGAAAGAGGTTATAAGATATTTTAAAGATACTGATCCTCTAAATTCTATTTATATGATAGCATTTTCAGGAGCACGTGGAAATATTTCACAAGTTAGACAACTAGTTGGTATGAGGGGATTAATGTCGGATCCTCAGGGTCAAATTATTGATTTACCTATCTCAAGTAATTTCAGGGAAGGACTTACTGTTACAGATTATTTTATCTCGTCTTATGGTGCACGTAAGGGATTAGTAGATACTGCGTTAAGAACAGCTGATTCAGGTTATTTAACACGTCGATTAGTTGATGTATCTCAGGATGTAATAATTCGTGAATTAGATTGTAAAACCCGCAGAGGAATTTTATTAGAAGATATGATTGAAAATCAAAAATATTTAATTCCTTTACAACTATCATTAGTTGGAAGAACCTTGGCGGATGATTTATATGATGTTAAAACAAATGAGTTAATTGCTCGAGCGAATCAGTCTATAAATCCGACGCTAGCTAATTATATAATACAAGCAAATATTAATAAGGTATTAGTTCGTTCGCCAATAACATGCAACTCAGTTGGATCAGTCTGTCAACTCTGTTATGGATGGAATTTAGCACATGGACAGTTAGTTGATCTTGGAGAAGCAGTAGGAATTATAGCAGCCCAGTCAATTGGAGAGCCAGGTACACAATTAACAATGCGTACCTTTCATACTGGTGGTGTCTTTACAGGAGAATTAGCTCAGTGTATATATGCTTCTATAAGTGGTTACTTAGAGTATGATTTACAAGGCAAATATACTATTATTCGAACTCGCCATGGAGAATTAGCATTTTTAATGACGGCCAATCACACTATTCTCTTAAAATCTTCAGATGGACAACAACAAGATTTAATTAATATCAATAAAGGTACTATTCTATTTGAGAAAAATAATACTTTTGTGGAACAAGGGCATATAATTGCAGAGTATCCATTAAGTAACCGACTGATTACAGAAAGGGCGCAAAAATCTATACTCGCAGATTTTTCAGGGAAAGTCCAATTTACTAATTTAACTGTTGAAGAAATGCAAAGTAAGCAGAATACTATTAGAATTGCTAAAGATGGTGGATTAGTATGGATTTTATCTGGTAAAACATATAGAGTACCTGATCATGCAAAATTATTGATTAGTGCCGGCCAAACAATTGATGAGGAAACAGTTTTAGCAAGTATTGAAATTACAAGTAAATATAATGGTAAGATTGAATTACTTTGTAATGATCAAGATCTAGGCTTATCCTCTCAGGAAATTAAAGTTGTTCTTGATTCTAAACTCCTTCCTAATAGTCGAGTTTATTTTGATCGTGATTTATCTAATAGCTCATATATACTAGAATTAAGTAATTATGATAAATTTTTATTATATATTCAACCTAATGATATATTGCAGGATGGACAAATTATAGGAGAATTAATATCTGATACATATATTACGCAAACAGGGGGTATTGTAAAGTACCTAGACTTACCAGTAACAAAATCTAAAGCTAACAATAGTCACTTAAAAGAAAAGTACGATATTTTAGGATCAGGATATATTTTATGGATATCTGAAGAAACGCATGAAATCAATAAAGATATTTCTTTATTATTTGTTCATGACAGTGATTTCATAGAAGCAGGTACAGAAATTATAAAAAATATCTTTGCCCAAAACTCAGGTATTGTTGAAATTATTGAAAAAGATGGTATTGTATTGGAAGTAGTCATTAAGCCAGGTGATATTTATATGATTACTGAAAATTCAATTAATACTTCAAAAACTAGAGGATTTTTAAGACCTGGTGAAGTAGTTGTAGAAGGTATCACTACCAATAAACTTGTGTATTGGGAGTCTATACATTCGAATTCAAATAATTATTTATTAATCAGGCCAGTTATAGTATATTCCGTACCGCAAAAAACCTATATACTAGATTCTACAACTCAACAATCTGATCACTTGAAACTAGAAGTAATTCAAAAAACAGCATTTAAAGATGGTGATAGAGTTAAATCAGTTCAAGGCGTTAATCTTATCAAAACATACTTATCTATTATGATTGATAATACTGACAATCTTTTGGACTGCAACGTTAAATTTGAAGATGATACTCATGACAAAAATATTTTTTATTTGCGTTTTATAATTGCAGAAACATTATTCTTAAGAAATGATAAATTATATAAATCAGAAGATTTGGATTGTCATACTACTTTACTGGTAAAAGATTCTGAAGAGGTTCAAAAACATAGTGTTATTGCTCGCACAAATATTATTTCTAAAGTTCAAGGAATAGTCGAACATATTGATAGTTCAAGTGAATATAATCAAAGACTATTAATTGTAACAAAAAGTGATGAAAAGATATTCCATACACACGGATCTAATATAAAGGTTAATATCAATGATTGGATTTATGCTGGAGATCAAATAGCAGATGGCATTTATTGTACAGAATCCGGACAAATTATTAATATTACTGAATCTCAAGTAGCTATGCGTATAGGTCGTCCTTATTTAATTTCTCCTAGTACTATACTTCATGTGAATCATTCAAATCTTGTAGAAAGAGGAGAAAATATTGCTACATTAATTTTTGAAAGACCTAAAACTGGCGATATTGTTCAAGGTTTACCAAGAATAGAAGAAATCTTAGAAGCAAGAAAAAAATCTGATACGAGTTTTAATCCACATATCTTATTGGAAGAAAGTTTTGCATCGTATCTGAAACTAGGTTTAAATTTATACAATGCTACAATTTTAAGTATTCAGGAAATTCAACTTTTCTTAGTTAAAGAAGTACAACTTGTGTACCAATCTCAAGGAGTGGATATTTCGGATAAACATATTGAAGTTATCGTGCGTCAAATGACATCAAAAGTAAAAATAGAGTTAGGAGGAGATACAGAGTGTTTACCCGGCGAAATGATTGAATTGCAAAAGATACATGCAATTAATCATACCATGAATTTAATGAATAAACAAGAAGCTACATATTATCCAATTTTACTTGGTATTACAAAAGCTTCTTTAAATACCGATAGTTTTATTTCAGCTGCAAGCTTCCAAGAAACAACAAAGGTACTAACTGAAGCTGCCATTTCTGGAAAGTTGGACTGGCTCAAAGGTCTTAAAGAAAATGTTATTATTGGACGTTTAATACCAGCAGGTACAGGTTTTAATATATATAATAAAAGTGCTACTCTAGATACACAACTATTAAATAAGAATATTGATACTTTACATGTAATACAAGCAAAACAAAAAAAGACTAATACAATATCTGAAATTGATGATATTATTTTAGATGATAGGAGTGCAAGAGACTATCATATGCCATCTAATTAATCAACAATTAGTTGGTAATTCTATGTATACAGAATAAATATCGTACTAATCAGGAGCAGTTATGGCAGTAGTCACTTTAGAAGAATTACTAGAGTCAGGTGTACACTTTGGGCATCAATCTAGAAGATGGAATCCTAAGATGTTTCCATACATTTATACAGAAAGAAATGGTATACATATTATTGATTTGGTACAAACAGCTCAATTACTAACTGAAGCTTGTGATTTTATAAGACAATGTTCTGCAGAAGGCAAAAGATTTTTATTTTTAGGTACAAAGCGGCAGGCAGCAGAGATTATTGCCCAGGAAGCTCTTCGTTCTAACTCATATTATGTGAATCAACGTTGGTTAGGGGGGATGTTGACTAATTGGATTACTATAAAATCTCGAGTTGATCGATTAAAGTTACTAGAAACACAAGAAGAAAATGGATTGATCGATAGATTACCTAAAAAAGAAGCTTCTGTAACTCGTAAAGAATTGGAAAAGCTACGAAAACATTTAGATGGTATCAAACACATGAATTACTTGCCAGATATAGTAGTCATTGTTGATCAGAGAAGAGAGATCACAGCAATACAAGAATGTATCAAACTGGGAATACCAACTATATGTGTTTTAGATACTAATTGTAATCCTGATATGGTAGATATACCTATCCCAGCCAATGATGACGCAATTAGATCTATCAAATTAGTCATAGGTAAGTTAGCTGATGCTATAATTGATGGTGCACAAGATAAACAGTAAGTACAAACATTTTGAAATAAATCAAATATTAATATCGTAGGAGATAGTAAGCATGACAGTAGAAATTTCAGCACAATGCGTGAAAGAATTACGAATCATGACAGGTGCAGGAATGATGGATTGTAAGAAAGCACTACAGCAAACCAATGGTGATATAGATAAAGCTGTTGAAAATCTACGACAAAAAGGACTAGCATCAGCAAATAAAAAATCAGGTCGCAGGACTGCAGAGGGATTGATAGAAAGTTATATACATGCGGGATCTAAAATAGGTGTAATGCTAGAAATTAATTGTGAAACAGATTTTGTGGCTAGGAGAAGTGAATTTCATGATTTAGCTAAAAATATAGCAATGCAAATTGCAGCATGTCCTCAAGTAGAATATATAGATATACCATCTATACCTCAAAGTGTTATCATAGAGGAAAAGCAAATTGAATCGGGTAAAGATGATATTTTTGACAAACCTGCTAATGTTCAAGAAAAAATCGTTGAAGGTCGTGTCAACAAACGTTTAAATGAACTTTCTTTACTAGATCAAGCTTTTATTCGTAATCCTGATATTACCATAAGAGATTTAATTAATGAAAACATAGCTGTAATAGGTGAGAATATTCAAGTTCGGCGCTTTGTTCGCTTTATTTTAGGTGAAGGTTTAGAGAAAAGCAATCAAAATTTTTCTGAAGAAGTTGCTAATATGATCAAAAGTTAACATAACTTTAAATTTATTCTTACAATAATGCTAAATAATTTTTATATACATATATAATTGAACTTGATGGTATTATCTAAAATTAAAGTCTATAAGTCTTGTAGAATTTTCGAGATGGAAATCTAGACAGATTAATAAGATAATAGAGTCATCTAAATCTAGGATAACAGAAATGTTTAAATTGATTAGGCTGTTACATGAGTCATTTATAAACATTAACCTTAGATAAAAGATTTACGATAATAGTTTTTTATATACTTTTAATTTTATGCTTTAAGGTATACATATGGTATACGATCTGTATCAAGATGGTATTGACTTTATAGGTACAAGTTCAATATCTATCAACATATCGTCTGTAGAAGTTGGGAAACATTTATACTGGCAACTAGGTAATTACCAAGTGCATGGACAGGTTTTTCTTGTAACATGGCTAGTTATGCTTGTGCTAACATTAGTAGCTTTTTTTGGCACCCGCAATTTAAAAAGAATACCTGAAAATTATCAGAACTTTATGGAATATATCCTAGAGTTTTTGCAAGATATTGCAAAAAACCAGATAGGAGAGCACGAATATCGTGCATGGGTACCATATATATCGACAATTTTCTTGTTTATTCTTGGGAGTAATTGGGCTGGTGCACTAATTCCTTGGAAATTAATTCAATTGCCTGAAGGTGAATTAGCGGCTCCAACAAATGATATTAATACAACAGTTGCTTTAGCACTATTAACGTCTTTTGCATATTTTTATGCTGGATTGCGTAAAAATGGTATAGGGTATTTTTCAAGGTATATTGAACCAACTCCAGTACTACTTCCAATTAATATCTTGGAAGATTTTACTAAACCGTTATCTCTTAGCTTTCGTTTATTTGGAAATGTTTTAGCTGATGAGTTAGTTGTATCAGTATTTACTTTATTAGTACCAATATTAATTCCTCTCCCTGTTATGATTCTAGGTTTATTTGCTAGCTCTATTCAAGCTTTGATTTTTGCTACATTATCAGCAGCTTATATAGGTGAGGCGATAGAAGGACATGGAGAGCATGAATAATTGAACTATCTAGAGGTTCAATCTTTGTAACAAATTATTATATTTTTATTTATTTTCTAACACACAATATAAATTATGGATCCAATTATTTCCGCTGCGTCTGTTATAGCTGCTGGTTTGGCTGTTGGTTTAGCTGCAATCGGTCCTGGTATTGGTCAAGGTAGTGCAGCTGCAAATGCTGTAGAAGGTATTGCACGACAACCAGAGGTAGAAGGTAAAATTCGCGGTACACTTCTACTAAGTTTAGCATTTATGGAGTCTCTAACAATTTATGGACTTGTAGTAGCATTATCTTTGCTTTTTGCTAATCCTTATACTGGATAATAAAGATAATTTACGCTTAGACTATTTACTATATACATAGTATTTTGTCTAAGCGTTTTCTAAAATATAACTTTTTTATTAATACTAAAGCTAATATGATAACAGAATTATTAAGCTTTATGCTTGCCGCATCTACAGCTGGAGAAGTTGAAGGAGGATTATTTGATTTTAATGCTACACTGCCTCTTATGGCTTTGCAGTTTTTAATTTTGATGGTTCTATTAAATATAATTTTCTACAAGCCTGTAGCAAAAATTTTAGATGATAGAGATGAGTACATTCGTAATAGTTTAACAACTGCATCAGCATCACTTAATAAAGCTAATCAGTTAACATTACAATATGAACAGGAGCTGGCCAATGCTCGTAAAGATGCGCAAGAGTTAATTAGAAACTCTCAGCAAGATGCACAAGAAATTGTTTCAATAAAAATTAAAAATGCACAGAAAGAAGCTGAAATGTTAATTGCAGAAGCTTCGCAACAGTTAATCATGCAAAAGGAACAAGCAATTAAAACATTGGAAAATCAAGTAGAGACTTTGAGTGACCAAATTAAAGTTAAGTTATTAAATAATCAGTAAATTCTGAAACATATAGATATTTATAGAAAATTGAACAAATGGATGTTTTTTCACAGATTTTTAACCAACTAGCTCATGCAAAAAGCTTTGGTTTTAATCCTGATTTTTTAGAAGCAAATGTAATTAATATTACTTTGTTATTATCAGGGCTAATATATATCCTAAAGAATTTTTTAGGATCCACTCTTATAAATCGGCAAGAAAAAGTATTGCTTGCAATCCAGGAATCTGAAGAACGGTTAAAGCAAGCCAATGAAAGATTAGAAGAAGCTGAAAAGCAGTTAGCTCAAACTCAACTTGTAATAGAACAAATAAAACAAGAGGCAGAAATAACAGCACAAAAAGTAAGAGATTCAATATTAAACCAAGGCAAAATAGATATTGAAAAATTAACATATGCTGGTAAGACTAGTATTGCTAATGCTGAACAGGCAATTAAAAAACAGATTCAACAGCAAATAGTAACTCTTGCTATTCATAAAGTTACGGTGCAATTAGAAGAACAAATGAATGAAACCATGCAATCAAATATTATTGATAATAATATAAATAAACTTGGGGTCAAACTATGAGTACAAAAACATTGATACAGCAATTATCTCAACCATATGCTGAAGCTTTACTGGAAGTAGCAAGAAAATCTGAACAGATGGATAAGATAAAGGAAGATGTTAACATAGTTTTGCAAGTTCTTGCCGAATCCAATAATTTAGTAGCATTTCTTAATAACCCTTTGGTAAGTTTGCAATCTAAAAAAGAAGCTGTAATAAAGTTGTTTGGTGATCAATTGAGCAATGAAGTTGTAGTATTTATACTCTTACTGATTGACAGAAAAAGAATATTTTATATATCAGCTATATTAAATCGTTATTTAGAATTTTTGTATGAATTTGAATCTTTTATCATAGCTGATGTTGCTACATCAAATAATTTAACTGATCAGCAGAAAAAAACATTGGTCGATAAATTAAAAGATATAACAGGAAAAAATAATATTCAATTAAATGTATCGATTGATAAAAGTTTAATTGCTGGTTTCACGATACAGATAGGATCCAAGATTATTGATACTAGTTTACGAGGCCAATTAAAAGATATTGGATATTTTTTAGGAGCCAATAATATATAACTATAAACTTCAATCCAATAATGTATAATTAAGTATAAATAGTATTTAGATCAACAATATAAAGATAAGTATGTTAAATATCAGACCTGATGAAATAAGTAATATTATTCGTGAACAGATTGAAAAATATGACCAAACAGTAGAAATTGCTAATATTGGTACAGTTTTGCAAGTTGGTGATGGCATAGCACGAGTTTACGGTTTAGACGATGTTATGGCTGGAGAACTTCTAGAGTTTGAAGATAAAACTATTGGTGTTGCTTTAAACCTAGAAAGTGATAATGTAGGTGTTGTACTAATGGGTAATGGTAGAGATATTCTTGAAGGTAGTTCTGTAAAAGCTACTGGAAAAATTGCTCAGATACCTGTAGGTGAAGAGTTTTTAGGAAGAGTTGTTAACCCTTTAGCTGAACCAATTGATGGTAAAGGTGATATAAATAGCTCTGCAACAAGATTAATTGAATCTTCAGCTCCAGGTATTATTGGTCGCCAATCAGTTTGTGAGCCACTTCAAACAGGCATTACTGCTATTGATTCAATGATACCTATCGGGAGAGGGCAAAGAGAACTGATTATTGGGGATAGACAAACAGGAAAAACAGCAGTAGCATTAGATACTATTATTAATCAGAAGGGACAAGATGTTATCTGTGTTTATGTAGCAATAGGGCAAAAAGCTTCTTCTGTTGCTCAAGTTGTATCAGCATTAGATGATAAAGGAGCTCTTGATTATACAATTATTGTTGCAGCTAATGCAGATGATCCCGCTACTTTACAGTACATTTCACCGTATACAGGAGCATCTCTAGCTGAATATTTTATGTATCAAGGTAAAGCAACTCTAGTTATATATGATGATTTGACTAAACAAGCACAGGCATATCGTCAGATGTCTTTATTACTACGTAGACCACCAGGACGAGAAGCATATCCAGGGGATGTATTTTACTTACATTCTAGGTTATTAGAACGAGCTGCTAAATTAAACAGTGATCTTGGTAATGGTAGTATGACTGCTTTACCTATTATTGAGACACAAGCTGGTGATGTATCTGCATACATACCAACTAATGTAATCTCTATCACTGATGGTCAAATATTCCTATCAGGTGATCTATTTAATGCAGGTATTAGACCTGCAATAAATGTTGGTATTTCCGTTTCCAGAGTGGGATCTGCTGCTCAAATTAAAGCCATGAAACAAGTAGCTGGTAAATTAAAGTTAGAATTAGCACAGTTTGCTGAACTTGAGGCATTTTCTCAATTTGCTTCGGACCTAGATAAAGCTACTCAAAATCAATTAGCTAGAGGACAAAGATTGCGCGAAATATTAAAACAGGCTCAAAACTCTCCAATTCCAGTGGAAGAACAAACAGCTATTATATATACAGGTATCAATGGTCATCTAGATGATATTGAAGTTTCTAATGTTAATAAGTTTATTGAAGCACTAAGGGAAGACCTGCGTAATTCAAAGCCTCAATTTGCTGAAAGTATTAAAAGTACTTTAAAATTAAACGAAGAAGCTGAAGAGCTACTAAAAAAATCTATTAATGATGTTAAACAAGGTTTTTAAGAAATAAAGTACAAACTATAGTCCTCCGAAATATATTTAGTAGAGATTATCAATTTAATGTATAATCCTCTACTTGTGATTAAGATAGGATCATTTATAACTATATTGTATGAATCTTAACTACTGCAAGGTCTTCATATTTAAAAAATTATATCCTTTCTGTTCTAGTTCTTTAGCTAATGTAGCATCTCCTGTATATTTGATACTGCCCTCATGCATAACATGTACAAAGGTTGGTTTTATATAGTCTAAAAGACGTTGGTAATGTGTAATTAAAATCATACCCTGTTCCTGATCAAAAAGTTTATTAATGCTATTTCCAATAGTTTTAAGTGCATCAATATCTAGACCAGAATCAGTTTCATCTAATACAGATACCACAGGTTCTAATAAAGACATTTGTAAAATTTCATTTTTTTTCTTTTCCCCACCTGAAAAACCTTCATTTACATTACGATTTAAAAATTTTGAATCCATGCCTATGAGATCTAACTTCTCATTTACAAGTTGAAAAAAAGAGAGTGGATCTAATTCAGGTAAATTATTAGCTTTACGTTTACAATTATATGCTAAACGTAAGAAATCTGTATTACTTACACCTGGGATTTCAATTGGGTATTGAAAGGCTAAAAAAATACCTATATGTGCTCTAATTTCTGGATCCATGTGAGTAATATTAAAGCCATTAATTGTAATAGTTCCATGTGTGACTTCATAGCTAGGATGACCAGCTATTACTTTTGCTAGAGTACTTTTCCCTGAACCGTTGGGTCCCATAATAGCATGTATCTCGCCCTGATTCACAATTAAGTTAAGACCTTTTAAAATAGTAGTACCTTCTACTTGTACATATAAATTCTTAATATTAATTAATTCTTTGATCATGATACTATCCAACAGTTCCTTCTAATTTTAAATTAAGTAATTTATCAGCTTCAGCAGCAAATTCCATTGGCAATTCCTTAAATACATCTTGACAAAAACCGCTAATCATCATAGCTACAGCATCTTCCAAATTGATACCTCGTTGCATGAAATAAAAAAGTTGTTCTTCACCTATTTTTGAAGTAGAAGCTTCATGCTCTATTCTTGATGACGAGTTTTGTGCTTGAATATATGGAAAAGTATTTGCTGAACATTTATTCCCCAATAGTAAAGAATCACATTGAGAATAGTTCCTGGCATAATTAGCCTTTGGACCTACTTTAACTAAACCTCTATAGCTATTAGAAGAATTGCCAGCTGATATACCTTTAGAAACAATCCGACTTTTAGTATTAGATGCAATATGTATCATTTTACTACCTGTATCAGCTTGTTGATAGTTATTAGTTAATGCTACAGATGCAAATTCTCCAATTGAATACTTACCAGATAGAATACAGCTAGGATACTTCCAAGTAATAGCAGATCCTGTTTCAACTTGAGTCCAAGAGATTTTAGAATTATTACCGAGACATAATCCTCTTTTTGTTACAAAATTATATATTCCACCTAAGCCATTTTTATCACCTGCATACCAATTCTGTACAGTTGAATATTTAATCTCAGCATTGTCCAAAGCTATTAATTCAACCACTGCTGCATGTAATTGATTAGTATCATATTGAGGTGCAGTACAGCCTTCTAAATAACTAACATAACTATTTGTATCAGCAATAATTAAAGTACGTTCAAATTGACCTGATTCTTGATTATTAATGCGAAAATAAGTTGATAGTTCTAAAGGACATTTAGTATTAGGTGGAATATAACAAAAAGATCCATCACTAAAAACAGCCGAATTTAAAGCTGCAAAATAATTATCACCAATAGGCACAACTGAACCTAAATATTTAGCTATTAAATCAGGATATTTTTGTATAGCTTCTGAAATAGAGCAAAAAATTACACCTGCTTGTTCTAATTCTTGTTGAAAAGTTGTTGCTATAGAAACACTGTCAAATACAGCATCCACAGCAACATTTGTAAGACGTTTTTGTTCATTGAGAGAAATACCTAATTTCTCAAATGTTTCTAAAATTTCCGGGTCTACCTCATCCAAGCTGTTTAGCTTTTTCTTGAATTTAGGTGCAGAATAGTATATCATGTTATCATATTGTAACTTAGGATAAGTCAACGATGACCATTCTGGAGATTGCATTTTTACCCAATTTCTATAGGCTTTTAAACGAAAATCTCGTAAATATTTAGGTTCATTTTTCTTATCAGCAATTAATTCTACTAATTCTTCATTTAAACCCTTTGGAAATGTATCTGATTCTATATTTGTAGTAAAACCATATTTATATGGTTGATTAACTAAACGATCTAATTGATTTGTCTTCTGTGTTTTTTCGAAACTACTACACATAACTGCCTATTATAATTCTACTAATTAAGATTTATAATAAAACATCTCATATGATAATAGTCATTGATTTATATTAGCAACCACAAATTTAAATAACGATATAACAGTTCTTTCATGTATAAGGAATAGACTATATTACTAATTAATTTGATAGACAAATTACGGTATTGTACAATGAATAACTTGACTACATAATTGGTAGAATAAATAACTTGCAGTTTAGTTAAACCGCGTAACATTATAGCAGTCTGATTATATTTATACTTATAAATTAGCATATCTATAAGCTCAGTTGATAACATAATAATAATCATAATATCATTGATAAATGAATTATAAGTTTTAGTATTAAGAATTAAATTAATCCATCCAATAATTAGCTTTTCTCTATGGGTTGTAGTAACAATAAAATTATACAAACTTAAATAATTAATTAATATAAGGTAACTTCGTGTGACTATGATTGGTAAGCTTAAAGATATCGATTGATAGATACAGCCTGAGTAATGAGAAATATATAAATACCCGCCTAACAGATTTTTCCATAGTACTAGAAAAGGCATGTATATTTTAACATGATATTGTATATTTATAGATAAACTTGGAATATTCGGTGTTATGAAAATACTAAGAAAATAAAAGCTATATATTAACAAGCAAATTAAACACCAGCGCTTATATAAAATAGGATAATCATAAAACTCTAATCTATAAATTATTATTAAAACTATATGCTGAAACAGAAGTAAATATATTGGGTAAAAAGGAACTAATACAATATATAAGCTAATAATAATAAGTTTATATTGGTTTGACATTTTAGCAAACCAATAAATTGGTACATTGATTGACTGATTGAAAATGATCACACGTTTACGATGTCAAAGTATAATTACTAAAATTTATTTTAATATACATATAGTATTTTTAATATCCAAAAAATAAAAAATATTGATTTTATAATATAAATTATGTAATCATAGGTATACTATCGGGTAGATGGCGAAATTGGTATACGCATCATATTCAAAATGTGACAACTATTGTTTTGAGGGTTCGAATCCCTCTCTACCCATTTAAGTAGATAAAAGACAATGTATAGATATAATAGTATTGTTAGGTGAAAAAAACAAAATGAGTTTACTGGTTATTGGAGCAACAGGTACTTTAGGTAGACAGGTTGTTAGAAAAGCATTGGATGAAGGATTTAATGTTACTTGTTTAGTAAGAAACTTCCGAAGAGCAGCCTTTTTGAAAGAATGGGGAGCTGCTCTAATTTATGGTGACTTGAAAATTCCTGAAACCATTCCGAAAGCTTTAAAAGGTATTACTGCGATTATTGATGCTTCAACTGCACGACCTTATGATCCTTATAATGCTTCAATTATTGATTTATATGGCAAAATAAAACTAATCGAGGCAGCTGAAATTGCCAATGTTCAAAGATTTATTTTTTTTTCAATTTTAAATGCTCATAAATATTCAGATATTCCTTTAATGAATTTTAAAATTCAAATTGAGAACAGACTAAACAAGTCCAGTATTCCATCAACAATTTTTAATTTGTGTGGTTTTTACCAAGGTATAATTACACAATATGCACTGCCTATTTTAGATCAACAATCAATATGGGTATCAAGTGAATCTAGTGAAATAGCCTATATGGATACTCAAGACATTGCTAAATTTACAGTTCGAAGCTTATCAATTCCAAGTCTTGAAAACAAACAATATTCTTTAGTTGGTTCTAAGTCATGGAATTCATTTGAGATTATAGAATTATGTGAAAAGCTTTCAGGCCAACGTTCACAAATTTCAAAAATCCCGTTAACATTTTTACAGATTGCACGGGATTTTACTATATTATTTGAATGGACTAGAAATATCTCTGAAAGATTAGCATTTGCAGAAATATTATCTAGAGGAGAGAAGTTCTATGATCCAATGCAGGACGTCTATGAAATATGTCAAATTAGCAATGATGAAATTACACCATTAGATGCATATTTACAAGAATATTTCCTGAAAGTCATGAAAAAACTAAAAACTTTAAATTATGAAATAGACAAAACAAAACAAGATATTAATTTTTAAATAGATAATATGCAAACTAATATATTGACGATACAAATTTCAACTTTTCCTAAAATGAACAAAAAAAAAATGGCATTACTTTATTTGTTAAGATATTAAATGCGACCAAGGGTCATCCGTATTACTATATCAAAGCACAAGCTTCAGGGGAAACAGGACACAATATAATACAATTATATACTAAAGGAGATTACATGATTATTGAAAGTTACTTGAAATATGATGCTTGGCAGAACTCACATATATTAGTAATTATGAGAGAACACCCAATTTTTTTGTCAACTAATTAGAATCAATCTCATTAAGTATATAAGTATTGCAATTTTTGTTTAATTCATGCAACCAGGTTTTTTTTACGATAGAATAAAGAGAAGTGCCTAGAAGTATATAACCAATTCATGATGTTCAAGGAGTACAATGTTTACTTTAAAGATTTTTGTTTATACGACAGTATTATTCTTTGTTTCTTTATTCTTTTTTGGTTTTTTATCTAATGATCCATCAAGAAATCCTAATAGGAAAGATTTAGAATAGTCATAGTATTTCAATTCATATATAGTAGCAATATAAGATCTTACTAGGTCTTAGTCTGACATGTTAATAATCTACATGATCAGACTTTTTTTATGTCTGAACTGAAAGATACGCAGATACATTTATTCTTTTTATATACAGTATTAACATGTAAACGTACATTTGGGTTAATCAAAAAACATTTTTCATAAATTAACAAATTATTGATCTTGTATGAATATGATATATGGTTAGCTTTATTGACAAAGTGTGACCATGAAGATAACTTTTGAAATTCATTATTTGAAATATCTTGAGAGCTATCTGGCTTATATGATAAATATGTTAAGTTGGTGCTAATATTGTTCTTTCTATCAATATAGAATTCCTTTCTTTTAGTATTATGGAATTCATGCAAAGAAGTGTTTATATATATATTAGATTTATATATATACATTAATGAACTACTTATACAATAACTAGTTCTTAATGTAGTCCACCTGCCTATATTTAAATTACAGAAATCAGATAATAAGTGTGTTTTTAGAAGAGTCATAAAACGTATATGAAATTATAGTATTCAATTGTTTGGTTCTACTTTCAAGTGTAGACATTGTTTATTATTTATATTGTAACCATATTCAAATCTTAAAGATGGTATTTGTTTTATTGGTGTTATAATTTTTAGACCAACACCATAACTTATTCTCAATGGCACGTAATCATAAGTATATGAATAATCATTATAATGTATCTTATTAAAAACAAAATGTTTATTATTATGGAAGTAATCGACAAAACAGTATGTAATATTATCATTGTAATTATACAGATAATATTCTAATTTACAATTTTGTATATTAGTAGGAAGATTTATATATTTTTTTGAATAGTGATCAATAATAACAGAATCTTCATGAAAAGGTATATCTTGTACTTTATCGATTAATTGAACAGATTGTAAATATATCATCAAAGTATTCTTTCTGATATGACACTTCTTCGTTAACTTATGTGTAATTTTATTTATATAAATATTAGATATATTGTGTGGAATATTGTTTGGTATACTATAAGAAATTTCCAAATCATATAAACTAAAATTGATCAATTGATTATTCGTATCAATAGCAGATAAAGGTAATTTGAGGCCAAGCTTATATTTTGTTAATTTGGTTAAATTATCAACATACTTTCTACTAAAGTAACAAGAATCGTAAGAACTCAATATATAATCTCTTAATTGATTAAATCTTATATAATTCTTGAAGAATAAGATTTGAGATATAGATTGTTGAATATTAATATAAGCGGATAAATTTAGAGAACTTAAAAAACAATGATTTATATGAATTAAAATGTTTTTATGATTAACCAATGAATGTTTAGCATATACCGAGATAGAATCCTTTATGCTTGCACTATGATAATCCATGTGATCCAAATATACTATTTTATTGAATCTTATTATTATATTAGTAATAACCTTATGGCAAGTTTTAATTAAAGGTATTTCATATTTAATGTCAATCGATCTGCCAATATCTGGAATGCTAATATCAATTAAACAATTAAAACAGTACTTACTAAGATAGTAAATTGCATGTCTGAAACCTAAATTATTATTTGAGATAAAAAAAGTACCAGGCAAATTCCAATCATTATGCATTGAATTATTCAGTTCAGAATAAATTTTTAAGAATGAAGGATAAACCATAAAATCATATTGAGACATTTTGTAAAGCAGTCTACTGTTGATAGTACTATTCATTATTAATGCATTATATATTTTATAAATTTTGGGGATATTTAGGAAAGAAAAATTATGATTCAAGTGTCGAAAAAATAAACCTTGATTGCTAAAAGATTCTATTAACTCTAAAAGATTTTGAGTTACAAAATATTTTTTACTGAACAGATAAGTAGAACGATAATTTAACGGCTCAATGTATATACATAGTACTATTTCATGATCATATCTATGTATTTTGTAATCACTCTGCTTAAAAAGATTTTTATTTTTTAAATCAGTAAGTACTTTTCCCAACTTTAATAAATTTAATGGTCCCCTAATATATGTTTGTAATGTTTCTTTTAAATAATCCTTATGAACAAATTCATATCCTTCCACTTCTTCTTCACTGATATGTGGAGAATTAACAATAATGTGTGTAGTTTTTACTATTGGTTCGTCAATTTCAATTTCAATGATATTATTAAAATATTGAACATTTATATGAACATCCATATAACCATGATCAGTATACCATTTTTTTATGAGAGCTATTTTTTGTCTAATATGAACAAAATTTAGAGGTTTACCCAATTGATTTTGGAAAGTATGGTAAAGATAAGATAATGGAATCAATTTCTGACGACAATTTCTAATCTTCACTGTCTTAATGAGAGGATTAATGGTAAGATTCAAATATATAATTTGACATAAGTCGTTATTATGATGTTTTACGTGAATTGATTGAAATATACCTAATTGTTGTAATTTATTGATCCATACTTTTAAATCCTTATATGATAAAATACTTTTTGCAGGCTTATGATTATTTAAAAGATTTATTATTTGATGTCTCAGAATTTTATTATTAAGTCCATCTATTACTATTTCATAATGTTTAATTTTACTTGATAAATAGCTTGGTCGATCATATTTCTTAAAAGACTGAAATGCAAAAGAAATGTGATAACTAGTAACCGCTTTCATTCCATATCTATTTTTCAATAGTATATTAGGGTATGAGTAAAATGAATAAATGACTATACATAAATAGAATACCAATGTTATATATATTTGATACATATGCTGCAATTTCATATTGATACTTAAACTCTCAAAAAACTATAATATAGTTAAGATATCAGATATAATTTAATGAGTAATTAATAACAAGTCTGTTGAAAGCAATATTACTATGAAATACTGGAATTTAAAAAAACTAAATCAGTCTCGAGTTGAAAAAATAAGCCCTTTGCCAAGATCACTAACGAAAACTTTTGATAGATTTAAACAGGAGCTAAATCCACATGCTGAGCTAGAAGCACTTGAAGAATTCCGTATATCTAGATACCAAACAGTTGCATCAGTAAAATATTTATTGATTATACTAATTACACCAATTCTGGTTAATCAACTTTCAAAACACTTTATCATAGGTCCAACTATCGATTACCTCTGGAATACTAAACAACCAGGTATTTTTTTGAATGCATCTCAAGAGGAAAGAGCATTTATTGAACTACAAAGATTCGAAGAAAAGTTACATTTTGAAATTTTAATAGGTAAATTTCCTGATATCTCTAATGATCTTATTAAAGAAAAGGTAAAGGAGAAGGCTTTATTAATTACAAAAGAATATGTTAGTGAAAGTATCAATTCTATTAAAAATATCTTTGCTGATGTTCTTTCATTAACAGTTTTATCAATTATTGTTATAGGAAGTAAGCGTGAATTATATATTCTTAAATCATTTATTAATGAGATAATATATGGATTAAGTGATACAGCAAAAGCTTTTCTTATTATCTTATTTACAGATATTTTTGTTGGTTTTCATTCTCCACATGGCTGGGAAGTTGTACTAGAAATCATTCTCAGACATTTTGGTTTACCAGAAAGTAGAGATTTTATTTTTCTATTTATCTCTACATTCCCAGTAATTTTAGATACTATATTTAAGTATTGGATTTTTAGATATCTTAATCGTGTTTCACCTTCTGCTGTAGCAACTTATCATAGTATGAATGAATAGAATTACTTGGAAAATCATTTGTTTAGTGTTATAATCATGTCTAGTAGCATCTGTGGCCGAGAGGCCGAAGGCAGCGGACTCATGTGCGACCCGTTTTTCAGGTGTTAAAGGTTATATTAATACACCTTTAGCTAACTGAAACCCATCTAAAAAGATAGAACAAGATGAGAGAACTGTATTTTCTTTGCTAAATTATATTAGCTAACCTTAAATCAAGGTTAAACTCATTTAGTCAATTAATAAATGAAACGCCTGATTCTTTTAGTAATTAAGCAGACTAAATGGATATTGATAAGACTAGTAAAACAAACCCTTGCATAACGTACTGTAAAAGTTAAAATTAACATACTTTTTCCATAGGCTAGTTATTATGAGTTATACGAAGCATGATTTCTAATAGAGAAAAACAGTATATAGAGAGGAGTCTAAGTCAATTCAAATAGAAAATATGGAACGGAATAACTATATGCTTAGTTTCTGATTAATTCATTTATAATATTAACAGATACGGTTAGGTGGCCAATACTAACGTATAGAAAGAAGTAATAAAAAGCCAAGAGTCTATTAATACCAGACATAAGCTAACGTATTACACCCCTATAAAGATATTAACGCTTTCGAAGAAACTTATGGATATCGTAATTCAAGATAATTTATACAATAATACAAGTCTTGACTATCGAACTATCAGTAAAAAAGAGTATAATCTCTTTTATCTTCAGAAAAGAATTTATCAAGCTTCAAAAGAATGCAATACTGAACTAGTTCATAGTTTACAAAAACTTTTAATCTCTCTTAAGTCCATACAAAGACTTGCTGATATTATAGTTCATCAAAAACTAGAAAACATACCAACTAATTCACGCAATATACAAGGTATTCATGAGCAACTTGTATTATGGTGCTTAGAAGCAGAATGGCAGGCTAAAATATATCAAGTTTATAGAGTACGTCAAAATCATCACTACACTCAAAAATGGCTTCTCTATACTAATTTTAACACAATACCTTTTCAACATATAGATAGACAATATATTATTGATAAGTTACAAACAGTGAGCTGGATTAAAAGTAAACTTGATGTATGTCTATCCCGAGGTAAGTTTTCTCAAATATGTTCTAGTAAACGTAAACTATATGAACATATAAAAATAACCTTTCTAATAATGACTATTCTTCAAAATGGTATAGATTGGCTATATTATCAACAAAAAACACAAAATGTATGCAGTCAAGACTATAACATGGAAGTATTATATAATGGTTTATATACGCTAAAAAAATATAGAAAGTCTGATGTATGGGTTTCTAAAATACTTAATCAGTTTTTTCATAATATTGGTATAATTTATCAGTGTTTATCGTCAATATGTATTAGCATGAATGATATCATTAGTTTAAGGAACTATATTACTTTATATTATCGCCAAATAGCAGCTAACGATATAATATTATCGATTAGAAATGTTATATATCATAAAGACTACCTGGGCCGTTATAGACTAAATAACTTTTCTAACTATAATCTAATCCTTAAAAAGCTATGTTTAATGATTGATTCTTGGAAAAACTACTACAATAAAGTATTTCCTGATTTCTTTATCCAGAATATGATGAAAAGAATTAATTTAATCATTCATAACTGGTCAAAGAAAAAATACATAAAGTTTAATGATAATAGTTCATATATTTGACAGACTAAGTCCAATTCAGTAGAGCATTCTTATTAAAGCAATATATGGGGTAGGAGCCGTATGAGATGAAAGTCTCAAGTACGGTTCTGAAGGAGAGGTAACCAATCAGAAACTGATAGTATCGACTCTAATAATCCGCCATCCATAAAAGGACACCGCTGGTTCGAATCCAGCCAGATGCATAGATAAACTTGGAAAATATTAAAGCGGGTAGCGGGAATCGAACCCGCATCATTAGCTTGGAAGGCTAAGGTTTTACCACTAAACTATACCCGCTTTACCTACTTAGATAATAGTAATATATTTATCTCTAAAAGACAATATTAGATACCTTCTACAACAACACCGATGAATCTAGCAAGCTCTGTAGCTTGCTTTTCTATATCTGCCAATATAAGAGGTTCTCCTACGCGTGTTAATGGTATTTCTCTGTTATCCTTTGTTTTTAAGTATATTTCTCTTTTGGGGCTAAGTCCTTCTTGTATGACTACCTTAATTGATTTAATATCTTTAACCTGATATTCTAGACAGACTTTGCGATTTTTACCAGGGAAGCCAAATCGAAAAATTGTAATTAAACCTTGATTTATATCAAACTTATTATAACCTCCTCCAACATCCCAAAAGATAGTTAGCCAAAGAAAAATACTCAAAAGAAGAGCTGTAGTTCCATAGAAAGTCATAATTACTCCCTGTGGTATAAACAAAAGTTGAGCAGAAGATGTAAATGGCAATAAATCTGTATTAAAGTAACTAGATAAACCTGCTAAAAAAAATCCTATACCACCCATGAAAATCGATGAAGCCCACCAATAATTACTAAAACGTCTTGAACCTTGTATACTATCTTTCTTTATAAGCATAACCATTTAATTATCTATCACAAAGTACGAAATACCATCTTAACTAGTCTGTATCTAAATTCTTACTACTGTAACTATATTAACTTTACAGATTGTAGACTAAAAAACAAACCGATTGCTAATCCCATAAAAATAGATAAGAAAATCAGGTAACTAATGAAAATACTCATTATAACTTCTCCTAAGTCAGATTTAACTCACTCAACTAATTTATAAATACCAATATTTAAAACAATAAAAGCGTATTAAATATTTAATTGTATTCTTAAATCTTTGCAATAAAGATCTCATAAATATATAAATATAGTATATCATATATAACAAGTGCTTTAAGCATAACTTAAATAATTCATCTGGAAAACAGACTTATGACAGATTTTATACAACCGTACAATGATGATCCATTTGTTGGCAATTTATCAACACCTGTAAGTACTTCTAGTTTTACAAGAGGCCTTTTAAGTAATTTACCAGCTTATAGAAGAGGTGTTACTCCATTAATGCGTGGTTTAGAAATAGGCATGGCTCACGGCTATTTTCTTGTTGGACCATTTGATAAATTAGGCCCTTTACGCAATACTGATGTAGCTCTATTATCAGGTTTTTTATCAGCAGTAGGTTTAATAATTATACTTACAACTTGTTTATCAATGTATGGTAATGTATCTTTCGATAAAGAAGATACCAAAGATGTATTACAAACTCCAGAAGGTTGGAGCCAGTTTACAGCTGGGTTCTTAGTTGGTGCTGTGGGAGGAGCAGGTTTTGCCTATTTATGTTTAGCCAATATACCTGTATTGCAAAGTGCAGGTATGAGTGCTATAGGTTAAAAGCTAGTAAGGGGACTTGAACCCGTAACCTGCTGATTACAAATCAGCTGCTCTACCAATTGAGCTATACTAGCTTGACACTACTATAACATTAATATATTTTTTTCGCAACTATAATATATTAACAGCCTTTGTTCTCTATATTGGAATTAGAGAACAAAGGCTGTGTCAATTATTTTGAACTAGTTTATGAAATATCTAAGTCATTATCTCTAGAATTAATATCTTGACTTATTTCATTGTAATTACAGTCAACATAATAAGAGATTGTTTGATCCAGGCAAGTAGCAGACCAACCTATTAACTTTTCATCTTCTAAAGAATTATCAAAATCTTCAAATTCATTGACAGTAGCAAAATTATTTGTTTCCATATCAATCTCCCAAAGCTCTCTAATGTACTATATGTATTACAGTTGTTAAGACACAAGTTTTATACAACTGCTCTTGATGCTATCATATATTATAGCATAGGTTGTTACAATTGTCATCCTAATTTTTTGGATACCAAATAATTTTTCTTAACCAGTGTTTTCATAGCTTTAGTTGATATCTTTAAACTAACCCAAGATTTTCTGTCAGATAACCATACTTTACACTTCTGTAAATTCACATTTTGTATTTTTTTTGTTCTTACATGTGAATGCGAAATAGAATAGGCATTGTTTTTCTTTTTTCCAGTTATAATACAGATCTTTGACATTCTAAATTTCCTTTATTGATTATTTATCTAAATATTTACTAACTGTAGTAGCTAATGTTGATTTAGGTACTGCGCCAATTACTGTATCTACCCTAGCACCATTTTTAAAAATCATTAACGTAGGAATACTTCTGATTCCATACTCGGTAGCTGTACTAGGATTCTCATCCGTATTAATCTTTACTACTTTAATACTATCACTATATTCATTGGCTATTTCATCTACCACTGGTGCAACCATCCTACATGGCCCACACCAAGGCGCCCAAAAATCTACTAGAACTGGCTGGTCATGTTTAAGAACTTCGTTATTAAAAGTAGAATCCATTACCTGAGAAACTGACACAATTATCTTCCTAAATATATATAAATTCCCCTGCTGAGATAATTGTAACATAGATTGCTTAGAATATATATATCTTAATTGTAATTCATATTTTTGATTAGTATAACTTATCATTACTATAAATAAAGTAATAACCAGTTGATCACTTTAAGATGATAAATTGTTAAGTAGGGTTATAGAAGAACTGATCTTCTGCATATATGATATATCGCATAATTACATGCTTAGTGGAGCTTGTAAAATAATAAACCTAATGAAACTGCCTTAAACTCAAGGAGGAATACATGTCTCAATCCGTAGAAGAACGGACAAGGATCAAAAACGAACGCTACGAGTCTGGAGTAATTCCATATGCAAAAATGGGATACTGGGACCCTGATTATGTTGTTAAAGAAACTGATGTATTGGCTTTATTCCGTGTAACGCCTCAACCTGGAGTAGATCCAATTGAAGCGTCTGCTGCTGTTGCGGGTGAATCATCAACAGCTACGTGGACAGTAGTATGGACAGACCTTTTAACTGCATGCGACCTATACCGTGCTAAAGCATATAAAGTAGATGCTGTTCCAAACTCTTCTGACCAGTATTTTGCATATATTGCATATGATATTGATCTATTTGAAGAAGGTTCAATAGCTAACCTAACAGCTTCAATTATCGGTAACGTATTTGGATTTAAAGCTGTAAAAGCATTAAGACTAGAAGATATGCGTTTACCAGTTGCTTATCTAAAAACTTTCCAAGGACCTGCAACTGGAACTGTTGTAGAACGTGAACGTATGGATAAATTTGGTCGACCTTTCTTAGGTGCAACTGTAAAACCTAAATTAGGTCTATCAGGTAAAAACTACGGGCGTGTAGTTTACGAAGGTCTTAAAGGTGGATTAGATTTTCTAAAAGATGATGAAAATATTAACTCTCAACCTTTCATGAGATGGAGAGAAAGATTTCTTTACTCTATGGAAGGTGTAAACCGTGCACAAGCTGCTGCTGGTGAAATAAAAGGTCACTACTTAAATGTAACAGCTGGAACTATGGAAGACATGTACGAAAGAGCAGAATTTGCCAAGGAGCTTGGAAGTGTTATCTGTATGATTGACCTTGTTATCGGTTATACTGCTATCCAAACTATGGCTATATGGGCTCGTAAAACAGATATGATTTTACATTTACATAGAGCTGGTAACTCAACATATTCTCGTCAAAAAGAACATGGCATGAACTTCCGAGTTATCTGTAAATGGATGCGTATGGCTGGTGTAGACCATATTCATGCAGGTACTGTTGTAGGTAAACTGGAAGGTGATCCTTTAATGATTAAAGGATTCTATAATACATTATTAGAATCTCATCTTGATGTAAATCTGCCACAAGGTATTTTCTTTGAACAAGATTGGGCTTCACTAAGGAAAGTAACTCCTGTTGCATCTGGAGGTATACACTGTGGCCAAATGCACCAACTACTTGACTATCTTGGTGATGATGTAGTTCTACAATTTGGTGGTGGTACAATTGGTCACCCTGATGGAATTCAAGCTGGTGCTACTGCAAATAGAGTTGCACTAGAAAGCATGGTTTTAGCGCGAAATGAAGGACGTGATTATGTTAATGAAGGTCCTCAAATTCTAAGAGATGCAGCAAAAACTTGTGGTCCTTTACAAACAGCTCTAGATCTTTGGAAAGATATTTCATTTAATTATACTTCTACAGATACTGCTGACTTTGTTGAGACTCCAACAGCTAACGTATAACTTAAATAAGTATCGATCGAGCTGATTCTTTTTATATATCTCAACGATACAGAATCAACATAATCAGAATCTAAACGCTCGATTCCTAATTTGCCTAAATATTATAAGGAGTATACAAAAGTGAGACTAACACAAGGAACGTTTTCATTCCTACCAGACTTAACCGACGAACAAATATCTAAGCAGATTGGATATGCAATTACTAGAAATTGGTCTATTAATATAGAATATACTGATGATCCTCATCCACGTAACGCATACTGGGAATTATGGGGATTACCATTATTCGATATCCAAGATCCAGCTGCTGTTATGTATGAGATTGCAAGTTGCCGTAAAGCAAATCCAGGTGTATATATTAAAGTTAATGCTTTTGATAACACTAGAGGCGTAGAAAGTTGCTGTTTATCTTTTATCATTAATCGACCAATTTCTGAACCTGGTTTTACACTGCTACGTACAGAAGATATTGGACGTAATCAAAAATACAGCATACATAGTTATGCAACCGAAAAACCGGAAGGTGTACGTTACTAAATAAAATAAATAGATTATATTATCTTAAAAATAGAATCTACTTAACATAAACACATAGAAAATTATCCTTACAGATAATTTTCTATGAATCTATAAAACTCACATACTATCAAAGATGGAACAACAATTTTCCGATGATACTCTTGTAAATTTACAAGAAGAATATAGTAAAACCGAAATTCAAGAGGTTATTGATGAACTCGATCGGGAACTTATAGGTCTAATACCAGTAAAAACACGTATTCGAGAGATAGCAGCATTGCTTCTGATAGATCGATTACGAAAAAGTTTAAACCTAGTATCTGGCAGTCCTGGTCTACACATGTCTTTTACAGGAAGTCCAGGTACTGGAAAAACAACAGTTGCTATGAAAATGGCAGATATACTCCACAGATTAGAATATATTAAGAAAGGACACTTACTGACTGTTACAAGAGATGATCTTGTGGGGCAGTATATAGGTCATACTGCTCCAAAAACAAAAGAAGTATTAAAACAAGCCATGGGAGGTGTCTTATTTATTGATGAAGCATATTATCTATATAAAGCCGATAATGAAAGAGACTACGGTGCCGAAGCAATTGAAATTCTGTTGCAAGTTATGGAAAATCAAAGAGATGACTTAGTTGTCATATTTGCAGGCTACAAGGATAGAATGGATAAATTTTATGAATCAAATCCAGGTTTATCCTCTCGAGTTACAAATCATGTAGATTTTCCAGACTATACTTCAGAAGAATTGTTAGAAATAGCTAAACTGATGATGCAAGAACAACAATATTGTTTTGCACCAGATGCTGACATCGTTTTGCTTGAATACACAAATCGACGAATGCAGCAACCTCATTTTGCGAATGCAAGAAGTATTCGTAATGCAATAGATAGAGCAAGAATGAGACAAGCCAACAGAATTTTTGCAAGTGGAGATAAAATACTTACAAAAGCTGATTTAGTAACCATACAATCAGAAGATATTTTAAAAAGTCGTCTTTTTGCAGGTGAATTTGGTAACTAGTAAAAAATACCATGATGGTAAAATTCGCATTATTGTGTTAGAATCTATTCAGACATCGAAGGCGGTGTGGCCAAGTGGTAAGGCAGAGGATTGCAAATCCTTTACCCCCAGTTCGAATCTGGGTGCCGCCTAGTTTTTCGTTGTAGCAATATATCAAGGGGGTGTGGTGGAATGGTAGACACAACAGACTTAAAATCTGTTGATCTTTATATGATCGTGAGGGTTCAAGTCCCTCCACCCCCATTATATTAGCAAAGCTATAAATACCAATATTAACTTATATATTATGTGTATATGTATAAATTGTTCGTATGTTCATATATGTTCAACATATCAGTTTATAAAAATTCAACATAACAAAGAAACAAGTGAAACAGATAATTTATTCTATCCATCACATCCTGTAATACATGCAAATCTAACAGATATAGAGACTTATTTAAGAGTAGATTGGGATGTTGTCGAATGTCTATCTTTTTTAGAACAACCTGGTAAATGGGTACATCACTAATGTATGGTTTTTAATGTAAGTTTTTTGCGAAGTAACTCTGTGTTAACATTAGATGCACGAGTTAGCGAAATTTTACCTGTCCTAGCAATTTCAACTATTCCATATTGAGAAAGCAATTGCTCAAGAGCTACAATCTTACCAGGATCACCTGTTACTTCTATAATCATAAATGTTTTTGAGATATCAACAATATGAGCACGAAAAATATGAATAATATCTAAAATATCTGATCTATACTGTCTAGAAGCATGTATTTTTAAGAGCATTAATTCACGTTCAACTGAAGGAATATTAGTAACATCATTAACTTTTAAAATATTTACTAATTTATATAATTGTTTTGTTAGTTGTTCGATAGTTCGATTATCACCTGGAACAACCATAGTAATTCTTGAAACACCAGGCTGTTCAGCCGGACCGACCGCCAAACTTTCTATATTAAATCCCCTTCTTGCGAATAAACCTGCAATCCTCGATAAAACACCTGATTCATCTTCAACTAACACTGATAATGTATGTTTCATAAGTTATTAGTCATTTTAATTAATAATATATTAAAGCCTTCATAGTTACTCAAATAAAATTTTAAAATTCAAGTATACCATTTCTCTATATAGTTCATTTTATTATCTATTATCTAATGTTATAATAAATCTTAGATATTTCATAATATTTTAATAATTACCTGAACAAATTTATAGTGTTGGAAAAAAATAAAAATTTTAAGAAAAAAAATATCGATATACCAATCATAAATGAACGCATACCATTTCCTGAAATTCGATTAATTAATGTACAAGGTAGCCAAGTAGGTATTTTATCTTTAGAAGAAGCTTTACAGTCAGCAGAAGCAGAAGGTTTAGATTTAGTTTTAATCAGTAATAAATCTAATCCTCCTGTATGTCGGATAGTAGACTACGGAAAATATAAATTTAACCAAGAAAAAAAAGCTAAGGAGGCCAAGAAAAAACAACATAGTTCACACTTGAAAGAAGTAAAAATGCGTTATAAAATAGAAGCACATGATTATCAAGTCCGATTAAATCAAGCATTACGTTTTTTACAAGCTAGTGACAAAGTTAAAGCCACAATTACTTTCCGAGGCAGAGAAATTCAACACGCTAACTTAGCCATAGAATTACTAGAGAAAATGGCCAATGATTTAGCTGATGTTTCAGATATACAACAAGCCCCATCACGTGATGGTAAGAATATGGTTATGATTCTAACACCAAAGAAATAAATTGTCTAACATACACAATCATTAATATTCATCAGGAGTTATCATAATGTCTAGATATAGAGGACCCAGATTACGATTATGCCGCAGGTTAGGTGACCTACCAGGATTAACACGAAAAACATCAAAAAAACAAACTCCGCCAGGAGAACATGGCAATAAAAATAAGAAGCCATCAGAATATGCAGTTCGCTTAGAAGAAAAACAAAAACTACGATTTAATTATGGTATTAATGAACAACAACTACTTAAATACATTAAAACAGCTAAAAAAGTACAAGGATCAACTGGATCAATTTTATTACAATTGCTAGAGATGAGATTAGATAATACAGTATTTAGACTTGGGCTTGCTCCTACAATACCTGCAGCACGTCAACTAGTTAATCACGGTCATATATGTATTAACAATAAAACAGTCTCAATCCCTAGTTACCAATGTAAACCGGGAGATACTATAACAGTGAAACAACAAAATAGTTCGCGTGATTTAGTTAACAAATACTTAGCATTTCCTGGCTTAGCAAATATTCCAAGCCATTTGGAGCTGGATTCTAAAAATCTAACTGGAAAAGTTAATGGTATAATTGAAAGAGAATGGGTTGCTTTACAACTCAATGAACTTCTTGTAGTAGAATACTATTCACGTAAATAATACCTTACCAATACTTATATTGATACTAGTATTCTACCAATTAGGTGGCTGTCTACTAGTTAAAGACCATATCAGCCTTTGACACCAAAGGCTAGCAGTTAACTTATAATGAGATATATGTCGAGAGATCCCAATATTTTGGCGATGACCATTTAAACTTGTAGATTTAATCGACTGATACGATTCTAAAGAAGGTATAAATAGAAAATTCTTATGTGCTAGGTCAGCTGTAGTTTCATTATCTTTCAAAAAATCTTCTAAATTATATACACGCAATTGAGGTTTTCGTGGTAGCTTTAAGTCAGCTTTCAAATTACGAAAATTATCCCATGCTTTAAGAGCTACATCTTTATTAAAAAAAACGGCTGCATATTTTTGATTAGATGAATCACCGGGGACTTGATAATAATAATGAAGATCTATCCTTTGCCCATTAAAACGGTTCACAGAAGGCACAGGCTCAATAAAATAAATTGGTTGACCTTGAAAATATTGTCTACCGTAGTTTTGTCTATTATCAAATTTAAGGCCCTTGCGATATTTGAAAGAATTTACTAACCTACCAACCTCTTCAAGATCAGGAAATAACCTAAATTCAATACGTGGTGGTGCTAATCGATTTAAACGATAATATGAGTGTAGACTAGTAGATACTACTTTCAAACCATTCTGATTTGATGAACGTATATATCGTGATCTAACAAACTCTTCGTATTCTTCAGCATCCTTCGGATTAATAAAAAACCATCCTTCATACACAGCTTGATTATCATGACTCCAAAGAAAACGATCATAATACCAAAGATATATTTTGTGAAATATGTTTTTACTATGTACAAGTTCACTGGCTGGCTCAGACAGAATCATTTGATTAAATCCATTGGCCAACACAAAAATAGGTAAGTTATTATTTTGCAATTTTTGTAGCAAAGCATATTGCAATTGAGTTGGAAATTGAGCAGATTTTCTACTATTCAGAAACCCATTGAAATATTTAGGTAATCTAATATTTAAACCTTTGGCCCAAAAATAACGAATAGCTCCATTTGGTACATAAGATTTTCTATCAATCAACTTAGTGCCAATATCAGTATAAATTTCTCCATATTGAAGAGCTTTAGTGATTGCAGAAATTAATTTTTTCTTATTACTTTTAAGTAATACAATATCCTGCTTTGCTAATAATGACGAGTATTTTTGAATCACAGGATTGGAATTTGACAAAAATATTGTTTGTCCCCAATATTTATTAAGTAACTCATAAAATAACTGAGTATTAGTATTATGCAATTTAGAAAAACGATAAAAAGATTCAGCTGCAAATATGAGCTTCAATGATTGAGTGCGATGATGAAACTGTAAATCATTAGAAAAAGATTGGTAGCCACACATTTTATGTCCTGGCGTACAGGTCGAGACTCTAAATGTTTTATGGCTGAAACTATGATTTAAAGTGTTTAAGTATGATATAAAAGACATAAATTCAATAAACTTATAAATTCTCTAGTAATAGAAATATTAATATAGCAAATATAACAGCAATTACAACAGCTAAATTAAGATTGAATCAATTTGCAAAATTTAACTAGGCTCAAAGTCAATAAAATCATATATTAGGATGCTCGATACCGATATAAATCATATTATTATATTATCTATTTTTGAATAAATAAACATAAGATGGAACTGGTGGGAGTTGAACCCACGTCCATGTTAATAAAAACATTTAAGAAGGTATCTAGATACTGCTAGATACAGAAAAAGATATCTTTACTATTAATACTCAACTTTACCTAAATGAACAAGATATTTCAACTTGCTTACTTTTTTAGAAGTATTTAGGAGCAACATATAAATTAATTATCAGAAAACATATGTAATTATTCTCTTAACTGATACTCAAGAAGTTTAGAAATCTAATATGGATTAATATAATATACCCACTAAACTTGTACTAAAACTCGAGATAAAGGAACTATTTGATTTTTTGCACTTAATTGTGTATTTTCAGGTTCATTAAAAATTAACCTATACTGTACTTCAAAAAATATATTAACATGTAGAAACCTAACAGTCCCTTAAATTAAATGACCAAATTATACAATATAGATTAACATACTTTATTTCTAACAACAAGATAAATTTAGTTTATATTGACGAGCAAGGAAGGATTTGAACCCTCGACCTCCAGAATCGGAATCTGGCACTCTATCCACTGAGTTACATGCTCTATCTATGATTATTTCACTTAGTTTTGAATATAATCTTGTCGCATAATTAATGCAATTTCTGCTTTTACTAATTCACAACCAATGTATAAACTGTGTGAAACAGACAATTCAGAATATATATATAAGTGCTTCTGAACTAAATGAATCATTGTATCTGCTTTTGTAGCCTTAAATATTACATAAGTTTGTGAGTCTTCTATAAACAACTTATTATTATATAGGTAGACTGCAAGAATAATATAATTATCCGGTATAACTATAATCTTACAATATACACTATCTTCAGTCACAGATAAGCGATTATAATCAACCAAAAGATTATAGTTGAACTTTTGAAAAAAAATTTGTGATATACATGGATATAAGTCTGTCATAAAGCAAAAAAAAAATCAATGGCAATCTATAATATGATGTTGAGTATAATGCAGATTATACAATATAAATTTATCTCCAAATAGACTAAATGCTCAACTATTATCTTTTATCTTTAACATGTAAGAGACTAAAATCGCACTATATTAAATATCATAAATGAATATAATTAACTCAATACAATCAATAAATAACTAGATTATACTATCAATATTATATATACCAATCTCTAATCTAGGAGGAACAAAAATTTATGCAAGATGCTATATCAAATATTGTAAATAAATATGACTTAGCTGGTAGGTATTTGGACGGAACAGCGTTAAATGAATTAGATAACTACTTTTCTACTGGACTAGATAGAATACGTATTTCAGAAATCATTAATAGTCAGGCATCAAATATTATTAAAGAAGCATCTGCGCAATTATATGAAGAACAACCTGAACTACTAAGACCCGGAGGAAATTCTTATACGACTCGAAGATATGCTGCTTGTTTAAGAGATATTGAATATTACTTACGCTATGCGAGTTATGCTATTGTTGCAGGTAACAATAATATCTTAGATGAAAGAGTCTTAGATGGTTTGAGAGAAACTTATAATTCTTTAGAAGTTCCCATAGGACCGACAATTCGTAGTATTCAAATACTGGCAGATATTATTACAGAAACGATTGCGATCAACCAAATTATACTTAATCAGAATAATATTGTAGATGAACCTTTTCAACATTTAATTAAAGGACTCAGTGAAAACAATATCTAACCACAAAATGTTTGTAATAAACTTCTTAACTTAGAATAGCCTTTTAAGTTTTATTATATGAACAAAACTAAGTTAGCTCAATGGGTACAATGTTTTATATACAGAATTAGTAATACATGTAACACTAAAATCAATACACTGAGCTTAAGTATATTGTATATGCTATTAGGTTTTTTTATCTCTAATGCTCTTTCAACAATACCTGGACAAACTGGTGATTGGGGTATTATAGCTGCTGCTATAATAGTTACTGTTTATGAAAGAATTAGTCAATATACATATCCATTAGATTTCAAAAAAGGCGTTAGTCAAGTTTTCGTCAATAGAATCAATTATATAAAGATAGGTATTCTATATGGCTTATTCGTAGATGCCTTTAAACTAGGAAGTTAGTATTTAACGTAAAATATAAATATATGATATCTCAGGTCAAAAACCATTGTTATTTTGACCGATAATTAAATACAATTAATAATCTATTTATCCAACATCAGTAACCATAGATAGAAATAATGCTGGATCACCTGCTTTAGGGGACTGTTCTTGAGGCCTAAACTTACGGACCGGACCTGCCCAATTTAATTGTGGCATAGTAGATTTATTCAAAAATGCTTCAGCAGTTCTCGGAGTCTTTAAATTAAATGGGACTTCTCCTTTACTTCTCTGTGCAATAATTCGTCGTCTCTGGTATGGAACTGTTGAATCACCAAAATTTTCCATATACTCTTCACTATTTAGCAACAAATCAACAAAACTTTCTAAACCTTTCGATCCTATAATGACAGAAAAGGCATACTTTTCTCTATCATTATAAATATCACGTCCTAAAATTCTCTGTACACACATTTCAGCAAAGCGATAATTATTATTAACATCATAATTCAACTTCCGAAAACTGTCTGATAATAATAAGCCTTTAATTAAATCTTTAACCTTAATTTGATTAAAACGTAGCTGTGACTCAAGAAAACATTCAGACGTACTCTTTAGAATTTGATGTTCACTGAATACTTGTCTATACGCAGCCCAAATAATCTCATCCATACCATTAGCATTAGGTAGATTATCTGTAGTGTATACAGTAGGCTGTTCATCGCCTGGACAAGTTTCAAAGCCGTTAACACGTTGATTTTGAGTTGAGAAAGAATAATTTAATATTGGAATAGACATATTTGGTCTCCAGGATATCATATAGTATTTCTGATAGCATCACAAATAAACTTTGTTAGTTATGACATAGCATACTCTTACATTATTATATCTAAGAATAAATATAGTATAATTTTTATATATCTCAATATATAAGAATAACTATGCACACTACAGTATACTACGAAAATGATTTTCACAGTTATTTGTATACACAAAAATTCGATTTATGTATGACTAGCATAAGAAAATGTAAATATTAGAAAATGCAACTGTGTATAATTTATCTAAATAAATATACTTTCACTGAATGCTTAAAAATTGAAAGTTTAATTTAGATGATATTCTATAAATTTATATATACATTTCATTGCAATGAATCAACCTAATAATTTAAACCTCGAACAACAATTTAGAATTACTATTATACGAAAAAAACTTATTCATTTAAGAACCGATGATAGTAGAAACTACCTCCAATTAACCCTCAAATATATGTTGATAAAAGACAATATCATCAAATTTCTTGTTAAAAACCAAAGAATACAATAAAAAAATTAGGATACAAAATCGATATTAAAAGTTCTATATAATCATAACTATTTCTTGCATTCTTGCACTTGAGAAAAATGTAACAGTTTATTAATTTGTTATCAGAGTTTTGACTGATATGTCATATATTGTAGTTTCGATACTAATACATCAACTTGTCGAAAAAAAAGACAGTTGAAACAGCTAAGTCCTTTATATTTGTAATAGGGAGAGCTCCATGCTTGACGCATTTTCTAGAGTTGTAGTGAATTCAGACGCTAAAGCTGCTTACGTTGGTGGCAGTGATTTACAAGCTCTTAAAAAATTTATTGCTGACGGTAACACTCGTCTTGATGCCGTAAACTTCATCGTATCTAATGCTAGTTGCATCGTTTCAGATGCTGTATCTGGTATGATTTGCGAAAATCCTGGTCTAATTGCTCCTGGTGGTAACTGCTATACAAATCGTCGTATGGCAGCATGCTTACGTGATGGAGAAATTATTCTACGCTATGCTTCATATGCTCTTCTAGCAGGCGATCCTTCAGTACTAGAAGATCGTTGTCTAAATGGCTTAAAAGAAACTTATATTGCTCTAGGAGTTCCAACTAACTCTTCTGTAAGAGCTGTAAGCATTATGAAAGCTGCTGCAGTTGCATTTATTACTAATACAGCATCACAACGCAAGATGGCTTGTACATCTGGTGACTGTTCAGGACTAGCATCTGAAATTGCTAGCTACTGTGACAGAGTTGCTGCTGCTATTAGCTAACTTAAATCACAACATAAATCTAAACTGTACCTGATTTAAGTTAATTGAAAAAAACAACACATGCAAGGAGAAACAAATGAAATCAGTTATGACTACTACGATCAGTGCTGCAGATGCTGCTGGTCGTTTCCCATCATCATCAGATCTTGAGTCAATCCAAGGAAATATTCAACGTGCTGCAGCGAGACTAGAAGCTGCAGAAAAATTAGCTGGCAACCATGAAGCTGTTGTAAAAGAAGCTGGTGATGCTTGTTTTGCTAAGTATTCTTACCTTAAAAATCCTGGTGAAGCTGGTGACAGTCAGGAAAAAGTTAACAAATGCTACCGTGATATTGACCATTACATGAGAATTGTAAACTATTCTTTAGTAGTTGGTGGTACAGGACCTCTTGATGAATGGGCTATCGCAGGAGCTCGTGAAGTATATAGAACACTAAATCTACCTGCTGCTTCTTACATCGCTGCATTTACTTTTACACGTGATAGACTATGTGTACCTCGTGATATGTCAGCTCAAGCAGGTGTTGAATATGCAGCTGCTCTTGACTATATCATTAACGCTTTAAGCTAGAATATGATATCACTGATTTTCAAACTTTAAATAAAGTTTGAAAATAATGAAAGAAATTAAATTAATGGATGATCTTGTAAATAAAACTACAAGATCATCCATTATCACTTTAAAGATTTTAGACGATTGATGTAAGAAAAATTAAGATATAATAATATTATTAGTCCATATCATAAACTGTACAACTACAAGAGAAAAATACCGGAGCAAATAATGAACTGGAATACTGTACACAACACACTAATAAATATATCTTTTTTCTTTTTACTCTCTAGCTTATTAACTTGCTGGATTACAATTGCTTTTCCAAATATAAACCAATTACAAATAATAAATAAAAACTTAATTAAAGTCACTAATTTAATATTAGCGATCATTTTAGCAATTAGATGGACGGTTAATGGTTATTTCCCGCTTAGCAATTTATATGAATCCTTAATATTCCTAACGTGGTGTCTTACATTAGCACAAATTTTAATTGAAGAGCAGATCAAAAGCCACATAGTAAATGCTATTAGTTTACCTATAGATGTTTTTATCATAGCATTTGCAAGTTTATCATTACCAAATGGTATGCAGCAAGCAAGTCCTTTAGTGCCCGCTCTACGTTCTAATTGGCTGATGATGCATGTCACCGTCATGATCTTAAGTTATGCTTTTTTATTAATTGGCTCTCTTCTTTCTATATTATTTTTGATTCTCATATATACAAGAAGTTTAAATCATTCCACGGAAACAAGTTTAAAAATGATGCAAAATACCAGCAACAATGTATATAATTTATACAGCAATAACAACCTAACTAACTCTTTAGAAGCACGTATGAACTTATTAGAAGGTTTAGATAATCTAAGTTATCGCATCATTGGCCTGGGTTTTCCTTTACTTACTATAGGTATCATTTCTGGTTCTGTATGGGCAAATGAAGCATGGGGATCATACTGGAGTTGGGATCCTAAAGAAACATGGGCATTAATTACCTGGCTAGTCTTTGCATCATATTTACATTCAAGGTTAAATCAAGCATGGTCAGGTAAAAAACCTGCTATACTTGCATCTCTAGGTTTTTTTATAGTCTGGGTATGCTACCTTGGAGTAAATTTTTTAGGACAAGGGCTACATAGCTACGGATGGGTTTCATAGGTTAATACAAGTACCTGTAACTTAAAGACAATACAATAAGCAAGTAAAAATTGTAAAAATTAAATGTTAATTCTTATAATATTCGTATTGCAAGAGTGACTATTGTAATCTAGAATATCTAAAGAACTAATAACAACAATATCAAATTTCACATATACACGGATGAACTAATGAATATTAACAATACAATCGCTTTAATGACTTCTAATACTAACTGGTCGACACAAATAGCCTTTATTATGATTACTAGTAACATTTTTGCTATAGGTATTGGGAGATATGCCATTCAAGTCAGAAATCTAGGTCCTTCTATGTCTATTGCTGGTTTACAAGGATTTGGCTTAACAGAATTATTAGCAACAACGAGTTTAGGACATGTAATTGGTGCTGGTATCATTCTTGGTTTACGTAGTACAGGTTTAATTATTTAAGACTAATAATATACATTCTAAGATATCAAAAGTAATGCCTAATGCTCATAAAATGTCCCCATTTTTCTAAATTTTTGGTATCTTTTTACTAAACGTTGATGATTACTGAGCAACTGTAAATTTTGTAAATTTTTTATTAGTTCATGCTTCAGATAATAAGCGGCTAGCTTTGGATCCATTTGAGATCCACCTAATGGCTCTGGAACAATATGATCAATTATACCTAATAATTTCAAATCAGAAGAAGTGATTTTCAGAGCTTCTGCAGCTTCTGGAGATTGTTGACTGTTTTTCCAAAGGATAGCGGCACATGCCTCTGGTGTTGCGACCGTATAAACTGCATATTCTAACATTAACATAATATCCCCAATGCCTATACCTAATGCTCCTCCAGAACCACCTTCTCCTATGACAGTACAAATAATTGGGACTTGAAAGGCAAACATCTCACGTAAATTTCTTGCAATTGCTTCTCCTTGACCGAGCCTTTCAGCTTCAATACCAGCCCAAGCACCTGGTGTATCAATAAATGTTAAGATAGGAAAATGAAAGTTATTAGCATACTGCATTAGACGTAATGCTTTACGATAACCTCCTGGAGATGGCATACCAAAATTTCTAGCTACATTATCTTTTGTATCCTTTCCTCTCTGGTGTCCAATGAAAACTACTGTTTGACCATTTAATTTACCTATACCTCCCACCATTGCTGGATCATCAGCCCCGCCTCGATCACCATGAAGTTCAATACAATTATCTAAAATATGAGGAATGTAATCAAGCGTTGTTGGTCTATCTGCCTGACGAACTAAATGCAAACGTTGCAGAGGAGCTAATGAAGAAAAAATATCCTTTTTAAGATCTATAAAATCTTTTTGTAAAAGATCTAGATCATGATCTAAACTCAATTGATTTTGGATAACTAAATCAGACAAGTGTGTAATTTGGTTTTCAAGCTCTGTCACTGGTTTCAAAAAATCCAATGGTAAAGACTTTCTATCGGTAATCGTCATAATTTTATTAACAGTTAAAGTAGTATCAAGTAATGTAATCGATTTATATATTTAAGTTCAATATTTATCTGTTCTAATTTACTTTTTTAAGAACCACAGCTAATAGATTAGATAAATCATTACAAATATGCATGAAATCATCTGTAATTTCAATACTATTATGCAAAAACATATAAAATAAATTAAAAAATCTTGGATCATCAAAACGTTGTGAGATTCTTGTAGTTGCACGTATTAGATCATCGTAATTAATACCTCTGTCACCTTGCAAATATGATAAATGACATAAAATTTTACTTTCAAAACAAGTACTAGATAAAGGATCCAACTTAGATTCAACATTATACGAGACCAGCTCCAATGGAATAATATCAATTACTGAATCATTCAAAAGACCAGTCTGATTACTTTCTACAAGCGAATTTTTAGGAATAAACATTGTAGAGGAATTTAGTTTTACTAAAGCTAATACCGAATTCAATTGGCTGCTTACCTCAAGTACTGAACCTACTACTAAACCTCTGAACCTAACAGATGTCCCAGGTTTAATTCCATAAGCACTATCAAATTCAATGAAGATAGAGTAACCCTTGCCAACAAACTCTTGATTAACAATAAACCATGATATTATAGAAAAACATACTACAAGAATCAGGAATAAAAGACGTATAAATGCAATTTTGTTTTGAGATACACTTGTTTTCATAAAATACAATCAAAGACATAGTTATATGTTAGCTACATATCCAATACTTTTATGTCCTATATCTCTAAAGTACATACAAGTCACTAAGAATACTTCTGCTATCTTTTGCTAATTCATAATTATGTAAACAATGAATACTAGGATCGGTTTTCTTTTTCAAAGAGTACATAATTTCACTTACTTCTTTAGACAGATCCAAAGCTGATTGATTAGTATTAAAAAAAGAACCCATACCAATACCTGAAGCACCACAAGAGATGGCAATCGGAGCTGTGAGTGGAGTAATACCAGAAGAAGACATCACTGGAATTTTCAACATATTGGATAATACAGATGTACTACATAAAGTTGCTGAGGCATATTTTAAAGCCTGTGATACATTTGATACATCAATTAGTTTACTAGAAACACCTTCAGTTTGAACCATATCTACTCCTATATCTTGTAAATTTCTTCCTAAGACCAATTGATTATGAAAATTCAAATTATGTGGAATAGTTACGCAAAGTGGTACATGAGGTAGTCTAAGTTTAAGTTCTCTTGACATATTAAAGATTTGTCTTGGTGTTAAGTAAATGTTTTTTCTATAGAAAACATCGAAATTTCCAATCTCTAAGATATCTGCTCCTGCTAAATAACATGCTTCCAATTCCCTGATACAAATAGAAGATACACAAACTGGTATTGTAAGCAAAGATTTTAAAGTTACAACAAAATCAATATTGGCAGCAATATCAACATAGCTAGCCTCTCCAATTTCTGCTGCTTTTATTGTTGGAATTGACTTCAATAAATTAAAATTATCTATACCAATAATCACCTTCAATAAATTTCTATTATCACAAGCTTCATTTATAATATCATGTAATACCATATGTTTATTCAATCCTGATGCTCAAAAATACTATATTACTAATCATCCATATAAACTTATCAAATAAATATGTATAGTACTAAACAGTTCTAATACTATACATACATTAAGTTTATTCCAAATTACGAATTGTTCTGATGATTTTTTAGTAAGCTAATCCCATACTACGTGTTGTTTCAGCACCAAGATAGACTCTTACACTCAAGAAATCAGTAGGACATGCTGTTTCACAACGTTTACACCCAATACAGTCTTCTGTTCTAGGAGAAGAAGCTATTTGTCCAGCTTTACAACCATCCCAAGGAACCATTTCTAACACATCACAAGGACATGCCCGCACACACTGGGTACATCCAATACAAGTATCATAAACTTTTACATTATGAGCCATAAATCAAGTCAACTATAAATAATGATGGTAGTATACTACTGCATTAACCTAACGAATATAACTGGATGATATTATAAATTACTTTGAGGCTTTTAGGCCACTACATTAAAAAACTTTATAAATTTTTTAATTTACAGATTTATATTGCGATATAGCAGGATTAGCAACTGGACTATCTAGCTCAGAAGGAGGTACAATTTGCCAGAATAAAGGCAAAAATTGATCCCAAGCATTTAAAATTAACTGAGCTTTTATACTTTTCGTTTTAGACAAATGCATAGATAGTAAATTTCTTAATTCTTGTTCTCCTTCATGTGTTTGTATACGTTGGACTTTTACAATCTCTTGATTAATTCTTTTAAGAACTTCATCATTCTCATCCAGGAAATAAGCTATACCACCTGTCATACCAGCTGCTATATTTCTACCAGCAGGCCCTATAACGACAATAGTACCACCTGTCATATACTCACAAGCATGATCACCAACACCTTCAACTACAGCTTGAGCCACTGAATTTCTAACAGCAAAACGTTCACCAGCTTGTCCATTAGCAAATAAAAAACCACCTGTAGCACCATATAGACAAGTGTTACCTATAATCACCTGTTCTTCTGGCTGATATTGAGAACCAGAAGGTGGTATTACTACAATTTCCCCTCCATTCATGCCTTTACCAACATAATCATTAGCTTCACCAAATAAATAAAAAGACATGCCCTTGGAGATAAAAGCACCATAACTTTGGCCAGCTGATCCATAAAAACTTAAATTTATTGCTCCGGAAAAACCATGATTACCATACAACTGAACAATTTGACCAGAAATTCGAGCACCAACTGATCGATTAGTATTTAAAATATTCACTTTTTTGGAAACTGATGAATTATTATGAATTGCATTTATGATACCCGGATCTGCTAATAACTCATCATCAAGTACAGGACCATTGGAGTGAGGGAATTGACTCAGAGAATCTTGCCACGAATTTGTTGTTTGACATGATAAAGCCAACAATTCATTGATTTTCAAGTTTGAGCTAGATGTTTTGGCTAGCTTGATATTAGAATTATGTTCTAGTAAATTTGATTTACCAATAATTTGATCTAAACTTTGATATCCTAAAGATGCCAAAATCATACGCACTTCTTCAGCGACAAAAACAAAAAAGTTAACTAAATCAGACGGTATACCTGGATAACGATTACGTAAATCCTGCCTTTGTGTAGCCACACCAACAGGACAATTATTAGTATGGCAAATTCTAGCCATGACACAACCAGTTGCAATCATTGCCACTGTACCAAATCCGAATTCTTGCGCGCCCATAATTGCAGCCAAAACAATATCTAATCCCGTTCTTAAGCCTCCATCAACTCTTAAGACTACTCTATTGCGCAAATTATTATCTAGCAATAATTGATGGACTTCGGTTAATCCTAGCTCCCATGGACCACCAGCATGCTTAATAGAACTTAGAGGTGATGCCCCTGTACCACCATCATGGCCAGAAATTTGAATTATATCAGCATTTCCTTTAGCAACACCAGCAGCAACAGTCCCTATACCAATTTGTGCTACTAACTTAACAGAAACCTTTGCCTGTGGATTAATTTGATGCAGATCAAAAATAAGTTGTGATAAATCCTCAATTGAATAAATATCATGATGTGGAGGTGGTGAAATCAATGTTACCCCTGGTTTACAATTACGTAATTGTGCAATATAAGGACTAACTTTCTTACCAGGAAGCTGACCTCCTTCACCTGGCTTAGCGCCTTGTGCAATCTTGATTTCTAACTGCTGACCACTCATTAAATACTCAGGAGTAACACCGAAACGCCCTGAAGCAATCTGTTTAATTGCAGAATTTGCCAAATCATTAGTTTGTAAACCTTTCAAATGAGGAAATTGATCAGCAAGACCAGTATCATTAACTTTCTCAATAGATTTAAATCGAATAGGATCTTCACCTCCTTCACCAGAATTTGATTTGCCACCTATTCTATTCATAGCAATAGCCAACGTTTCATGTGTTTCTCTTGATAATGCTCCAAGAGACATACCACCCGTACAAAACCGTTCCATAATTTTATCTACTGACTCAACTTCTTCTATTGCTATTGGCAATTGCACTTTTTTAATTTTTAATAAATCCCGTAAGTTGGTTGGAGGTCTATTTTCTAATAACGAAGTATATTTATTATATAAAGATTGATCTTTGGAACGAACTGCTTTATGTAAAGTTTTAGACATTTCGGGATTATTCACATGATATTCAGCTCCTGGACGGTACTGAACATAACCCAAATTCACTAACTTTTTAGGAAGTACCACATCAAAGGCACTCCTATAAGTTGTTTCTAATTGACTAGATAATTCATTTAAACTCATACCACCTACTCTTGAGACAGTACCTTTAAATGCAAGATCTACAATATCTTGTCCTAAGCCTAGAATTTCAAATATCTGTGCTCCATGATAACTAGACAACAAAGAAATGCCCATTTTAGATAAAATTTTCAGTAGACCTGCTTCAATTGCGATCCGGTAGTTATCTTGTGCAACTTCAACACTTAGTTTTTGAATTTTTCCATTAGCCATTAATTTTTGAGTTTTAGGATGATACCACCAATTTCTGGCTGTTTGAAAACCTAGATAAGGACAAACTGCACTAGCTCCATATCCAATCAAACAGGCAAAATGATGTGTATTCCAACACTGTGCTGTCTCAACAATTAGTGAAACTTGTTGTCTTACATTATGTTCAATTAAATGATGATGGACTGCACCTACAATTAATAATGGTGGCACAAACATTTCATGTTCACTAATTTGTTCAGCAAAATCTGTGAGGATTAATACATCTACATTTTCATTGACAAGATTCAGTGCTTGGTCACAAATTTGACTTATTGGTTTAAGAAGATCAATCTCATCTATGTTTTTTACATATAAAGTACTAATTTTTTCACACTTTAAGCCTGATACTAATATTTGCTTTAATTCATTTTCATTTAACACAGGAGACTGGAGCTGAATTCTCTTAGCTATTGAATTCTGAGGAGACAACAAATCTGGCTTTGAACCCAAGGTAACATTTAAAGACATCACCAAACTTTCCCGCAGTGGATCTATAGCTGGATTAGTAACTTGTGCAAAACGCTGTTTAAAATAGTCATATATAATATGAGGGTTAGAAGATAAAATAGCTAAAGGAATATCATCACCCATACAAAAAGTTGGCTCTTTCGCTGAACTTGCCATATGTTCAATAACTAATTCAACATCTTCATTCGAATAACCAAAGGCTGTGTGAAAACGCATCAGATCAATATCCGATTTACAATCATCTATTAAATAAGACTGTTTATTTAAGATATGCTGATATTGTTTTAACCAATCCCCATAAGGTAATTGTTGAGCTATTTGATTTTTAATCGACCAGTTATCAGAAATAGTACCAGTTAACATGTCAACAGATAGCATTTGTCCTGGTCCAAGTCTACCTTTCTTATTAACTTTATGAGACTCTAACTCTAAAACACCACTTTCTGACGAGACAATAATTAAACCTTCTGTAGTCACACAATAACGTGCTGGTCTTAATCCATTACGATCTAAAGTAGCTCCCACACTTTTACCATCACTGAAGACAACTAAAGCAGGACCATCCCATGGCTCTTGTAAGTGGCTGTAATAATCATAAAAATCAACAATATCAGGAAACTTATCCAATGCAGGCTGATTCTTATATGCTTCAGGAATAAGAATCATCAACGCTTCTTCTGGAGATCTTCCAGACGAAACAAGTAATTCTGTTGCAGCATCCAAATTTGCGGAATCACTATTTTCATAGTTCACAATTGGTCTAATATCATTTAATCGATCATGCAAAAAACGATGATTAAATAAAGATTCTCGTGACTTCATCCAATTCAAATTACCAAGTAAAGTATTAATTTCACCATTATGAGCAATAAATCTCATGGGTTGTGCTAAAGGCCACTTAGGCATTGTATTAGTACTAAAACGTCTATGATATACAGCAAATACACTTTTATACTTGGGGTGATATAAATCCTGATAAAACTGGCCCAATACAGCTGAACGCAACATACCTTTATAAACAATTGTACGTGCAGAGAAAGAACATATATAAAATTGATTATTTGAAATACTATATTGCTGGGCCACTAGTTTTTCAATTCTTTTACGTATAGCATACAATATAGCTTCGAAATTATCGCCTTCGAGACTACTACTAGATACAAAACATTGTTTAATTAATGGTCTATTATGCCGTGCTTGTTGACCTAATACTTCATCAATAATGGGTACATTTCTCCAGCCAATAATGGTCAGTTTTTCATCTTGTATAACCCATTCAAATAACCTTTGTATATTATCTGAATCGTCAGGAGGCAAAAATATCATAGCCACACCAACATTAGAAGTCTGAAGATCAATGTCGAAAGATTCTTTAAACAAATCCCATGGAATTTGTGTCATTATACCAGAACCATCTCCAGTATCACGGTCTGCGCTACAAGCACCGCGATGTTCCATACACGTTAAACATTTTAACGCTTGAATTACTAATTCATGTGAAGGATGTGCAGAAGGTTTTACTAAAAAACCAACTCCACAAGCGTCTCTTTCCTGTAATACTGAGGGTTGACCAGTATAATTTACTAATAAAGAAGTATAATATTTTGATGCTTGCATATATTTATTAATAGTGTATTCAAGAAAATATATAAAAATACAATATAAAAAATCACACTAATAAGTATACTGAGAAAGTCATCTACTACTATTATTATAACTATACTATACATAATTTGTTTTAATACATAATAAAGTAAATCTAATTAGCAGCCATGAACTTGCACTCCGGATATTCTCATTTGTATATTTTTATATATCATTACTTTTATGATTATTACACAGATGTTATAAAGATCTATAAATTTTCGTAAATTGATATTGAATACGGTAAATATACACTAGTATTCATAGCCAATCGACATCTTTCTCAAATATCTCAGATAATCAATACATCACAGATAGAAAGTTAACCAACTAATATGCTACACTCAAATTCTATGGAATCTAATCAGATTATCTATAAAACAGAAGAATTATTGGAAAATGCTTCTAATAGATTTAAGATTACAGTTCAAGTTGCTAATCGAGCAAAACGACGCAAATATGAAGATATTGATATAGTAGATGATCCACGTATTAAACCAGTAATCCGTGCTATACTTGAAATGGCAGATGAAATAAGTCAACCTGAAATCATAAGTGATTAAACAGAAAGCTAGCCGTGAAATAATTCTTAAAATAAATTTCTATTTTAGTAGAGATATACTCTTGTGTATAAGTTATACAATATTGCAGTAACTTTAATAAATATATTTTATCTAGTCAATTCAAAAAAGATAAAAATTGGAATAAATGCAATAGTACTCAATGTACTAATGATTGGATACTAAAATTATTCTTACTAATTAAGGAGAAAACAGACATGCTAGATGCATTTGCTAAAGTAGTTGCACAAGCTGATGCTAGAGGAGAATTTTTAAGTAATACACAACTAGACGCCTTATCAACTATGGTAAGCGAAGGACAAAAAAGACTAGATGTAGTAAATAAAATCAATTCTAATGCTTCTGCAATAGTTACGAATTCTGCTCGTGCTTTATTTGCAGAACAACCTCAATTAATCCAACCTGGAGGAAATGCATATACCAGTAGAAGAATGGCAGCATGCTTAAGAGATATGGAAATAGTTTTGCGTTATGTTAGTTATTCAATGGTAGCTGGTGATTCTAGCGTACTAGATGATCGTTGCTTAAATGGCTTACGAGAAACTTACCAAGCTTTAGGCACTCCAGGTTCCTCTGTAGCTGTTGCTATTCAAAAGATGAAAGAAGCATCAATCGCATTAGCCAATGATTTAAATGGAGTACCTCTAGGAGACTGTAGTGCTTTAACTGCTGAACTAGGAGCCTATTTTGATCGTGCTGCTCTAGCCGTAGTATAAATCCATAAAGTCAACATCATATTTATTGGATTACAAATAATATTATCAAATATATCTGAAGGACATTTTATGAAAACTCCTATTACAGAAGCAATCGCATCAGCAGACAGCCAAGGTCGTTTCCTAAGTAATGCTGAACTACAAGCTATAACTGGTCGCTATGATAGAGCTGCAGCTAGTTTAGAAGCAGCAAGATCATTAACTAATAGTGCACAACGTTTAATTACTGGAGCTGCACAAGCAGTTTACACTAAATTTCCATTTGTAACTCAGATGCCTGGTCCAACATATGCATCGAGTGCAATTGGCAAAGCAAAATGTGCTAGAGATATTGGTTATTATCTTCGTATGACAACCTATTGTTTAGTTGTTGGTGCAACAGGTCCTATGGACGAATATCTAGTTGCAGGTTTAGAAGAAATTAATCGTAGTTTTGAACTATCACCAAGTTGGTACATAGAAGCTTTACAATATATTAAAACAAGCCATAATTTATCCGGACAAGTAGCTAACGAAGCAAATACGTATATAGATTATGCTATTAATACTTTAAGTTAAATAACAGTCTGTTTCAGAAGCTAACTTTTAATTAATAACCGCAAAAAAATATTTTAAAAATATTTTTTTGCGGTTTCTTAAATATTACATTTATAATAAATAAGAGATTATTAATTAGTATTATAAATAATTGATAATATCGCCAAATAAGTATATAGTTTATTTATAAATTTAATAATTCTCATGCAAAATAATCAAATTCATCCTATCGTTTTAACCATACTTGATGGCTGGGGCATCGGCAATCCAAATCAAAGCAATGCGATTCATAAAGCTCAAACACCAACTATACATCAACTACAAAAATTATATCCTCATACAAGTTTACATGCATCAGGCATGAATGTCGGATTACCAGTTGGACAAGTCGGTAATTCCGAAGTAGGACATACTACAATTGGAGGAGGAAGAACTATACTGCAAGACTTGGTCAAAATTACCAAATCGATAGAAAATCAAAGCTTCTATGAGAACAATATTTTAAACGATATATGTTTAAAAGTTAAAGCCCAAAAAAGTCAAATACACCTTATCGGCTTATGTTCTGACGGAGGAGTACATTCGCATATAGAACATTTATCAGCATTATTAAAGCTTATTCATGTACACGAAATAAAGAATATATGCATTCATTTTATTGCTGATGGACGTGACACTGAACCAACATGCGCGATTAAATTCATAAAATATATACAGAGCAAAATTCAAAAGTTAGGTATCGGAAAATTATGCACGATCAGCGGAAGATACTATGCTATGGATCGAGATTGTAGGTGGTCACGAACACAAGCATTCTATAAAATTCTTACTGAAGACCAACCAATTAACATACAAGATCCACATAGGGTTGTAGAATCTTTCTATGAACAAAACATTTCTGACGAATTTATAATACCAACACGCATTAATGAAGGGATTATCAAAGATTATGATGGGATTATATTTTTTAATTTCAGACCTGATCGTATGCGACAATTATCTCAAGCCTTTTGTAAAGAAAATTTCAGAGGTTTTCCAATAAAAACATTTAGAGGCTTAGAAATATGTAGCTTTACACAATATGATTCAACTCTACCAATACCTATAGCTTTTAAGGCTGTTAGTAAAAGGAACTTTTTAGGGGAAATTATTGCAAAGAATAACTACAAGCAACTAAGAATAGCAGAAACAGAAAAATATGCACATGTTACATATTTTTTTAACGGAGGTGTAGAAGAACCTTTCGATGGTGAAGATCGAGAACTTATCTCTAGTCCACAAGTTGCAACATATGATCAAGCACCATCTATGTCCGCTACTCAAATTACACAAAGTGCAATTAATGCAATCAACAAAGGTATATACTCATTAATTGTAATCAATTACGCTAACCCGGACATGGTTGGACATACTGGTAATTTGGCAAGCACTATTGAAGCTATCGAATGCATTGATCAACAGATCTGTCAGCTTGTCGATGCTATTAATGTTAATAAAGGAACAATAATAATTACAGCAGATCATGGGAATGCTGAATATATGCTTGACGATAACAACCAAAAATGTAAATCACATACTACCAATCCAGTACCATTCATATGGGTTAATCATGAACTTCGTAAACATCAAGATCATAACGCAAATGTTCAATTAAAATCTACAGGATCTCTAGCAGATATAGCACCAACAATTATTGACCTTCTCAACTTAGATAAACCCAAAGAAATGACTGGCACTAGTTTAATCGAGAGAATAACACGTAAATATAGAAGTACAATCCAATTGTAAACATACAAAGTATAACATTATCACCTAATTAATGATACACTTTAATATTCATTCCAACTTCATTAAAGTTTGGAATCATACATTTACTCCAACATCTAAATCTCAAATTCGCACGAACAAGTTAATACCTCAATATATTCGTGTATTACTTACGAACAACGGTTCTTTTACACGTAATAGTACAATTATTTACCAACAACTGACAGATATTATATTAGTTCAAGAATATACTGAAAGATATTCACCAGAAATTGTAGACTTAAATATAAAAACCTATGATACATACCAACGAAAAATATGGTTAACAAATACATCAAGTAAAAAAAAATTATTTTTGCTCAATCCAATAGTGCTCATGATTTAATTTCACATTTACTATTCAAAACACAACCTATTGGTACTAATTTAATCAAAAATCAAATTGATATACACAGGAAAATCACTAGTATATATGCGGGCTACTACTTCAATATTGAACAATGCTTTAACACAAATGAATTATTGTGGGGTCGATCTTATGATATAAGTATTACTGCTGAAATCACAATCACAATTAACGAAATTTTTTCACCGTGTCTATTTCAGGATCTTTTACAACATTAAATATTACATAATTTATGTTTAATCTTTTCACTCATCCAAGTACAAAAATTTTACGTCAAAATGAAAAACAAATCCATCATATCAAGACATTATCATATAGCATGGAAAAATGGGATGATAACACATTAAAACGACAGACACCTAAATTAAAAAACATGTTGCAGAATAATCGCAGTATGGATCATATATTGCCTGAAGCCTTCGCAACCATTCAAGAAACATGTCGCAGACTTTTTGGTATTAAATTATTTGATGTTCAACTTCTAGGAGGAATCATTCTTCATCAAGGTAATATTACAGAGATGAAAACTGGGGAAGGGAAAACATTAACTGCAACATTACCAGCATATTTAAATTCACTTGATGGTAAAGGTGTACATGTAGTTACAGTTAATGATTACTTAGCTAAAAGAGATGCTGAATGGATGGGACAAATCTACAACTTTTTAGATCTGGGGACAGGTCTAATACAACAAAATATGGCACCAGATATTCGCCAAATTAATTACAAAAAAGATATTACTTATATTACTAATAGTGAACTAGGCTTTGATTATTTACGAGACAATATGGCTATTAATAAAACAGATATTGTACAACAGGGCTTTCATTTCTGTATTATTGATGAAGTTGATTCAATTCTTATCGATGAAGCTAGAACACCACTAATTATTTCAGGACCATCTGATATACCTACTAACCAATATATTACAAGCAATACTCTAGCTCAACAATTAATTAACAAAAAACATTATGAAATAGATGAAAAAGCGAAAAATATAATATTAACAGACAAAGGCATTATTTTCTGTGAGGAATTTTTGGGGATTCCAAATATTTACCAGCTAGAACAACCATGGGCACAGTATATTCTGAATGCACTTAAAGCACATCAAATCTTCTTAAAAGATCGTAACTATATCGTAAGAAATAATGAAGTTGTTATTGTTGATGAATTTACAGGGCGCTTAATGCCCGGTCGTCGATGGAGTGATGGATTACACCAAGCCATAGAAGCAAAAGAAAATGTTAGTATACAACAAGAAAATCAAACTTTAGCATCTATTACATACCAAAATTTCTTTCTTCTTTATAATAAACTAGCTGGCATGACTGGGACAGCAGCCACTGAATCTCGAGAATTCGAAAAAATTTACAAGACTAATGTTGTATCCATACCTACAAATAAGAGATGTATAAGAGCAGACCTACCAGATCTAGTATATAAAAAAGAATACAATAAATGGGTAGCTATTGCCAATGAGTGTTATGACATGTATAAACTTGGTAGACCGACACTTATTGGAACTACTAATGTAGAAAAATCAGAACTATTAGCAAAATTACTAGATGAATATCAAATACCTTATAATCTTTTAAATGCAAAACCTGAAAATGTTGAAAAGGAATCACAAATTATTGCACAAGCAGGAAAATCGAAGACTTTAACCATAGCTACAAATATGGCAGGCAGAGGCACTGATATCATACTAGGAGGTAATGCAAAACAATTTAGTAAATTAATAATAATTCAAACCATTAAAGATTCTTTTATTAATAAGAATGAACCTGAACTTGATTACTATAAACCCAGTGATCTAATTAAAACTTATTTAAAACACATGGTTAAGATATTGCAACATCAACAAATATTTGACCATATGAGTCCCGAGCAAATACTGATGCATACAGAGAAATGTATAACAAACTATAACCATAATAACAATATTACTGATAGCACTCCAATTTACACAGCTTATACAAAAATTTTAGACATTTACCAAAAAGATTTTACTCAAGATAAAGATAGGGTAATCAAACTTGGAGGATTACATGTAATCGGTACTGAAAGACATGAATCCAGACGAATAGATAATCAGTTAAGAGGAAGAGCTGGTCGTCAAGGTGATCCAGGATCTTCTCGTTTTTTTTTAAGTCTTGAAGATAATTTACTGAGAATCTTTGGTGGAGAGAAAATTCTAAATTTAATGGAAACATTGAATATTGATGATGAAATACCTATTGAATCAGCAATCCTAAATCGAAGTCTCAACAATGCACAAAAAAAAGTAGAATCGTACTATTATGATATCAGAAAACAACTTTTTGAATATGATGAGGTGTTAAATAATCAACGGCAGGCAATATATGCTGAACGTAACAGAATTTTGCACTCTACATATGTACGAGATTGTATAATCGAATATGGTGAGAGAACTATAGATGAAATTATAAATTTCTACCACAATGATAAGAATAAGGATGACAATAATCCTACAACAAATACCATAATTCATCAAAAAATTCAGACTATACTTAACTTACCGCATGAAATTGTCAATGAACTATTTAGCAATATGAATAATAGAGAGATGAAATATTTTTTATATGAACAATTTCGGATTACATATGATTTACGAGAAGCTTATCTAGAACAATTAAGACCTGGTTTGATCAGACAACTAGAAAAATACTATTTATTACAACAAATCGATACAGCGTGGCAAGAACATTTAGAAAAAATGTCTAATTTACGAGAATCAATAGGATGGCGTAGTTACGGACAACAAGACCCATTAACAGAATATAAAAATGAAGCTTTTATTTTATTTATTAATATGATAACTTATATACGAGAAACAGTAAGCTACTTTATCATGAGATCAAGACTGGTAATAGACCCTGACAAAACAATATAAGAATCAAATATTAAGACTTGACAAATCACCAAAACTAATATAAGTTATTATATAGTCTTGCAGTGATATAAGGCCCCCATCGTCTAGAGGCCTAGGACATCTCCCTTTCACGGAGGTAACGGGGATTCGAATTCCCCTGGGGGTAATGCTAATTTAAGTATTTAGAGTTTGGTTTACGGATAGACAAAAGTGCTCCATATCATTAAGACCACAATTTAAATCTGGATTCGATAAACGATTCACAAAAGCAGAACCAATTACTATACCATCAATATCCCAGTTCATAATCTGTTGAACGTGTTTTAGATTAGATATACCAAACCCTATAATTAACAATTTGTCTGTTCTTGAACGAATAGTTGAAATAAATGTTTGCATATCTTGATTAATACTTTCTCTCATACCAGTTACACCTGTCGAGCTTACAATATAAATAACTCCTTGAGATTTCTCAATAATACTATTAATACGCTTTATTGAACTTGTAGGTGTAATTAACAAAATTAACTCAATTGACAAAGAATGACAGATATCCAACATATAATCTGCCTCTTCTAAAGGCAAATCCGGCACAATCAAACCTTGAATACCTGCTTCTGCAATTGCTTCTACAAAAGGTAATATACCTCTGGCAATAATAGGATTATAATAAGTAAATAACACTAAAGGAGTTTGCAAAGAATCACGAACATTATGCAATAACTCTAATAATATATCAAAATTCATACCGTGTTTCAAAGCTTCATTAGAAGCACCTTGAATAATTGGACCATCAGCTAAGGGATCAGAATATGGTAAACCAATTTCGATAATATCTGCACCTGATTTATCTAATATTTTTAATGCTTGCTCTGTACCTTCAATATTTGGACTTCCAGCAGTAATAAACGGAATTAAACCACACCGTTTTTGTAATGAACTTAAAGTTGATGAAACTCTTGCCATATAAAGGAGAATAAATATAAACTTGTAGATAATAACTAATATATACTAACTGTACATATTTTGACAACATTGATTGGGCTGCCCGGGACTCGAACCCGGAACTAATCGGTTAAAAGCCGAGTACTCTACCATTGAGTTAGCAGCCCTTATCGTAGATAAACATATAATTACATAGGTACATCAGAATAGCAAGACCTAAACATGAATAACTTACTAACTTTCCATGCATTCTTTTTTACATTGCAAGTTAATCCAAAACCTTTACCATGAACTTAAAATAGATAAAGGAAAATCAATATTACTGGCACTATCGTCAGGTCAAGATTCCTTATGTTTATTAAAACTCTTTATTGATATTCAAAACATTACAGATATTACTTTAGGTATTGTTAATATTGACCATCAATGTCGACAAGACTCTACAATTAATACTAAGCATATAGGCAATATCATAAAAAACCTTAACATGCCTTCATACATATATCAGCTGCAACCAAATCAATATTCAGAAGCTGAATTTAGAGATATGAGATATCAAATATATATCAATACAGCGTTAAGATATTCATACGATATGATTGCTACTGCACATACATCTACTGACCGATTAGAAACATGTTTGAACAATCTACTGAAAGGACATAACTTTGATAGTTTACATGGATTAGTGTGGAAACGGAAGCTATACTGTAATATAGATCTAATAAGACCGTTGTTAAACTTCACTAGAATGGAAATAAGTTGGTTCTGTAATTACCATGCTCTTCCCATCTGGTTCGATTATACAAATTTACACTACCAACACAGGCGTAATCGTATAAGATATGAACTTGTACCTTATCTTCAACAATATTACCAACAAGATTTAGAAAAACATATAACTAAATTCTTAGATAACACATATTATGATATGGAATATTTAAGACAACAAACAATAAAAACTTATTACAATATTAAACATCCTCATTATATTGCTATAAATTACCACATATTGCTAAGACAACATGTGAATATACAAATTAGAGTACTTAATTTATTCTTAACTTATAATGGTACAATTACACTAACTGAACAATTTATTAACAAAGTTCTAAAACAACTCAAAAATAACACATACTCACAACAAATATTATTTAATCTAAGACTCAATATCTATCAATCATGGTTATATATAAAATAAGAAATAGTACAAAGTGCAGTTACATCAAATAAACATAATGCTGCACAATTACAATTCACTTGAGTTCATAATAATACGGCAGTATTTTACATGAGATTATCATAATATATAAACAAAACATTTATAACATTCATAAATGTTAAATTAATATTATTAATAAAATTGTATAATACATTTATATAATTATCTTCATAATAGTACAATACTATAAACACAAAAAGAAAGGTGAATTTTTATGATTAATTGGCAAGTTATTGGTCAGCTAACTTCATTAGCAATCATTGTATTAGTTGGACCTGCAGTAATAATTCTGCTCTCTCTAAAACGAGGAAACTTATAAACTATGGCATAAGTATAAATTAACAAATATAACTTTCAAATACATAGTTCAACAATCAATTTAATATTCTCAACTCGAATAAAAACAGTATTTAGAACTATTCTATAATTTATAGAATAGTTTCCGAAGGAATTACCTGTGTATCTCCAGCAAATTCATTAGAAGGCAATAAAAATAGCATGCAATGGCACTCTTTTCTTTCACGCATCGGCACACATGGACAATTCCAGTATGTTGCTTGCACTTCCGCTATCTTATCATCATAGTGTCGGCAAGGGCACAAAGGTGCTCCATACATTTCCTTATGTTTTGCTAAACCTTTAACGACTACTTCTGTTACACTACTATCCAGACAAAAAAAGGTACCAGTCCGCTTAGCATATGTTTCAGAAAATTTACGCATAGCTTCTAAACTACTTTGATTTACAGTTTCATTCTTTTTAATCATAATTTATTATATTATTTTATAAAAACAAGTGCAACTTACTACTAAAGTATTAAATTTTACAATGTTTATACAATATACAGAATCATTATTATATACAATAAGTACATAACTACAATGAGACATGATGTCTTATTTATATAGTCTATCATGTCCAGAGCATATAAATTACATTAACATATTACAGTGAGCATAACTATGACCGCTTCATATTTACCTTCAATACTAGTACCGTTAGTAGGAATTGTGTTTCCAGGAATAGGCATGGCTTTGTTATTCATCTACATTGAACAAGAAAGTATTACTTAAATAGTTAAACAAATATTTAATTAAAAAAAATAAAACCGCTTTTTAGTTTTTAAAACTTAAAAACATTTGAAAAGCGGTTCTTATCAAAACAATTTATATAAGATACTTTACACAAATAATCACATATTTATGATTATAAAGATGAACCTATACCTGAATAGGAACCATAAATAAATATACCCAATACAGTGATAGCTGCTATACCACCAACTGTTGCTACTAACCACAAAGGAACTCTACCAGTACCTGCCATGAAAAGTTAACTCCTTATCTTGTTGTTAAACATAAAACGGAATAATAAATACATAATGTAAGTATGTTCACTAATCTAATTAAAGAAATAGCTAGAAAACAATACTGCTAAAACAAAAATCAATAACAAACCCCAGAATAATGAAGTACGATTCAATTCTACAGGTTCTTTATTTGGATTTGGGCCACTCATTATAATCTCCTATCTTTGAATAAATTGCATTGATGTAATAGCACCTAGAAAAAAAATAGTTGGTATTGCTAAACCATGAATTGCTAACCACCTGAACGTAAAAATAGGATACGAAATTGGTTGATTGGTATTTCCTCTACTCATATAAATTTCTCCTGCTTAAATTCCTTTTGTTAGATCTTCTAGTTCTTGTTTAGCACTAAAACGATCATTAACTAATGGTACTTGTTGACGGTCTTGTGTAAAATACTCATTAGGACGCGGTGTTCCAAAAACATCATAAGCTAATCCAGTACTAATAAATAACCAACCCGCAACAAATAAAGATGGAATTGTAATACTATGAATTACCCAATAACGAATACTAGTAATAATATCAGAAAAAGGACGTTCACCTGTAGATCCTCCTGACATAAACTTTACCTCCTTTAATAGAATAAAAGACTAACAAAATAATAATAAAATCAACATTATATAATAAGGTAAACTATTTTAGATTTATATTTTTAACTTTACCTTTGAATTATCAATTAAAAACATTAAACCAGGACTTAAATAACTCAAAAACAAATAATCTTTATATCCACTAATTAAATATCAACAGAAGATAATCAAAGTAAATATTAGTGACTATTCTAGCCTTTTAGCTAATCTAAATAAGTTGATAGTTATAGTTAATACAAACATTTCAGCTAATATAAGATATAACTCCAGTTACCAATAATTAATAAATAATCAAAAATTATACACTATAATAATATTATACTGCTTTCAACAATAAAGGTAACTCATTCCTTAACTCTTCTTTTCAAGTATAGATAAATCAAACCAAAAACTACTCCCAATACATGACTCGCTATATATATTGACGTGGCTTCTATGTTTATCAACAATATTCTTAACTATTGATAAACCTAAACCTGTACCTTCCAAAGTATGAACATTATTTTCCAAACGAACAAACCGATCAAAAATACGATTCTGATCTAACTCATCTATACCTGTACCTTCATCAATGATTTCAACCCGGAGTTTTAATTTATACTCATGCTCATTAATCATATAAGATGATTTAGGAGTTAAATATACTTTTAATAAAATTCTACCATCAACACCTGTGAATTTTAAAGAATTGCCAATTAAATTAGACAAAACTTGAGTCATGAGATTAGGATATCCATTAACGCTAGTAACATTAGGACATATTTGAAAACATAATTGAACTTTTTTATTACGTGCTCTTAATTGAGACGTTTGAATAATAGGAGGCACAATATCGTGGAATTCTACAGGTTCTAACATGTCCACAAAACCCGATTCTAAACGAGATAAATCAAGTACATCATTAACAAGATTAGTTAATCTGTGTGTCTCTTGATTTGCAATATCAAGAAACTCCATTTTTTGCTTATTAGAAAGAGTATGATTATATTCTGACAAAGTCTCTAAAAAAGACCGTATATTGAACAAGGGTGTCCTTAACTCATGCGATACATTACTAATAAACTGTGTTTTCGCTTCATTTAAACCTATCTGATTTGTAATATCTTGTATACTAATACCAATACAGTTTAAAAGTTGATTTTCTGTATCCATCACTGGTATCATTATCAGCTGAAAAATGTTGGAAGTATCATTATGCAAATATACTTTTAATGATTTAGCATAACCCATATCATTAGAAAATGAATTACATTTTATATTTACTTTTATTAGTTCATTAAGTAGTGGCATTATTTGCCCTCTTAGATCACCAGGCAAATACTCATAAAAATAATTACCAATAATACAAGCCTTTAAGAACTTCCAATTTTTTTTAGCTGCAGGATTAATAAATACTATTTTAAACTCTTTATCTAATAACACTAAACCATCTGCTATTATAGAAAGCAATAATTCTAACTTTGATTTCTCTAATACAAGTTGTTGAACATTGTTTTTTTCATAGATCTCTAATCTATGTGCCATATCATTGAAATCTGACACTAACTCTGTTAAACTACCCAAACTATTAGCCGATAAACTTATCCTAAAATCACCTGAACAAATTTTACTAATAGCCAATCGTATATTTTGAATAGCATTCCGAATCATTAGAAAATTAATTAGAATAGTGGAACCGGAAGCAAACCAAATAACAATAAAAATAAACAAAGTAAACAAGTATGTATATACTAAAGATATACTCGCTAGGGAGCCAATATCATCTTTAATACCTATATGTAGATAGACCCAAGTACTTCTTGGATACAACATAGATATAAAAATATCAATAAAATCTGGAGGTTGCCATAATTGATCATATGGTAAACAGATATGAATGTTAGACGCAATATTACGAGACATTTCTATATGCTGTAGACAATCTAACGAGGTATATGTATTAAAATAATTACTTGGCCAAGCCGCAATTACTTGCCCAGAAGATTCAACTAACACTAAATAATAAATATCTTGAATAGTTAAGTATACCTTTTCTAAAATCATGAATAAATCATTAGAAACAATACAATTAAAAGTTGAATACATATACAATATGACAATTTCTGTTGTCAAATTGAGTACTTCAACTTGATTTATAACAAGATTTTCATGCAAACTGTAAGTTATAAAGTAAATGATACTACTTACAAATAATGAAATAAGAACAGTAGTACAAGCCAACAATCTTGTATATATATCAAGACAATTAAACCACTTACTAAAATCTTTAGACATTAATAATGGAAATAAAAATAAATAATTTACACATCTAATAGATAAAGCTCTTAGCATCATGAAACATTACAAGTGATAAAAGGAAATCTATCATAAATACTAACAATAATATACTAACTACTGATGCGGTTGTTGCTTTACCAATACTAAGTGAACCACCACTTGCAGTAAAACCATAAGTACAACTAATAATACCAATAACTAGGCCAAACACCAACGTTTTTACAAAAGAATAAATAACATCTAATATGTATATAGAAGAGAAAGATGAATGTACGAAAGTAATAGGTGCAATATCATATAAAATATTTGCGATATATATACTACTCGCAATACTAGTTGCTAGACCCAGTATATTTAGTAAAGGTAACATAATAAGACATGAAATCACTCTTGGTCTAATAAGATATTGAACAGGATCTATATGCAACACATATAACACATCAATTTGATGAGTCACTTGCATAGAAGCAATCTCTGCAGTATAAGATGAACCAATTCTACTAGCCACAATAATTGCCGTTAACACTGGCGTTAATTCTCTCAAGAAAGTAATTGTCAAAATTGCCCCCACTAAATTAGAAGCATTTAAGTAGGTTAGTTCACGGGCAACTTGAAAAGTAAAAATCATACCTATAAACCAAGAAGCTATTAAAACAATTACAATCGAGCTAACACCCATATGATGAATCTGTTTTAGTAAATGTATATTTCTCCTTTTAACTAACGATGAAGATAGAATAAGTTTTTGCATGATCATCCAGGCAGTTTGCATAATATGTTTCAATTGATGAAAATTCATATAAATCATTATTACATAATTCAAGGTGTATATATACAAACTCACAACTATCACGTACAATAGAGAAAACTCAAATATGATTGAAGATTGCTAATTTATAATTAGTATTATACAATAACTATATAGCGGTTGGGCGGTTAGCTCAGTGGTAGAGCGCCTGCCTTACAAGCAGGTGGTCACTGGTTCAAGTCCAGTACCGCCCACTTCATCGCATAGTAACTAACACTGCAAAGGGCCCATCGTCTAAGGGATTAGGACAGGGACCTTCTAAGTCTCTAATGTAGGTTCAAATCCTACTGGGCCTGTAATAGGTATATTATTATTGGAATACTTTTGATACTACGTCAATAACTTTAGCTCCTGAATCAATTGTTTCAAGTGGATCTTTTCTTAGACGGTGACGTAAACACAAAACGATAATTTGTTGAATATCTTCTATAGTAACATTTGTCCTGCCCTTGTAAGCAGCAAATGCTTTAGCTGCTCTATTAGTTACAATATCACCTCGTAAGCCATCAACATCCAACTCTCCACATACTTGAGAGATTTTCATACGAAGAGAATAATCAATTTCAACCTTGTCTAATATTGCTTGTGCATTGGCAATATTTTGCTTGAGTGTATTTTGCTTATCCTGGTATTCTGTAATGCATGCATTAGGATTTTGATCAAATTGATTCCTTTGTTCAACAATCTTCACCCTTAAAGCAGGATCTTTGACAGTCCGAATTTCCGCATGCATGCCAAATCTATCCAACAACTGAGGTCTTAACTCTCCCTCTTCTGGATTGCCTGAGCCTACAAGAACAAATCGTGCAGGATGACGAATTGATATTCCTTCTCTCTCAACAGTATTCCATCCAGATGCAGCTGAATCTAACAATATATCTACTAAATGATCATCGAGTAAATTAACTTCATCAACATATAAAATACCACGATTAGCCTTGGCCAATAAACCTGGTTCAAATGTTTTAATACCTTCATTTAATGCTTTTTCAATATCAATAGTACCACAGACACGATCCTCTGTAGCACCTAAAGGTAAATCAATCATCGGCACATTAATAAATGTAGTCGCTAATGTTTCTCCATTTAATATAGAGTCTTGGACGGCATCACTCATAAGTTCTGTGTCCGTAGGATGAGAATTAAATATATCATCTTGAATAATTGGAATTTGAGGCAATAAATCTGCAATGGCTCGGATAGTAGTAGATTTACCTGTACCCCTATCTCCCATAATCATTACACCACCTATCTTAGGATCAATCATATTTAATACTAGAGCCAACTTCATTTCTTCTTGTCCAACAATAGCTGTAAACGGAAAAACGGGACGAATGTGTTCTTTAATAATACTCACAAGATTATAATTAATTTTTTCAAAACAGTATAATACATCAATCAAACTTAAAAGTAATTAGGCTATCAATACCAATTATTAGCATAAAATAGACTTTTCAGAAGTATTGCCTGAAACTTACAAACGTTTCAGGCATAGACATAGAATACTACAAATTATCCAATATATATAGATACAAATATTTTAAGAATAAAGTTCTGTGCCCAATTGAATAGCTAATACTGCAGATACTAAAGCAAAAAGCAGAGAAATAAAAATTTGGCTATCACTAATCATATAAACTCCTAAAAACAAGTTTTGTATATTAACATTTAATTATCGCATAAACGATACTCTTCTAATAATAATATCTTTAGAAAAGTAAAATACACTTAGTTACATGGATTTTACAGTAAACAGACTCATAAACTACATAAATAGTAAATAAAAAACAGCAACTCATTTTAAATAATATATATACAATATACCATAAAGCACTATTTGATTATAAAACTAAGATATACAAAACTTTTTATTGCTTTGTGTATTTTAACGTAGAATAAGTATAAATCATAGCAAGTTAAGAATAAAAACAGGTTCAGACAAAATCAAACTTTTACAAACAAGTACAATGGAGTAACTTATGAAATTAGCTGTATATGGAAAAGGTGGTATAGGAAAATCTACAACTAGTTGTAATATCTCGGTAGCTTTAGCAAAACGGGGAAAAAAAGTTTTACAAATAGGATGCGATCCTAAACATGATAGTACATTCACACTAACAGGTTTTTTGATTCCAACCATTATTGACACTTTACAGTCTAAAGACTATCATTACGAAGATGTCTGGCCGGAAGATGTTATATACAAAGGATATGGTGGTGTGGATTGTGTAGAAGCTGGTGGTCCCCCAGCAGGAGCAGGATGTGGTGGTTATGTAGTAGGAGAAACTGTCAAACTTCTTAAAGAGCTAAATGCATTCGATGAATACGATGTTATTTTGTTCGATGTATTAGGTGATGTCGTTTGTGGTGGATTTGCTGCACCCTTAAACTATGCTGACTACTGCTTAATTGTAACCGATAATGGATTTGATGCTCTTTTTGCAGCAAATCGTATTGCAGCATCAGTTAGAGAAAAAGCACGCACACATTCTCTAAGATTAGCAGGCTTAATTGGCAATAGAACAAGTAAACGTGATCTAATTGATAAATATATTAAATCAGTTCCAATACCTGTATTAGAGATTTTACCTTTAATTGAAGATATACGTATTTCAAGAGTCAAAGGTAAAACACTTTTTGAAATGTCTTCAGAAGATCACAAATTATCATATGTATGCGAATATTATTTAAATATTGCTGATCAATTAATAGCTAAACCAGAAGGTATAGTACCAAAAGAAGCAGCCGACCGAGAACTTTTTTCCCTATTGTCAGATTTTTACTTGAATCCAAGAAATAACGACTCTAATAAAGATACAGCAATAGAAGAAGAATTAAACTTTATGATCATATAGTATAAGGATACAGAATCTATGACATTATCCACTAGCAAGAGTACAGGTTTTGAATGTGAGACTGGCAATTATCACACTTTTTGTCCTATTAGTTGTGTATCATGGTTATATCAAAAAATAGAAGATAGTTTTTTCCTAGTTATTGGCACTAAAACATGTGGATACTTTCTACAAAATGCAATGGGTGTCATGATTTTTGCTGAACCTCGATATGCTATGGCAGAACTAGAAGAAGGAGACATTTCTGCACAATTAAATGATTATGAAGAACTTAAAAGACTGTGCTTACAAATAAAAAAAGACCGACAACCAGGTGTAATATTTTGGATCGGAACTTGTACAACAGAAATCATTAAAATGGATCTTGAAGGCATAGCACCAAAATTAGAAGCAGAAATTAATATACCAATTGTTGTAGCACGTGCCAATGGTTTAGATTATGCTTTTACACAGGGAGAAGATACTGTATTAGCTGCGATGGCTCACCGATGTCCTGACCACCAATATCAACATGATACCAAAGACAAAACTATAAACAATTCCAATGAACTAGTTATTTTTGGCTCTTTGCCTGAAAATGTTGTTAAACAATTAAATTATGAGTTATATAAACAAGGAATAAATATAAGAGGATGGCTACCATCTAACCGGTACAGCGAACTGCCCATAATACAAACTAATGATTATGTTATTGGAGTCAACCCTTTTTTAAGTAGAACCGCTACAACATTAATGCGGAAAAGAAAAGCGAAATTAATCAGTGCCCCATTTCCGATCGGTCCAGATGGCACAAAAGCATGGATCACAAAGATATGTCAAGTTTTTAACCGCACTCCTATTGGCCTGGAAGATAGAGAACAGGAAATATGGAATCATTTAGAACAATATACAAAATTAATTCGTGGTAAGTCAGCATTTTTTATGGGAGATAATCTTCTTGAGATCTCACTGGCTCGCTTTCTCATCCGTTGTGGAATGATTGTTTACGAAGTTGGAATACCATACATGGATAAACGTTACCAAGGAGCAGAAATAGAATTACTTAGAACTACGTGCGAAGTTATGAAAGTCAAAATGCCAAAAATTGTAGAAAAACCCGACAATTATAACCAACTTGACCGTATAAGAGATCTGCAACCAGATCTAGTAATTACAGGTATGGCACATGCCAACCCTTTAGAAGCAAGAGGAATTAATACAAAATGGTCTGTTGAATTCACCTTTGCACAAATACATGGATTTACCAATTCAAAAGAGATTTTAGAATTAATTACCAAACCCTTACGTCGCAATATTGGTAATACTAAGACATCTTCCAACGAAATCTATATTCCACAAAACTAGATAGTTTGCGAAGAAGCTATTCTAACTTTTCCTAAATTTGCCAGTTGCTGTATTTTTTGTACGCTATGACTATCAGTAAATGCTAAAGGTATTATTGCATCAATAGCGTTTAACAAATCTAAAGATGTAAAATCTCTGTTCTGTATGAATGCTGAGTGCATAGCCTCTACAATCACTTGATTTATTTCAGCACCAGAGAACAATCTAGAGTATTTTGCTAGATATTGAAGATTATAACGATGCCAAGTGTCAGGACGAACTTTCTGAAGATGAATTTGAAAAATTTTTTGCCGTTCAGTGCATGATGGCAAATTCAGAAAAAAAATTTCGTCAAAACGACCTTTTCTAATAATTTCAGCTGGTAAATCTGTAATACTGTTAGCGGTTGCAACAATGAACACTGGACTTGTTTTATCTGACAACCACGTTAACAATGTTGCTAATACCCTATTATTAGTACCACTATCTCCTCCGATTAAACTTTTACTAAATGCTTTATCTATTTCATCGATCCACAATACACAAGGAGCTGAAGCTTCAACAACTTGTATCATTAACCTTGTATTAGATTCAGACTGTCCAACAACACCAGCAAAGAGTTTACCAATATCAAGTCTTAGCAACATTAAATTCCAAGTCTTAGCAATCGCTTTTGCAGTGAGAGATTTACCAGTGCCTTGAATACCTAACAACAATAAACCTTTAGGGTAAGGTAAACCATAATTCAATGAACTTTCAGAAAATGCTTTCGACCTGATTAAAAGCCATTCTTTTAAATTATCAATACCTCCTATGTCATTCAAAGACACTTCAGAACGAGAAATTTCAAGCAAACTAGTTTGGCGAATATATTTTTGTTTTTCTATCTGCAGCTGCTGTAAATATGTACTGTCAAAAGCAGAACTTTTAATTAAAACTTGAGAAATTAACCTACGAATTTGATTGATTGACAAACCTTGACAAATACTTGCAATTGTTTGTAATCGATCATTGAAATTGGAAAGTTCTAACACGCCAATTAAACGTTTTAACTCTAAATTAATCTCATATTTATTGGGCAAAGGCAGAGCCAAAAAATGCATTAAATGCTTTACTTCAGCTGGCACATCTGATTCCATGCCAGAGATTATGACCACTTGATTGCAGACATCTAATTTCCTAGATAGATTTCGTATTTTTCTTATAGCTGAGAAATCCTTCAAAAAAAGATTAAAATCTTTTAGCAAAAAGATTGCATCTGAATTATGATTAAAAGATTCAATAAAATCTAATGCTTGCAAAGGATTTCTTTGACCTGTTTTAGTATCTGATGACGTGGTACTACCAATGTGAAATCCTTGAATAAAATCCCAACAATATATCCCTTGCTTTACATCTTTAAAAGCAATATTTTTTATGATACTTTCTAATCGTTCCTCTTCATTAGTAAGAATATAAATAAAGGAACAACTAGATTTAATCAGTAATTCTAATTCTGTTTGAAAATATGTCATGATCTTAAAAATAATTACTTATAATACAGACTTCAATTTCTAACATATAGTTATGAAAAATACACACATATTATAGTAATATTATAAGGGAATTAATTGTACATTATTACAGACAAATTTTCACTATTACTATCATTAAATAAAGCATCTTCTATCACCGATAATACAATAGGATAGTACGATAGCACGCTATTATGATCTATGGTATTAATTTTGTTCGATTTTTTCTTCTTCTTGTGCTTACCACACGCCTTCCAGATACTGTTTTCATTCTCGCACGAAATCCAGAAGTCCGCAGTTTTTTCTTGTTTGTACCACCTAAAGTTCGCTTAGTCATATTTATAAATTATAATTAATGAATATATAACACGAAGTTTATTATACCATATAGTAATAATTATTATTCAATCTTAAGGAATACATATATTCCATTTTTATTTTTTACAATAATGCCAACACTATATCTAATTAGCCTTTCTTGTATTTTAAGCCCTATCACATTTATTTTAATGTCACAGATTATTCAATTTATTTATTATAGACAAAAAATCGAAACCATAAAACGACAAAACCAGGAATCTATGATTTATAATAAATCATACAACGTAGCTCAGATTTATATAAAAAACCATTTTTGGAATAAAGCTATTATTATTTTAGATAACTTAATATACCATACCCCCAACATTCAAACCGATCAAATAGCAGTCTATTACAATATGATTGGGATTATCCTACAACAAAATAAGTATCTGCAAACATCGCAAAAATACTATGAAACTTCATGCAAGATGGAGCCAGAGTATGAATATGCAATTAAAAATCTCCAAAGTTTATTAAGCATTATAAAATAGTTATAAAAAGAAATCGGGATAGCAGGACTTGAACCTGCGACATCCTGCTCCCAAAGCAGGCGCGCTACCAAACTGCGCTATATCCCGTACATGACCAACTTCCAAAATTAATTATACTAATAAACTAACAAAATGTCTAGCATCACTATTAAAGTTTATCTGGGATACCAAAACATTCCTTTTACACCATCAGGATCTGTAATAAAACCTAGATGTTTATAAAATGAAATAACTTGTGGATCAGCAAATAATGTAATTGTCGTTATATCGGCCACTCTTAAATGCTTTATTACTTGATTCATCAATGTTTTACCCAAACCTTTTCCCTGAAAATCCGGATGTACAACAACATCCCAAATTGTTGCATTAAATGCATGATCTGATGTTGCACGAGCAAAACCAATTAAATGCTGATGATTATCAATTTTGTGAAACAAAGAAATAGTTAAGAAACTATTTTCAATCGCTGTTCTTACTTTCCTGAAAGGTCGACGTACCCATCCAACTGAATCACAAAGTTTTTCTAAATCATATAAGTTTACATCCTTATTCGTGCTAAGATAAATATCAACACTATCGCCTTTATAATCAAGCTTATCTATTAATAAAATATCACTTGTTGTATTTTTGGTATCCATATTTTTATGCCAATGTAAAAATATTAAACTAGCATTTCTAAAAAAGACTTTCCATGAAATCATAATTCTTGCTATGATGTAGATTGATTGATACCATTAATATTTAACCGTGTATCTGCGTTAGACACATAAATAAATATTGAGTATTACCTTAATCTATTTATTATATCATAAATCGTATATCTCAATAATTGTTACTGGTTATACATAATACAAATACTTCATGATATTTTCATATAATATAAAGATAAGAATCACTAATAATTAGTACGTAACCTTTTGTTATCATCAAGCAACTATAAATTGGAGATGAAATAGTGAAAAAGTTCTTAAGTATTCTTGCTATATGCATTTTAGGCAGCTCTCTTATTTGTTCTAATGCCAATGCAGATGTTGCAGGCTTAATACCGTGTAAAGAATCTTCAGCATTTAACAAACGATTAAAAAGCAGTGTAAGAAAATTAGAAGCACGATTAGCTAAATATGATCCAGGAACTCCTCCTGCACTAGCTCTTGAAGCGCAAATTAATAAAACGAAAAATCGTTTTGATAAATACGGTAAAGCAGGTTTATTATGTGGATCAGATGGATTGCCACATTTAATCAGTGATGGAAGGTGGAGCCGTGCTGGTGATTTTGTATTTCCTGGACTACTGTTTTTATACATTACTGGATGGATAGGATGGGTTGGCAGAGGTTATTTACAAGCTGTTGCTAAAACAAGTAAGCCCACAGAAAAAGAAATTATTTTAGATGTACCATTAGCTTTGAAATTCTCAGCTTCTGGCTTTACATGGCCATTTGCAGCATGGCAAGAATTCACAAGTGGTCAATTGATAGAAGCAGAAGAAAACATAACAGTTTCTCCTCGTTAATGTTAATAAATATAATGTATTATAATTAAGGCTATAAAATATGGACAGCAATTTACTAAAATATCTATCTACGATTCCTGTAGTAGGAGCAATTTGGATAACCTTTACAGCAGGTTTAGTTATTGAAATTAATCGATTCTTTCCCGATGTACTTTACTTTTATTTATAAATAATCCATAAATAATTCTCCAATAGGGCCTAAGCCCTATTTTAATGACGCACAAAATATATCATAAGCTTGTTATTGTAATTCATCCAAAAGTTTTATGTAAAATATTGTACAGTACTTACATTACAATCACTGAAAAATCAACCATGAGTTTAGTTACACAAATTATCACTACTGCAGACAATGAACTTCGATATCCCACTATTGGAGAATTACAAGCAATCGAAGAATATCTAAAAACAGGTGAGAAACGTATTCAAACAATTTCCATTCTCCGAGATAAAGAGAAGGAAATTATTCAAAAAGCAAGTAAAACATTATTTCAAATTCATCCAGAATATATAGCACCTGGAGGAAATGCTCAAGGTGCACGTAAAAGATCTCTATGTCTACGAGACTACGGATGGTACTTAAGACTAGTAACTTACGGTGTATTAGCTGGAGATAAAGATGCAATAGAAAAGATAGGAGTAATTGGAGTCAGAGAAATGTATAACTCATTAGGAGTACCCATTTTAGGAATGATTGATGCAATACAGTGTTTAAAACAAGCTACTCTAGAATTAACACCAGATGAAGACACAAAAATTATTACATCATACTTTGATTTTATTATAAGAGGCATGTCATAAATTTATACTTGTCATCTGTTATATATGTTTGTTTGCACTTGCATAGAATAATCAAAGATGATACAATTACAATATACTCGAGAGCTAACGATTATAACGTTTTCAACTTGTCAGGACTGAAAAGTAGCAGCAAAAAAATAGCTATAAAAGGTTAGTCTTTCGAGTTTCCTACTATTCAAAACACTAACAGCAAAATTTCTAATTTAATCTTAAAAAAGATACTGTACAATCTTGAAAAATATATATCAAGACCACAATAAACTAAACTACTCATATACATCAACTGAATTTTCAAGCTAGTATGAAACCATTAAAAACCCATGGGACTCATATTCTATCAACTGGTTCTGCAGTACCAAGTCTTTGTATCAATAACGATATGTTAAGTAATATTATTGATACATCAGATCAATGGATCTCAACTCGCACAGGAATTAAAGAAAGACGAATCTTAGCCAATCATCAATCCATTATCGATCTTGCTACTGAAGCATCGTTTGAAGCTTTAAATAAAGGCTTTCTAGATGCACAGGAATTAGATCTAATATTGTTTGCAACTTCAACACCTAACGATCTTTTTGGTAGTGCCAGTCAAGTACAAACAATCATAGGAGCTTATAAAGCTGCTGCTTTTGATATAACTGCTGCATGTTCGGGATTTGTCATAGCTTTAGCAATTGCACATCAATTTATACAGACTGGTGTCTATGCAAATGTTTTAGTAATTGGCGCTGATACTTTATCTCAATGGGTTGATTGGTCTGATAGAACAACATGTATCTTATTTGGAGATGGTGCTGGAGCAGCAATACTGCAGAAAAGTCAAGATAATGATATATTAACATTTGAATTAAACACAAATGGACAAGAATCACATCAACTATCTATAGCTTATAAATCCAATCAGAAGCTTGATACAAGCAAACAGGTGAACGTAGCCCCAAAAAACAAAAGTCAGTATCAATATTTAACCATGAATGGTAAAGAAGTATATAAATTTGCTGTTTCCTCTGTTCCAGCAAGCATAGTAAAATGCTTGCAGAAAACCGAATTAGAAGTAGAAGCAATTACATGGTTGCTATTGCATCAAGCAAATCAGAGAATTCTGGAGACTGTAGCTCATAAACTTAAAATTTCTAATAATCGCATCTTATCTAACATTCAGTTTTATGGAAACACTTCTGCTGCATCAATCCCTATTGCACTTAATGAAGCATTTAATACTGGACATATTTGCAATGGAGATATTATTGCAATATCAGGATTCGGTGCTGGACTAACATGGGGTACAATACTTGTGAAGTGGAATATAATTCAGTAAACAATATTATCGTATATATATATTATAATATGAGCAAAAAAACCTCTATTTTAACATACAATGGTAGTATAATTAATATCACTGAAATATAGTATTTCATAAAGTTATTTTGTTACATATAATATAAATCTAAAATACATTTCAAAAAATGAAGGAATAAATATATGACAGCATCATTATCAAGTTTTCTAAATAGCTTAGTATTGGGAGCATTTATTGTTGTTTTACCTATTACTGCTGCTCTTTTATTTGTAAGTCAAAAAGATAAAACAATTCGTGATTAATACAAGACTATCATAATTGTAAAGAAATAGTAAACAAATTCTTTAGATAGTCATTTATTTATATAGTATTTAGATAAATATTAATAATAACAGACAATAAAATTTACAACAATGTCTTTATCTGAGTGGCTGTTAGAAAAAAAAAATATTCACGTCAAACCTAGTACTCAACCAGCAAATATAAAAATCCCAGAAGGCTTATGGGTTAAGTGTGACAAATGCGGTTTGCTTATGTATTACAAAGCATTAAACAGAAATTTTAAAGTATGTCCTCAATGTAATCACCACTTTCCTACATCAAGTCAAGAAAGAATAGAACAAATATTAGATATAAATTCTTGGAAAGCCATCAACAATGGTCTGACTTCTACAGATCCATTAGGTTTTAGAGACCAAAAGCTTTATGGGAAACGCCTAAAAGATATGAAAGCTAAAACTGGACTACAAGACGCTGTCCAAACAGGTTTAGGCACCATTGGACATATTCCAGTAGCAATTGGAATCATGGACTTTCGCTTTATGGGCGGCAGTATGGGATCAGTAGTAGGAGAAAAACTAACTCGATTAATTGAAACTGCAACTGAGCAACAATTGCCAGCTATTATTATATGTGCATCAGGAGGAGCCAGAATGCAAGAAGGCCTATTAAGCTTAATGCAAATGGCAAAAATTTCTTCAGCCTTACAAAAGCATCACAATGCAGGCTTACTATATATGCCTATTTTAACGTCACCAACCACTGGTGGAGTAACAGCAAGTTTTGCAATGTTAGGAGATCTCATCATAGCAGAACCCAAAGCTCTTATTGCTTTTGCAGGCAGGAGAGTTATAGAACAAACAATCAAAGAAGACTTACCAAATAACTTTCAAACATCCGAATATTTATTTGAACATGGTTTTATCGATCTAATCATTCCAAGAACCAACCTTAAACAAAAACTCGTCGACATATTATCTCTACACGACAGTCATCGAACTACAGAATAAAAATAATTATTAAGAGAATTTATTAACTGACATCAACCAACTAAGTAAAGCTACACTAATTATTAATAATAATACATGAAAGCAAATAATAGGCATATAAAACTTATTAATTTATATTTATATACCTACTTATAATGTGTTTCAAACTTCATACACAATTATATATAATATTACTTATAACTATCATGATCCAAAGATTTCCATGGTTGAGCTGTATACTAAGTATTCTATTATCAACAGCTTTATGCCAATCTGCATATGCTATAGATCTAGATGAAGCTACATTAACTGTACCATTGAATACATCAGGTAAAACTACTGTTTTAACACCGGAACAAGTTAAAAGAGGTAAAAGACTATTTAATAATACTTGTTCACAATGTCATAATGGTGGTATTACTAAAACAAATCCAAATATCGGCTTAGATCCTGAAGGCTTAAGTCTTGCAACGCCTCCTAGAGATAACATAGAAGGATTAATTGACTACATGAAAAACCCTACTAGCTATGATGGAGCTGAATCAATAGCAGAACTTCACCCAAGTATTAAAAGTGCTGAAATTTTTCCAAAAATGCGTAATTTAACAGACGATGATTTATTTACTATAGCTGGACATATATTAATTCAACCTAAAGTTGTTTTAGAAAAATGGGGAGGCGGCAAAATTTACTACTAATCTGATAGTAGATAAATACCAATTATAGGAAAAAAACTAGGTTAACATAATGTATAATATTCTATTTAACTACACATTCGTATTAGGAGTCAAAAAATTGAATAAGTTTTTATTAGTTACAACGGGAATTACAGGAGCAATAGTTTTAAGCTTATCGCATCAAGCCAATGCAGCAGATATAGCAGCAGGTGAACAAATTTTCAATGCTAATTGTGCAGCTTGTCATGCAGGTGGCAATAATGCAATTATCCCAGATAAAACACTGAAAAAAGATGTCTTAGAAGCTTATTCAATGAATAGCATAGATGCCATTACAACTCAAGTAACTAATGGTAAAGGTGCAATGCCAGCATTTGGTGGTAGACTTGAAGCAGAAGATATTGACAATGTAGCAAATTATGTCTTAAGCCAAGCTGAGCAAGGTTGGTAGTTTAAGTTTAGGGTAAATTTCCAAATACTTTATTGCTAGATAGCCATTAGGCTATCTATTGTATTATAAATACTAATTTGTCGTAAATACAATCTAAAAATATGTTCGATACCAAACCTCACAAAGCCGTACTTATACTTGAAGATAATACTAAATATTATGGATGGTCCTTCAATAATATTAATGATGTCATTGGTGAAGTAATTTTTAACACTGGCATGACTGGATATCAAGAAACCATGACAGATCCAAGCTATGCTGGTCAAATTATCACGTTCACATACCCGGAATTAGGTAATACAGGTATCAATCAAGAGGATAATGAATCACGAAAACCATTTATTCAAGGCATAGTAGCAAAAAATTTATGCCTAAATTCCAGTAATTGGCGAGCAAGTCAATCTTTAATTCACTACTTAAAAGAACACAAAATTGCGCACATTTACGGTATTGATACTCGTGCCCTTACTAAACATCTACGTTCAGTAGGAACTATGAATGGTTGTATATCTACACGTATACATGAAATTAGTACAATTTTACCACAATTACAACAAGCTGTTAAGATGGAAGGAACAGATATAGTACAATACGTATCTACAAAAATCAGCTTCAAAGTCAGCAATCTTCAATCATATTATCCTATTTATAGACAGAAATTTCTAGAAACTGGCAATATGAAAATATCAATCATTGTGATTGATTTTGGGACAAAATATAATATTCTCAGATGTCTCCAAAACTTATCCAAAGACATTAATATACATGTAGTACCTGCAGAAACTCATATTCAAGACATTATATCTATGAAACCAGATGGTATTTTATTATCTAATGGACCCGGAGATCCAAGTGCAGTAACTTATGCTATTCACACAGTAAACCATTTACTGAAATATAAAATACCATTATTTGGCATATGTATGGGCCACCAAATTTTGAGCTTATCACTCGGATTAGAAACTTTCAAACTACAATTTGGCCACCGTGGACTTAATCATCCAACAGGCTACTCTCAATATGTTAATATTACCAGTCAAAACCATGGTTTTGCTGTACATAAACCTGATAAAACACAGCACAGACTTATTATTTATGAAACTAATTATAATGATGGCACCATTGCTTCAATAGTACATCGTGAATACCCTTGTTTTGCTGTACAATATCATCCAGAAGCCAGCCCTGGTCCACATGATACAATCTCTTTATTCGAACACTTCATCAAAACGATAATATTAATCAAACAATATCCATTGTTAAATCCTATTCATTAACAATCAGTATGTGGACACAATGAGTTAGAAAATAATTTTGTTTATATAAATAGATAAAGCTCTCTATTTATAAAAAAGCTGGATGTTGAAATAAAGCTGCTAGAACTTGTACTCCTCGTAATTGGTTAAATAATGGTAAATGTCCTGCTGGTGCATCAATATTCCAAATAAATTCTTGTGGATAACGACAATTAATATCGTTAACCTTCCAACCAATTTTAGCCCAAAAACTTTCCCAATTAGAATTTGTAGATAACCATATACGTTTTTGAACCGAAAGACCAAATAGACCACCTGAGTGAATTTGCCACAATTGATCAATAGTATGTAAGTCGACTGAAGGTAAACGCATAATATCAGTGAAATACAACCAATTTCTTGAATGATTACCTGTAATCTGAGATAAACTACAAAATAACACATGAGTTAGTGCATCAGCCTTCTGAAACTGTTTGCTAAGCAGTAATTTTTGTAAAGGCAAATAATCAATATCAAAGTCGGATTTCAAATCGACTATTCCACAAGATAATCGAGTTTTCATTTCATGAGACACTTTAGAATTATTAGATTGCAGCAATAATTCAAAGACCAGACCATCTATACTATTAATCTGAATACTTACATCATAATAACGATGCAATAATATGGATAATAACTGGACATGATATTCACCACCTCTATCATAAATTTCATATACTAAATCAGACTGCTGAGATTGAGGAATTATATCATTCTCATTCAACATATCTAATAAAATTTTGCAATTATCATCTAAATCATCGATATTAGTAAGATTAAACATATCAAATAAATCACAATATATAAATATCTTATTTAGTTCGCATTACAACAGCAATACTTTTGAGTATAACTTTTAAAATATTTGTTATTGCATAACGAACTAAATAAATCCAAACTCTACCTACCCAAAAAAATATACTTTGAATTTTAGGTAAAACAAAGTCTTGTAATTCCAGTAACACAATAACTAAAACTTGCACACCTACCAGAACCTGTAATTCTTTTTCTCTACAAGCATAAATATATTGACAATGTAAACCCTTAGTACTAAAAATCCATACCTGATATCGATTATTATATATAACTCTCGGTTGATGTAAATAGTACCATACATAATTGTTCCATAATAAATTATTCTTAAAAGTTGCAATAGATCTGGCTGAGATATAAGTGTTACGACAAATTTTACTTGTTTTTAAAAATTGAAACAACTCTATGATTGATTTATCTTCATCAATACAACAGTAAAATACTATATTTGCTACCTGAATAACTAAATTATCAAGCAAAATTTCAACATGCTGGATAGGTATCTTATTATAAGGAAAAATATAGGTTGTAGTTTTATCACCTGAAGCACCAAATATAAGATAAATTAATAAGTTATGCAATAGCACTTTGTGTTCTAAAATTATACGTTTATACATAATTGAATTACTTAATTCATCAATAGAAGAACTTGGTATTTCAATAGTTAGAATTTGTTGAAAATTTAATAAAGATTTATTGATTAAATCGATTAAAATTCTTTGATTAAGAATCTCAAGATCTTCATTTGTAATATCTAACTCTGTAATATCTAGAATCAAAATTTCTAATTCCAGAAGAATAACCTTAAACAATTCTTGTTTTACATGTGAACTAACAATATCAATCGATAAAACTTGCGATGTTTTATTATACAAATTATAATTCAACTTTATGTATATTTTCTTGAACAAACTCGAAACATGTTTATTCAAGTAAGTACCTGGTTGCTTAGGCCAATATGTTATCATAAATATTTAGATCGCATTACAATTAATAAAATCTATTGATACAATAGTGGTTGACATATTATATTATGGATTATATATACATCGAGATTAATAAAGAATGTTTATCTAATAATTTAGAGGTCATTCTTATATACTGTTAATTTTATATTACAACGAACTCTATGCCTACTTACTATTTTGCAATTGCAAGTCAAGACTTTTTATTACATGAAGAACCTTTAGAGGAAGTACTCAGAGAAAGAATCAACCACTACGAACATATCAATAAAGTCATTGATTTTTGGTTAGTACCCGATCCATCATTTATTCATGCACCTGAAATGAAAAATATAAAAACACAATTAAGCAAACCATCTGTTGCAATTCTTTCTTATAATCCTAAATTTATAGAATGGATTAAACTTCGATTCGGATTTGTCCTAACTGGCCAATTTGAATCACCTTCGAAAAATATACAAGATCCTTTTTATAACACATAATACATCTTAATTATAGCAATCGTAATACATAAAATTAGATATTAGCTTCTTGTTCATAGGAAGGATTTACAAACAATGTTAATATCTCTTTACTAAATGTATCAGCAGCTTTTGATTTATATCGATTTGGATTCACTATAATAGATAACATCCGTTTAATTGTAACATTTTCAATTTTGGCCCAATGTAAAATACCGAGCTCCAACTCTTTAGCTATAGCTGAAACTGATACAAATGCTGCACCTAAACCCGATTGAACAGCATTCTTTATAGCTTCTATTGAATTTAGCTCCATTTCAATTTTAAACCTGCTACTATCAATATCATATTGATGCAAGACATTATCTATTACTTTTCTAATAGTGGATTGAGTATCTAAAGCAATAAATCTTAAACGGTACAAATCCTCCTTTTGTATTTTATTTGACTGCGAAAAAACATGAGATGTTGGTAAAATTAAGGCCAATTCATCTTCAGCATACGAAGTAACCTGTAAAATATCTTGTAATTCACAAGGTATCTCACCGCCAATTACGGCTACATCAACTTGTCCATTTGCGACACTCCACGAAATCAAACGAGTTGAATGCACTTGCAATTGTACAGTAACATGTGGATAACGTTGACGAAATAAACCAATCAATCGAGGCATCAAATAAGTACCAGTTGTCTGACTTGCACCAACTACTAAGGTACCACCTTGTAAATTTTGTAGATCTTCCAAAGCTCTACAAGTTTCTTCACAAAGTGCCAAAATTCTACCACCATAACGAAGAAGTAAACTGCCTGCTTCAGTAAGAGTTGCACGTTTATTACTTCGCTCAAAAATAGGTATATTTAACTGTTTTTCCAGGTTCTGAATCTGTAAACTAATAGCTGGCTGAGACACATACAAGCTATCAGCAGCTCTTTTAAAACTTCCCTCTTTAATAATTGCTTTTAAAATCCTTAACTGATCTAAAGTAAAAGGTAAATCTCTCATCAAGTCTTATCTTACCTCGCATAATAGGATTAAATTATAATATCATTTATACAAAATCTATCCAATCTCAAGAAAGATATATTTGTGTTATATATCATCATTTATTAATGAAGAAAGGTGAATATAATCATATAATATAACTATAAATATCATATAATAATATGAATTAAGTCACTGGTTAGGAGGAAACAAAAGATATGGATACAAGACTTTTAATTGTATTAATACCGGTTTTAGCAGCAGGTTCATGGGCTCTTTACAATATAGGTAGAGCTGCTCTACAACAGCTGCGCAGTATGAATTCATAGGAAAAATATTATAAATTAAATATACAATACAAACTTTATGTAAAGAGGAAGAAAGACAAATTACTATCTTTACTTCCCTATTGTTGATTTAGTCAAATATTATACTGTATATTATTTACAATATATTTACTAATTCTCTAACCAACTATTACTACTATGGCTGTACCTAAAAAACGAACTTCCAAAGCTAAATCAAAATCACGTAAAGCAACTTGGAAAAGAAAAGCAAAATATGCAAGTGAAAGAGCAATTTCTCTTGGAAAATCAATCATTGCTGGGAATAATCAGAGTTTTGTATATATCAATAATGATGCTCGTGACAACCAAGATACATAAATCCGATATAACATACAACACAAATCGTTAAGAGGTACTATATATGCTGAATTCACCACTTAGCTTTTTGATACGATGCAGCCAGACTGGAAAAGTTTGGCTGTTTAATTGTCCCGATGGTTGTCAACAAATATTAGATGAACATCATATTAAGATAAATCAAATAAACTACATCATTTTGACAAGCTTGAAAACTCAAGTCATCAGTGGTCTTATGGGACTACTATCTAGTTTAAGTTTAAATGGCCATATACATGATATTCATCTATATGGTCCACCAGGAGTCACAGCATATCTCAATCTGGCCAGAAAATATTCACAAACCACTTTCAGATACCGTATACAAATCCATATTAGTCAACAAACACATATTTACAAATGTAATCAATTCTATATATATACTTATCCTATTAATAAATGGGGAACATGTATAGCATATGTATTCTTGGAACAAGAAAAAAAAGGCAGATTTCAAGAAACTAAAGCTAAAACATATAAATTAATGCCGGGACCAATTTATGGAAATCTTAAACTACATAAGAAATACATACTACCAGATGGAACTATTATATCTGGAAAACATTTCACATATACGTATTCACAAGGCATCAAAATATTCCCTCTGGCTGAATACTATGGATACAGATTTAACTATGAACTCATAGATAATACGAGATACATAATTGCAATCTAACAATTACAAATTTAATCATTGAAGTACTTAAATGCAAGATAGCATCTCTTATACATATGTATAATTTCTCTTGTATTAATTCCATATAGCATGTATATTATATAGCTATACAAACATAAATTTCACTAAAACTGATTGAAGCGAGAACATCTTATAAATTAAACACTTATGATATATGCAATTCTTGACACAAATGGCAAACAACTATGGGTTACACCTGGTAAATTCTATGATATAGATAGAATTTCAGCTGATCCAGGCGAATATGTGAAACTAAGCAAAGTATTATTTTTCAGAAATCAAAAGCAAATCATGATAGGCCAACCTTGCATCAATAACTTATATGCAAAAGGTAAAATTCTTAAGCATTTCAGAGGTCGCAAGGTCACAGTGTTCAAAATGAAACCAAAAAAAAATATGTATTCAAAAAATGGTCATCGACAAGAAATGAGCAGAATACTTATTGAATCGATAAATACAACACAATAAAACAAATATGGCACACAAGAAAGGCAGTGGAAGTACAAAAAATGGAAGAGATTCTAATGCACAAAGATTGGGAGTAAAAAAATATGGTGGTGAAACAGTCAAAGCAGGTAATATAATAATTAGACAACGAGGCACTAAGTTTAAGCCAGGTCTTAATGTGGCCAAAGGTAAAGATGATACTTTATTTACCTTGATAGACGGTATAGTTATTTTTAAACGTACTAAAAATGACAAAAAAGTAGTTAACGTCTATGCACAACAGACTAAAACCTAAGTATTATTTCTAAGAACCAGGCAATTAATAATATTAATAATAAAGAATACAAGAGTAATATAATTATTATAGTACAAGCTATTTTGTTACATCAATGATCAAGAAAATTATCATTTCACACTTAAACAATATAGCTGCGATTATACATAACAGTAAAATTCAAGAACTCATAGTCAACAATGATATATATCAACTCAATGATATCTACATAGGAATTGTTCAAAAGATATTTACAAGCATAAATGCAGCCTTTATCAAGCTCAACTACAGTAACAAAAGTGGATTTATCCATGTTAGCGATACTAAATACCTCTATCGTTTAAAACATTCCAACCTGAGTAGTATTTCAGAAGCATTATCCATAAGACAAAAAATACTGGTACAAATTATTAAGGAGCCCACACTTACCAAAGGTCCTAGATTAACTACGAACATTCATCTTTCTGGACAATATGTAATATTAATGCCTCTTAATAATACAATCTGTATAGGACAAAGTATCTACGATGAAAATGAACGCTCATTTTTAAGAGCTTTAGGCATTTTAGTAAAACCCTTTAGAATGGGTATACTTTTTAAAGAGTCTGCAGTAGGTATAGCAGAAAAAACTTTAATTCACGATATACAACATCTTAATCGCAAATGGAATTTTATAGAAAAATCTGCAATAGAAGCATCGTATCCACAATTAATTTACTATGATACCGATATTATACAAAAAGTTCTCAGAAACCATTTCGACAAAAAAACTACAATAATTATAGCAGATTCTAAAAATAGCCTGCAACAAATTCATGAGTACTTAATCACACACAAACTTCAAAGCTATAAACAAAAAATATACTTACAATTATACCAAACAAATACTTGTATACTAGAGAAATTTTGTATTACTTCTGTAATCTTCAATATGCTAAATCCCAAAATAGAATTACCATCTGGAATATATATGTTTATCGAATCATCTGAAGCTCTCACAACTATAGATGTTAATTCAGGGTCATTCAATCAATATGGGAATACCAATACTTCTTTATTGCAAACCAATTGTTTAGCTGCTACAGAAATAGGGTACCAACTAAAAATTCGTAATATAAATGGCATAATAATCATAGATTTCATAGATATGAAATCAAACCAAGATCAGCTAGTGTTACTTAAGCATCTAGATCAAGTACTCAGTTATGATGATGCCAAGCCTGAAATTATACAACTATCTGAATTAGGCTTAGTAGAACTTACAAGAAGACGCCGTGGACAAAGTATTAAGGAGATTTTTGGGTATAATGAAGAAAATAATGTAAATAAAAAAAAAATAAAAGAGCAGGAAAAAAACCTTTGTATTTCAACAAACCAATCTTCATATAATGAAATATCAGACATTAACTCAACATTTTTCAAAAAAACATTTACATATCACCACAAAGTCAAGGATCAAAATACAAATGCTAATCGATTTCTTGAATTGAAGTATAAATATATGATACCCATGTCTTTATATTATTCAATAATAGAAAATACAATTCATTATAATTAACTGTATAAAGATTAAAGCAGTGTCGGCAAAATACCGACACTACTTTAGTTTAGATTACTGAAGTTAATTCAGCATTAACCACAGTAGAATTATACTGAGATTAAATTAGCCGTTAACAGATGGAGCTACTAGAGCTACTGGACAAGATGCACCAGATGCTAAATCTAGAGGGAAGTTATGTGCATTACGTTCATGCATTACTTCCATACCTAAGTTTGCTCTATTTAAGATATCAGCCCAAGTGTTGATTACACGACCTTGGCTATCAACTACTGATTGGTTAAAGTTGAAACCATTTAAGTTGAATGCCATAGTACTAACTGACATAGCTGTAAACCAAATTCCTACAACAGGCCACATACCTAAGAAGAAGTGTAATGCACGAGAGTTGTTAAAACTTGCATATTGGAAAATTAAACGTCCAAAGTAACCGTGAGCAGCTACAATGTTATAAGTTTCTTCTTCTTGACCGAACTTGTAACCGTAGTTAGCAGATTCGTTTTCAGTTGTTTCTCTAATTAAACTTGATGTAACTAAAGAACCATGCATAGCACTGAATAGAGAGCCACCAAATACACCTGCTACACCTAATTGGTGGAAAGGATGCATAAGGATGTTATGCTCAGCTTGGAAAACAAGCATAAAGTTGAATGTACCAGAGATACCTAGAGGCATACCATCAGAGAAGCTTCCTTGACCAATTGGGTATACAAGGAATACTGCTGCTGCTGCTGCTACAGGAGCTGTAAAAGCTACTGAGATCCATGGGCGCATACCTAAACGGTAGCTTAATTCCCACTCACGACCGATGTAACAGCATACACCAAGTAAGAAATGAAGAACAACTAATTGGTAAGGACCACCATTATACAGCCACTCATCTAGTGATGCAGCTTCCCAGATAGGGTAAAAATGGATACCAATCGCTGCAGAACTAGGAATAACAGCACCAGAAATAATGTTATTACCATATAGTAGAGAACCAGCAACTGGTTCACGGATACCATCAATATCTACTGGAGGAGCAGCAACGAATGCAATGATGAATACAGATGTAGCAGTTAATAATGTTGGAATCATTACAACACCAAACCAACCAATATATAGGCGGTTTTCGGTGCTAGTGATCCAAGTACAGAAACGTTCCCACAGGCTTGCGCTTTCGCGTCTTTCTAAAGTAGCAGTCATAATTTATTAAATTTTTAGGATTAATCTAGATACTTCCCAGATCAAGTAGATCTTAGATCTGTTGGTATATAATTACATATCTAATCGCAAAAAAACAAAATATAAAAAAACAACCTCACTAAGTAAGTCAACATCAAGTTCTTCTACATTTCCATAAACATAATCTAAAAATTTAGGGATTGACCTTTTTATAGTATTGTATCAAACTATATGAATGACAATATAATACTAATAGATTATAAAGAATAGATCCGCATTATTAGTACAACTAGTTATATACTGCTAATGATAAAAGTTTAAAATAGAAATAAGGAGAATACAAATATGTCGCATCTTAGCAAAATTAGAACCCAAATAATTGACACTGAAACACTAATAGAAACACTAAATGATCTAGAAATAGAATTCCAACTATACAAAGAAGATAATACCAACAAACTATCAATTATAGTAGAAAAGAATTTGTTAACTAGCGATAAATCAACAGTCAAATTTATATGGGTTGACAACAACTATGAACTCCTTGCTGACTCATCAACTTGGCAAGAAAAACGATTTCTTGAACATTGGCACCAAACAGTATACCAAAAATACGCATATAATATAATTATAAAGGAAGCATTAAAGCAAGGTTTTGAAAGTGTTGAAACAAAATCTTATCAAAATAATAATGGATCTATCAAACTAGTATTAGAAAAATGGTCTTAAATTTGCCCAACTTATTGCGGACGGAGAGACTCGAACTCTCACGAGATAATCTCACTAGATCCTAAGTCTAGCGTGTCTACCAATTCCACCACGTCCGCGGATATGGTATAGATATTAACACAGATCACTTTTAATATCAACTAATCAACCATTAAAATCTACCAAGAAACTATATCTATCAATTATAAATATAGTATAACTTGTCTATTGTGTATTTATATAATATAATTGGGCTAGAAGAGTATTCCTCAGTAGCTCAGTGGTAGAGCGGTCGGCTGTTAACCGATTGGTCGTAGGTTCAAATCCTTCCTGGGGAGATAGTATAAATAAACAATTTAGCATTAATACAAAAGACATGAACTATTTTGATCTCAATATTTATTCAATTCAACAAAACATCAATTGGTTTTTAATAAAACAAGTTAACCATTTATCTCTAACAAATCTATTAATAACGTTTACGGGAGGTATATTTACGAGTATCAGTCCATGTGTTTTATCATCAATTCCTGTCGCCACTTTATATATAAACACTACTAAACATAAAATATACAATACCTTAATATTAATAGCTGGCATATCTTCTGCAATATTAAGCATAGGAACAATAACGATATTACTGAAAAGGTATTCATGGCAAATATTTGGTGCAGTTCCATTCCTGTGGCCGATGACTATTATCATAATCGGCCTAAGTTTATTAGAAATTATATCTATCAATAATATTGATTTAACTAAACATAAACAATTTGGGTACCAAGATTCCTTTTTACAAACATATATTATTGGAATAGGACTAGGTTTAAGCATTTCTCCATGCAGTACACCAATTACTATGACTCTTATTGCATGGATAAACACCACTGAAAAATATGTACAAGGTTTTATTCTATTACTACTGTATGTTGTAGGATATATAACACCAATTATAATTTCAATTATATCACTCAAAAATTTAGAGAAACTTATTTACTTAAGCAAAAAGAGCTATATAATTATCAATATACTTGGCTGTATTACTGTAACTAGTGGCAGCTATTACTTATTTAAAGAGATTCTAATTTTTACGTAAATAACATTAAAAATACGGTAGGAGTAGATCAAATGGCATACAAAATTTTAAGATGGCATTTTATACAAAAATTAGGAAGTTTGACTTCCGCTATTACGCTTATACTTATGATTGCTACTATAAGTATTATAGGAACTGTGATAGAACAAAATAAACCTATTGATTACTACCAACTCAAATATCCCGCTACACAAAACCAAACATGGGCTCTTAACTGGGAAATAATTACTAAATATCATCTAAATGAACTTTATACAAGCCCTTTTTTTCTAGGCTTATTACTTCTGTTTAGTTTAAGTCTCATTATTTGTACATTGTCAAGACAATTACCAAGTCTCAAAAATGCCAAACGATGGAAAATGAAAAAGTCCTTAAGTGACAACCACAAAATGGATAACAAATTCAGTTCCCAAGACACAACAATCTGCCTACCTATATATGCTCTCAGTAAAAATCATTACTATACATTCTATCAAAAAGACACAGTATATGCATACAAAGGCTTACATGGAAGGATAGGACCAATATTCGTACATATTAGTATGATTCTATTGTTAATAGGTGCTCTACAAAGTCTATGTTGTTCATTCTATATACAAGCCATGATACCAATAGGCGAAAGCTTTAGTTTACACAATATTACCAACTCCGGAGTCTTTAGCAAAGTTCCAGACACAATCCAAGGCAAAATTAACAACTTTCACATAGACTACTATTCAAATTATGCAATTAAACAATTTAATTCATCCGTCCAAATCAAAAATCAAAAAAACCAACATATTAAGACTGAAACTCTTTCAGTTAACAAGCCTTTAAAGTTTGAAAATCTTACAATATATCAAACTGACTGGCAAATTAATGGTATAAGAATACGAGTTGATCATGATAAAATTATTCAAATTCCTGTCACAGAGGTGCAAAACCAAAACACAAAATATTGGTTTACATCAATCAAATATAATAAAACTCAAACTCTCTCTTTCGTCATTTCTAATCTACAAGAAAATATACAGTGTTATGATGGAGAAGGTAAACTAATAGCATCTATACAGAAGGAAAAAGACTATCAAATTGATCATATACCTATTAATATATTATCAATACTAACCAGTACAGGACTACAAATTAAGAGTGATTCTGGTGTAGGTTTGATATATATTAGCTTCTTTCTTCTCATGTCTAGTATAATTATTAGTTACATGTCTTTTTCTCAAATATGGATCAGTAAGAACTATCAAACACTAAACTTAAAAGCAAAAACCAATAGGGCTCAATTAAATCTTGAAGAAGAAATATATCGTATCCGAAAATATCTTCAAATCAGTATATAGTAGCAAAAAAATTAATCAATGTCACGAAGAAAATTTTTTAATATCTGCCTGCCATGACTTGTCCACAGACTCTCCGGATGAAATTGTATTCCTTGGACTTTAGAATATTTTTTATGCTGACATGCCATAATATCTCCTTTATCTGTCCAAGCTGTTATCTCCAAATCACTTGATACCTTATCAGAATCGATAATTAAACTATGATATCTCGTGACAGTCAATGGATTAGGCAGTAAATGAAACAGACCTTTACCATCATGGTAGACTACAGATGTTTTACCATGAATAGGATAAGTAGCATGTATAATATTATTGCCAAAAATCGCACCAATAGCTTGGTGTCCTAAACATACTCCCAAAATAGGAAAATCTTGATATAAGTTGCGAATAATATCTAAAGAAACTTTCGACATAGATGGTGCACCTGGGCCAGGAGAAATAATAATTGCAGATGGAGACATAGTTTGTATCTGTTGCACTGTAATTGAATCATTTCTATAAACTTTAGTCTCTACCCCCAATTCATTAACATACTGAGCTAAATTATATGTAAAACTATCATAGTTATCGATTATCAGAATCATGTATATCTCTCCTACTTATAGTTTTTTTAGTATACTACTGATATTAAAATATTATACCGGTGCCTGGCGAACTAGCTATTGCTCGATCAGACTTAGTCATCCGCTTTGCTAAATAAGCATATCTACCCGAAATGACTCCTAGTCTCATAGCCTCTGCCATTAGAGTTGGTGATTTTGCATAAGCAATGGCAGAGTTTACAAGTACAGCTGTAGAACCTATCTCCATTGCTTTAACTGCATCACTAGATGTACCCAAACCTGCATCAATAATCACGGGGACAGATGCATTATTAATAATGATCTGCATATTTTCCATATTTTGTAAGCCTTTTCCTGATCCAATAGGTGAAGCCAATGGCATAATAGTAGCACAACCGATATCCTCCAATTGTTTGGCTAACATTGGATCAGGATATATATATGGTAGAACTGTATACCCTTTATTCACCAAGTATTCTGCTGCTTTTAATGTACCAATCGGATCAGGTAGCAGATACTGTGGATCTGCAATAACTTCTAATTTAACAAAATTATTATCTACCTGATCCAATCTAGCACACATTTCTCTTCCTAAGGCTGCCACACGAATAGCTTCTTGAGCAGTAGTACATCCTGCAGTATTAGGAAGCAACCACAACGAGTCTAAAGGTAGAAAATCTAATAAACGGTCCGATTTTAGATTACTTGCACTCTGTAATCTACGTACAGCTACAGTAACAATAGATGCTTGACTCATGATAATACTTTTAGATGCATCTTTTATATTTTTATACTTACCTGTTCCAACCATTAGTCTTGATTCAAATAATTTACCACTAATCAAGAATTGATCATCTACATTCAATAAATCGCTCTCTTCAGAATTGCACATTAAAATAGTCATAAATTATCAACACTGTAAGAATATTTGGAAATCCGAAGAATATTATTGTAAAATTAGTCTAAATTGTATATCAATATTTTATATTTTGATATGTATCACTTAATAAAGTAAGTATACAGAAAACAATAATAACAATTCAAATATACGATCATTAATATCATAATATTAATTGAACGATATAATCAACATACATTATTATAGATTATAATATATCCATGCTTACAAGTCTTCCCTTACCATTTATAGCTATCATAGCAGTCTGCATAACATCAATAATTGTTATCACTATATATCAATTACTTAATTCCACAACACAGAATAATATAGATAAGGTAAACTTCAATAAGAATTCAGTAAACCTTATTGATCGACTATGTTCAATACCAGCCTATGGACTACCTTTATTGGAAGGATTACAAAACTTTGGCCAACAAATTTTGCCAGATTATCCCTTCAGCCTGATGAGTCTATATAAAACAACACTCATGCCATTAGTTATCGTATACGTAACTCATCCTAACTGGGCTTTTATAGTTTTCCTACTATTATACTATTTATTCGTAAAACCTAACAGTCCAATACCAAATCGCCCTTTTCTTAAATTCAATGTAATACAAGCTATTTTATTATTCTTAATTAATTCTCTCCTAGGTGCAACGTTTCGAGCTTTACCAATAGAATTTAGAATGAGCTTATATGGTCTAATGCTTTGTAATACATTATTTTGGTTTGTTTTACTCACAATCACCTATTCTGTGATAAAATCAGTGCAAGGCAAGTATGCTAAAATACCTGTAATCTCACAAGCTGTCAAAATACAGATAGATAACAGAAATTAAAGTAAACTTGAATCATTATATCTTAATTATAGGCAAAAATAATGTTCTCAAATACCTATGAAATTGTATACATTCTTAAACCAGATGTAACTGAAGAAAGCAATTTAAATATTGTAAATGAATACAAAAAAATGATAAAAAAAAATGGAGGTTGCCATATCTTTGTACAACATAGAGGAAGACGACATCTAAGTTATAGTATAAAGCACTATTACGATGCTATATACGTTCAAATGACTTTTCAAGGCAATGGCAATATACTAAGACTAGTAGAAAGATCCATGAGATTTAACGAGAATATCATAAGATATTTGACTAAAAAACAATCCAGTAATTGTTCAAACAGTATTAATATATAATTACATATACTTTGAATAATCAATTAACTGTAACTACAAAATGATGAAGTTACAGTTAATTTTTAATTTAATATTCGGCATTAAGAAAAGACATTAAAGAAAATTTATAAAATATAACCCTGGTACCGAGCTACTTTCCCAAAGAGCTTCCTCTTCAGTATCATTGCCGCTGCAGCGTTTAACAACCGAGTTCGGTATGGTTCGGAGTGGGTCCACTGCGCTATAAGTATCAAGGTTTAAACTATCCTTTAAAAAATATCAAATTAAGCCCTCGGTCTATTAGTACGTCTTAGCTAATACATTACTGCACTTACACTTAACGCCTATCAAACGGCTAGTCTTGCCGTGACCTTAACCGCTTATAGCGGTGAGAGTACTCATCTTAAGGTTGGCTTCCCACTTAGATGCTTTCAGCGGTTATCCGTTCCGCACTTAGCTACCCAGCGTTTACCATTGGCATGATAACTGGTACACCAGCGGTGCGTCTCTCCCGGTCCTCTCGTACTAAGGAGAAATCCTTTCAATACTCTAGCGCCTGCACCGGATATGGACCGAACTGACGTTCTGAACCCAGCTCGCGTACCGCTTTCATGGGCGAACAGCCCAACCCTTGGGACGTACTACCGCCCCAGGATGCGATGAGCCGACATCGAGGTGCCAAACCTCCCCGTCGATGTGAACTCTTGGGGGAGATCAGCCTGTTATCCCTAGAGTAACTTTTATCCGTTGAGCGACAGCCCTTCCACTCGGCACTGTCGGATCACTAAGGCCGACTTTCGTCTCTGCTCGACTTGTAGGTCTTGCAGTCAAGCTCCCTTATGCCTTTACACTCTTCGACTGATTTCCGACCAGCCTGAGGGAACCTTTGCACGCCTCCGTTACCTTTTAGGAGGCGACCGCCCCAGTCAAACTGCCCACCTGAAACTGTTCTTTGGCCGGCTAACGGCTCAAAGTTAGAATTTTAGCTGTTCTAGAGTGGTATCTCATTGATGGCTCCAATAAATCCGCAAACTTATTTTCTCAGCCTCCCACCTATACTGCGCAAGAAAAGCCCAAATCCAATTCCAAGCTACAGTAAAGCTTCATAGGGTCTTTCTGTCCAGGTGCAGGTAGTCCGCATCTTCACAGACAAGTCTATTTCGCCGAGTCTCTCTCCGAGACAGTACCCAAATCGTTACGCCTTTCGTGCGGGTCGGAACTTACCCGACAAGGAATTTCGCTACCTTAGGACCGTTATAGTTACGGCCGCCGTTCACCGGGGCTTCAGTCGTCAGCTTTGTCCGAGAACTAACCAACTTCTTTAACCTTCCGGCACTGGGCAGGCGTCAGCCCCCATACGTTGTCTTGCGACTTAGCGGAGACCTGTGTTTTTGATAAACAGTCGCTTGGGTCTGGTTATTGCAACCCTACAAGGGTACCCCTTCTTCCGAAGTTACGGGGCCATTTTGCCGAGTTCCTTAGAGAGAGTTATCTCGCGCCCCTTAGTATTCTCTACCTACCTACCTGTGTCGGTTTAGGGTACAGGTGCTTATTACTTATGGTGTATCGAACTTTTCTAGGAAGTATGACGTCAATCACTTTAACACCTTGGTGTTTTGTACTCACTTCTTTGCTCGAACTATTGTCTCTAGTTCTCAACGCATTGATAGTTTAAACCGGTAACCAACATCCGGCTGACCTAGCCTTCTCCGTCCTTCGTCACCAATAACAAACAGTACAGGAATATTAACCTGTTATCCATCGACTACGCTTTTCAGCCTCGCCTTAGGTCCTGACTCACCCTCCGCGGACGAACCTTCCAGAGGAAACCTTAGGTTTTCGGGGCATTGGATTCTCACCAATGTTTTCGCTACTCAAGCCGACATTCTCACTTCTGCTTTGTCCACGTCCGTTAACACTAACGCTTCGACCTAACGCAGAACGCTCCCCTACCGATGTTAACATCCCATAGCTTCGGCAAAGTACTTAGTCCCGTTCATTTTCGGCGCAGGATCACTTGACCAGTGAGCTATTACGCACTCTTTAAAGGGTTGCTGCTTCTAAGCAAACCTCCTGGTTGTCTATGCATTCCCACCTCCTTTACCACTTAGTACATATTTAAGGGCCTTAGCTGATGGTCTGGGCTGTTTCCCTTTTGACAATGAAGCTTATCCCCCACTGTCTCACTGGCTGACTACACACTTAGTATTCAGAGTTTGCATCGATTTGGTACCGTTCTCACAGCCCGCACCGAAACAGTGCTTTACCCCCAAGCTATAGCGTCAGCCGCTGCGCCTCAACGCATTTCGGGGAGAACCAGCTAGCTCCGGATTCGATTGGCATTTCACCCCTAATCACAGCTCATCCGCTGATTTTTCAACATCAGTCGGTTCGGACCTCCACTTAGTGTTACCTAAGCTTCACCCTGGCCATGACTAGATCATCCGGGTTCGGGTCTGTATACAGTGACCAACGCTCTGTTCAAGCTCGCTTTCACTATGGCTCCAGTATTCTCTACCTTAACCCGCCACTGCATACAAGTCGCCGGCTCATTCTTCAACATGCACGAGGTCAGACGTTAAGTCGTCCTCCCACTGCTTGTAAGCTTACGGTTTCATGTTCTATTTCACTCCCCTCTCGGGGTTCTTTTCACCTTTCCCTCACGGTACTGTTTCGCTATCGGTCATTCAGTAATATTTAGCCTTACGAGGTGGTCCTCGCTGATTCACACGGGATTTCACGTGCCCCATGCTACTCGGGATACAGCTAAGTAAATACAAGCTTTCGACTACAGGATTATCACCTTCTATGATGCAAGATTCCATTTGCTTCGTCTAGCTTGTATTAGTCTTGTATATGCTGTCCCACAACCCCATAGAAACATGTTTCTATGGTTTGGGCTGTTTCCTCTTCGCTCGCCGCTACTAAGGAAATCGCTTTTGCTTTCTATTCCTCTAGCTACTAAGATGTTTCAGTTCGCTAGGTTCGCTCTTACTTGTCTATAGATTCAACAAGCAGTATAAAAGAGTTTCCTCATTCGGGGACTTCCGGTTCATAGCTTGCTTCCAGCTCGCCGAAAAGTTTCGTCGGTAGCCACGCCCTTCATCGCTTCTGAATGCCAAGGTATCCACCGTAAGCTCTTATTATCTTAATTTGTATTTAGTAAAAGCAAAGCTCTTACAGGATAGCAACTAATCTGTTAAGTTACGTGCAATAAGTGCTGGAGATAAGCGGACTCGAACCGCTGGCATCTGCCTTGCAAAGGCAGCGCTCTACCAACTGAGCTATACCCCCTTTGTTTGGGCTATCCTGGACTTGAACCAGGGACCTCACCCTTATCAGGGGTGCGCTCTAACCAGCTGAGCTAATAGCCCTTTAGCACTTTATTTAATTGTGTTTACGATCTAGGTATTATTTTTATCCCTAAAAGGAGGTGATCCAGCCGCACCTTCCAGTACGGCTACCTTGTTACGACTTCACCCCAGTCACTAGCCCTACCTTAGGCGCCCTCCTCCAAAAAGGTTAGAGTAACGACTTCGGGTGTGGCCAGCTCCCGTGGTGTGACGGGCGGTGTGTACAAGGCCCGGGAACGGATTCACCGCCGTGTAGCTGACCGGCGATTACTAGCGATTCCACCTTCATGCAGGCGAGTTTCAGCCTGCAATCCGAACTGAGGCCGTGTTTATGAGATTAGCGTACCTTCGCAGGCTAGCAACTCTTTGTCACGACCATTGTAGCACGTGTGTAGCCCAGAGCGTAAGGGGCATGCTGACTTGACGTCATCCTTACCTTCCTCCGGTTTGTCACCGGCAGTCTTTCTAGAGTTCCCAACTTAATGATGGCAACTAAAAACAAGGGTTGCGCTCGTTGCGGGACTTAACCCAACATCTCACGACACGAGCTGACGACAGCCATGCACCACCTGTGTTCGTGTTCCCGAAGGCACTTTTTCCTTTCAGAAAAATTCACGACATGTCAAGCTCTGGTAAGGTTCTTCGCGTTGCATCGAATTAAACCACATGCTCCACCGCTTGTGCGGGCCCCCGTCAATTCCTTTGAGTTTCACTCTTGCGAGCATACTCCCCAGGCGGGATACTTAACGCGTTAGCTACGATACTGCACGGATCGATACGCGCAACATCTAGTATCCATCGTTTACGGCTAGGACTACTGGGGTATCTAATCCCATTCGCTCCCCTAGCTTTCGTCTCTGAGTGTCAGTAATGGCCCAGTAGAGCGCTTTCGCCACTGGTGTTCTTCCCAATATCTACGCATTTCACCGCTACACTGGGAATTCCCTCTACCCCTACCATACTCTAGCCTAGGAGTTTCCACTGCTTATTCAGGGTTGAGCCCTAAGATTTAACAGCAGACTTTCTAAGCCACCTACAGACGCTTTACGCCCAGTGATTCCGGACAACGCTTGCATCCTCCGTATTACCGCGGCTGCTGGCACGGAGTTAGCCGATGCTTATTCTTCAAGTACCGTCAGAACTTCTTCCTTGAGAAAAGAGGTTTACAACCCACAGGCAGTCTTCCCTCACGCGGTATTGCTCCGTCAGGCTTTCGCCCATTGCGGAAAATTCCCCACTGCTGCCTTCCGTAGAAGTCTGGGCCGTGTCTCAGTCCCAGTGTGGCTGATCATCCTCTCAAACCAGCTACTGATCGTTGCCTTGGTAAGCTTTTATCTTACCAACTAGCTAATCAGGCGCGAGCTCATCTTCAGGCGAAAAACATTTCACTTAATAGCATATGGGGCATTAGCAATCGTTTCCAATTGTTATTCCCCTCCTGAAGGCAGATTCTCACGTATTACTCACCCGTCCGCCACTAAGGTAAACCTTCGTTCGACTTGCATGTGTTAGGCATACCGCCAGCGTTCATCCTGAGCCAGGATCAAACTCTCCATGGT